TATGTATTTTATTTTTTGTGTTTAATTATATTAATAATAGGAGATTATATATGTCAAAGGTTGTTGGTATTGATCTTGGAACAACAAATTCTGTTATTGCTGTGATGGAAGGAGGTAAGCCTACAGTTATTCCTAATTCAGAGGGTTTTAGAACGACTCCTTCTGTAGTTGCATATACTAAAAATGGAGATAAATTAGTTGGCCAAATAGCTAAACGACAAGCAGTAATTAATTCTGAAAATACATTTTATTCGATCAAACGTTTTATTGGAAGAAAAAGAGATGAAGTTACTCAAGAGATACAACAATCTTCATACATTCTTAATAATGATAAAAATAGTGTTACTATAAAATGTCCTGCTTTAAATAAAGAGTTTGCTCCAGAAGAGATTTCTGCTCAAGTATTACGTAAACTAGTCGAGGATGCGAGCAAATATTTAGGACAACCAGTTACACAAGCTGTGATTACAGTTCCAGCTTATTTTAATGATTCTCAAAGACAAGCAACTAAAGATGCAGGTAAAATTGCTGGATTAGATGTACTTAGAATTATCAATGAACCCACTGCTGCTTCTCTTGCTTATGGACTAGATAAACAGAATAATGAAACAATTTTGGTTTTTGATCTTGGTGGAGGAACATTTGATGTATCAATTTTAGAAGTAGGTGATGGAGTTTTTGAAGTATTATCTACTTCTGGTGATACCCATTTAGGTGGAGATGATTTTGATAGAAAAATAGTAGAATGGTTGATTGAAGAGTTTCACAATGAGCAAGGTATTGATTTAACTCAAGATCGTCAAGCATTACAAAGATTAATGGAAGCATCTGAAAAAGCTAAAGTAGAGCTGTCTAATTTAACTCAAACTGATATCAACCTACCTTTTATTACAGCTACTAGTACAGGACCAAAACATTTAGAACGTAGTATTTCACGTGCTAAATTTGAAAACTTATGTTGTAATTTAATTCAAAGATGTGAAATACCGGTAAAAAATGCAATTCAGGACGCTCAGCTAGATGTATCTAAAATAAATGAAGTTGTTTTGGTCGGAGGCTCCACTAGAATTCCAGCCATTCAACAACTTGTTAAAAACTTAATTGGTAAAAACCCTAATCAGAGTGTTAATCCAGATGAAGTTGTTGCAATTGGAGCTGCTGTACAAGCTGGAGTACTAGCTGGAGAAGTAAAAGATATTTTATTGCTAGATGTAACTCCTTTGTCTTTAGGAGTAGAAACATTAGGAGGCGTTATGACTAAAATCATCCCACGCAATACGACTATTCCTACAAAAAAATCAGAAGTCTTTTCTACGGCTATAGATAATCAACCTAATGTAGAAATTCATATTTTACAAGGGGAAAGAGAGTTTACTAATGATAATAAAAGTTTAGGAACATTTCGTTTAGATGGTATTATGCCAGCGCCAAGAGGTGTTCCACAAATTGAGGTTACATTTGATATAGATGCTAATGGTATTTTATCTGTTAATGCCAAAGACAAAGGAACCGGAAAAGAACAATCAATTACTATTACAGGAGCTTCAACATTGCCGAAAGATGAAGTTGATAGAATGGTAGAAGAAGCTGAAAAAAATGCAGTTGAAGATAAAACGAAGCGTGAAAAAATAGATTTAAAAAATCAAGCAGATGCTTTATGTTATCAAGCAGATAAGCAAATAAAAGATTTAGGAGATAAAGTTAGCATTTCTGATAAAAAGCTTGTAGAAGATAAAATTCAATCTATACGTACTTCCATAGAAAATGATAACTATGATACATTAAACCAAGATCAAAATGAATTGCAAAATTTATTAATGGATTTAGGTAAGAAAGTATCTGGTCAAAATGATTTAAGTTCAGGAACTAAAGAAAATACTGATAAGACTGTAATAGATACAGAATCTTCTGAGCCTATCTAGCTACTCACTAATGCATTAATATAATATATAAAAGCGGGTAACGCGATTCGAACGCGCGACATTAACCTTGGCAAGGTTACGCTCTACCACTGAGCTATACCCGCTTTCCATACTATTATTATTAAAATGCGGATTTTTGTCAAATAAAATCTAAATAGTTAGATTATAACTTTTTAGTAAATAAACTATAAGCTTATACTGATAGTTTATTATTTATGTATTAAAAGAATTTACTATTCCAGTTATAATTACGATTGCTGACCATATAGCTGTTCCTGTATATATTAAATTCTTTGATTGATCCCATTTACCTGGTAAAGCTAAAATCACAGGTATGCTAACTACTAAAATGATAGATAATAGAATTAATGAAAAAACTAGTAATTGAATTATTATTGCCATATAAATTCTTACCTTAATTATTTATTATATTTTATCAAATTTTTAAGTAAATTAAAAATTTTTTTGTGCTAAATCTAATTATAAACAAATTTTATGTTAATACTTATTTAAATTACATGAAAATTTAAGAAGAAAGTGTACAAAAATCATATCTTTAATGTAAATTAAGATAAATACAAATTTTAAGTTTTTTGAGGTATAATTCTATGGAAGTGACGTTAATTTTAGTTAAATTGCCTGAAGCTTATATGATATTTCGTCCATTAATTGATATTTTACCAGTTATTCCTATCTTTTTTTTACTTTTGGCTTTTGTATGGCAAGCATCAATTGGCTTTAGATAAAATATCTTATTATGTGTATTAAATAATATTTAGTTCATAATATAATTTGATGAAAAAAAATACACCATCTTATGTGGTATACTTTTTTTTATTAAAGTTCTTTATTTTTTTATCATAATTTTATGGTTGAACCACTATTGTCTGGTATTGTTTTAGGATTAGTTCCTATTACATTAGCTGGTTTATTAACAGCTGCTTATTTGCAGTATAAAAGAGGGAGTCAAATTGGTATTTAGTCAATAACTAGCAGTTATCTATACTTTTTTAAGTAAAGTATAGATAATATAAGAAATAATTTTAGTTTACTGTCTTATAGTTACCAGCTAGATTTTCTAACCCCAGGTAATAAGCATTGATGAGATAGTTCTCTTAAAACATGTCGAGATATTCCAAAGTGTCTGTAAAAACCTCTGCTTCTACCGGTTAACCAGCATCTATTTCTTAATCTTATCTTAGAGCTATTTCTTGGTAAAGTTTGTAATTGTTTTTGTAAGTATATTTGTTGTTTAAAGTTATTAACACTTTTTATTTGTTGTTTAATTTCTAAGCGTTTTTTATTATATTTTTCAATTAATTTACCTTTTTTCATTTCTTTTTGTATAGAACTTTTTTTAGCCATGTAAAATTTTTTTTTAATTGTATCTTCATTTGTATATATTTTAATATTATCTAAGTTCTCCAGTTACTGCAATATACAATAAAAATATATCTGTATTTTTTATATTATTAATACAGATATGTAGTATTTAATTTTAAAAATATGTTTTAATCTATTTTTTACTAACTAAACTTACCCGTTGTTGACGCAATAACAAATGCTGCATATGTTAATATATAACCCGTTGAGAAATGAGCTAAACCAACTAGTCTTGCTTGTACAATTGACATTGCCACAGGTTTATCTTTCCATTTAATTAGATTAGCCAGAGGAGTTCTTTCATGTGCCCATGCTAAAGTTTCAATTAATTCTTGCCAATATCCTCGCCAAGATATTAAGAACATGAATCCAGTTGCCCATACTAAGTGACCAAATAAAAACATCCATTCCCATACTGATAATGTGTTCATTCCATATGGATTATAACCATTAATCAGTGGTGCAGAATTTAACCATAAATAATCTCTCAACCACCCCATTAGATATGTAGATGATTCATTGAATTGATTTATATTTCCTTGCCAAATTGTTATATGTTTCCAATGCCAATAAAAAGTTACCCATCCAATTGTATTTAACATCCAAAAAACAGATAAATAAAATGCATCCCATGCAGAAATATCACATGTGCCACCTCTTCCAGGACCATCACAAGGGAAACTATAGCCAAAATCTTTTTTGTCTGGCATAAGTTTAGAACCTCTTGCATCAAGAGCTCCTTTGACTAAAATTAGTGTTGTAGTATGTAAACCTAAGGCAATTGCATGATGTACTAAAAAATCACCAGGACCAATTGTTAAAAATAATGAGTTGTTACTACTGTTTATAGCTTCTAACCATCCAGGTAGCCAAATATTACGACTAGCCTGAAGAGCATGACTCGTTTCTGATGATAATAACACATTAAATCCATATAATGCTTTACCAGAACTGGCTTGAATCCATTGCGCAAATACTGGTTCAATTAAAATCTGTTTTTCAGGTGTTCCAAAAGCCATTACTGTATCATTATGAATGTACAAACCTAAAGTATGAAAACCTAAAAATAAGGAAGCCCAACTTAGGTGTGAAATAATTGCTTCTTTATGCTCAAGAATCCGTGCCAGTACATTGTTGGCATTTTCTTGTGGATTATAATCTCTGACGAAAAAAATTGCTCCATGAGCAAATCCTCCAACCATTAAAAATCCGGCGATATATTGGTGATGTGTATATAATGCAGCTTGAGTAGTAAAATCTTTTGCTAGGAACACATAAGGAGGCATCGCATACATATGCTGTGCTACCAAAGATGTTATTACTCCTAAGCCTGCTAAAGCTAAACCCAGTTGAAAATGTAAAGAATTGTTAATTGTATCAAACAATCCTTGATGACCTTTGCCTAGTTTTCCACTCGGAGGTTGATGTGCATTTAAAATATCTTTTAGTTTGTGTCCAATGCCCCAGTTAGTTTGGTACATATGGCCTGCTATTATAAATATAACGGCGATAGCTAAGTGATGATGTGCTATATCTGTTAACCATAATGACTGAGTTTGAGGGTGGAAGCCTCCTGAAAATGTTAAGATAGCTGTTCCTGCTCCTTGACTTGTACCAAAAATGTGACCTGCTGTATCAGGTGCTTTTGCATAAATGTTCCAGTTCCCAGTAAAGAACGGTTGTAATCCTGCAGGATGTGGAGGTACTACTATAAAATTAGTCCAGTTAATATGTTGTCCTCTTGATTCAGGGATTGCTACATGTACTAAATGCCCTGTCCAGGCTAAAGAACTTAAACCAAATAAGCCAGATAGATGATGATTTAATCGAGATTCATTATTTTTAAACCAAGCTAATCCAGGCTTGAATCTAGGCTGTAAATGTAACCAACCAGCAAACAACATAAGAGCGGATAAAACTAATAAAAATAGGGATCCATTGTATAAATCATTATTTGTTCTAATTCCAATTGTATACCACCAGTGATATAATCCAGAGTAAGTTATATTAACTGGATAAGGTGCACCTGCGCGAGTAAATGCTTTTAACGCGGTTTGTCCAAAGTGTGGATCCCAGATTGCATGTGCAATAGGTTTATTTTTTAAAGGATTTATTATCCATTCTTCAAAGTTTCCTTGCCATGCAACATGAAACAGATTGCCAGATGTCCATAAAAAGATTATTGCTAAGTGTCCGAAATGAGATGCGAAGATTTTTTGATATAAATTTTCTTCTGTAATGCCATCATGCATTTCGAAATCGTGTGCTGTAGCAATTCCATACCAAAGTCTTCTTGTTGTTGGATCTTGTGCCAACTCTTGACTAAATTTAGGGAATTTTGTTACCATATTTTATATCCTATTGTGTTACTTATCCTACTGAAATAATTCTTGCTAAGAAAAAGGCCCATGTTGTACCAATACCTCCTAGTAAGTAGTGAGCTACACCAACAGCGCGTCCTTGTGTGATACTTAAAGCACGTGCTTGAATAGCTGGTGCAACTTTAGTTTTATTATGTGCCCAAACTATAGATTCAATTAATTCTTGCCAATATCCTCTACCACTAAATAAAAACATTAAGCTAAATGCCCATATAAAGTGTGCTCCTAGAAAGATTAACCCATATGCGGATAAAGAAGATCCATATGATTGAATAACTTGAGATGCTTGTGCCCACAAGAAATCTCGTAGCCAACCATTAATTGTTAAGGCACTTTGTGCGAAGTTACCTCCTGTAATGTGTGAGACAGTACCTGTACTAGAGACACTGCCCCAAACATCTGATTGCATTTTCCAGCTGAAATGGAATAAGGCTACTGATAATGAATTATACATCCAAAATAAACCTAGAAATACATGATCCCAGGCAGATACTTGACATGTTCCACCGCGTCCAGGACCATCACAAGGGAATCTAAATCCTAGTTTGGATTTATCAGGAATTAATCGAGAATTTCTTGCAAATAAAAATCCTTTAATTAAAATTAATACTGTTACATGAATTGTAAAAGCATGTATATGATGTACTAAAAAATCAGCTGTTCCTAAAGAAATAGGCATGATTGCTACTTTATTATTAACTGCAATTATATCTCCTCCGAATACATAGCTTGCTGTTGTTAATGCATTTGGAGCTGTGTTACCTGGTGCTAGAGTATGAATATTTTGTATCCATTGTGCAAAAATGGGTTGTAATTGTATTGCAGTGTCTGAAAACATATCTTGTGATCTTCCTAACGCTCTCATTGTATCGTTATGTATGTATAATCCAAAAGAATGAAAACCTAAAAATATGCATACCCAGTTTAAATGTGAAACAATAGCATCTCTATGGCGGATGATCCTGTCAAGTACATTATTGTAGTTTTGAGTTGGATTATAATCTCGAACCATAAAAATAGAAGCGTGAGCACCAGCACCTACTATACAAAAACCACCTATCCACATGTGATGAGTAAATAATGATATTTGTGTAGCATAATCAGTAGCGATGAATGGATAAGGAGGCATGGAATACATATGATGCGCGACAATTATGCTTAATGAACCTATCATAGCTAAATTGATAGATAATTGTGCATGCCATGATGTAGTTAAAATTTCGTATAAGCCTTTGTGTCCTTCTCCTGTGAAAGGACCTTTATGTATTTCCAGGATTTCTTTCATACTATGTCCAATACCCCAATTGGTTCTATACATATGACCTGCGATTAAAAAAAGAACAGCTAAGGCTAAATGATGATGAGCTATATCTGTTAACCAGAGTCCACCAGTTATTGGATTTAAACCTCCTTTAAAAGTTAAAAAATCAGAGTATGTATGCCAATTCAGAGTAAAAAAAGGCAAAATGCCTAGTTTGAAACTTGGATATAGTTGTGTAATTAAATCTTTATTAATAAGAAACTCATGAGGTAATGGTATTTCTTCAGGAGCCACACCAGAATCAAGTAGTTTGTTAATGGGTAGTGAAATATGGATTTGATGACCAGCCCATCCTAGACATCCTAATCCCAGAAGTCCACCTAAATGATGGTTCATCATAGACTCAGCATTTTGAAACCACTCTAATTTTGGTGCAGATTTATGAAAATGAAACCATCCTGCAAATAGCATTAAAGCTGACATGATTAAGCCACCAATAGCAGTTGCATAAAGTTGAAATTCTGTTGTTATGCCAGAAGCTCTCCATAATTGGAACCATCCAGAAGTTACTTGTAAACCTTGAAAACCACCACCAACATCGGCATTTAATATTTCTTGTCCAACTATTGGCCATACGATTTGTGCACTTGGTTTTATTGTAGTTGGACTATTTAACCAAGCAAGATAATTAGAGAACTTTGCTCCGTGAAAATACATGCCACTTAACCATAAAAAGATTATAGATAATTGACCAAAGTGTGCACTAAAAATTTTTCTTGAAATTTCTTCTAAAGAACTAGTATGACTATCAAAATCATGAGCATCAGCATGTAAATTCCATATCCAAGTCGTTGTTTTTGGTCCTTTTACTAGTGTTCTAGAGAAATGACCAGGTTGTGCCCATCTTTCAAAAGATGTTGGAATAGGGTTTTTGTCAACTGTTACTACAACTTTATTTGTCTCTTGTTCTTGTGAGCTAAGTGCCATTAAGATTCTCCCTATGTATGAGACAAAAAATCGAAACGCTCACTAATTGACTATTATTTTTTTAAGTGAGTTTTACTGATTTATTGATGCATATTATAAAATGATTTTATATTAGATGAAAAAACTTTTAACAATAGTTAAACTCTTATTTAATTAATTTATAATTTATGAGTTTCTACTTTCATTAAAGCTTGTCCACAATCTACAATATCACCATCTTTAACTAAAATTTCTACTATAATACCCTGAAGTTCTGCTTTTATTTCATTCATTAATTTCATAGCTTCAATAATACATACAGTTTGATTAATATTTACAATATCATTAACTTCAACAAAGCAAGGTTCTCCTGGTGCAGGTGTTCTATAAAATGTTCCAACCATTGGTGATACTATAGTAAAATATTCTATGTTCTTCTCATCGTTTTTTGTATGAATAATAGTCTCTTTGAGATTTTTTTCTATGTTCAAATGTTTCTGTGCTTTGATAGGATTAAATGTTCTAATAGTACCTTTGATTTCTTGTATAATGTGTCTATTTACTACAATTTCAAATTTTTTTTCTTGTATTTGTATATGTAAATAATCTAGGGTATTATTTTTAGTACATGCTAATAAGTTATTAAGATCTGCTAGATGAAAATTCATACTAATATTTTTTACAAATTATAATTTTATTATGTAAGGTTTATAAAATGCATTAGATTTTTTTTTGTTAATTTATATAATTACTTATTTCAGTGAAAAATATCCATATACGTGTTTTATCGTGAAATTCAATAATATGCATTAGATTTTTATTATCAAGATATCTAGTTCCTTTTAATCTACCTATTTGTCCCCAATAATAGATAATTTGTGATTTACAAATTTTTCGGGATAGAAAAATTTGTATTTTTCGATTTAAAAGATTTGACATGCTATTTTAGCTATTCATTGTATAGTATTTTATAATAATTATAGATATTGTGTTAAATAATTAAAGTTTTTATTATATAAAATCATAGTATAGCAGTAATTTTTTAAAAAAATAGATGTCTATTGACATCTATATAATAAAGTATTTTAGTTATAACATATTATATTTTATATAAATTATAAGTATGATTATTTCAGATGATTTAGATAAATTATTAACAATTTTACCTAGTTTCGTAAGAAAACCTATAGATTTACATCAATATCGTGCAGACCTCATAGAAATAGTTATGGATTTAGGTAAACGTCCGGAAGCACGATTTCCAAATGGTCCTGAATATTTATCATATAAAATAATTTCATGGCATGATTTAGATTATTGTATTAAAAGAGTGGGGCATTTTAGTGGAGATAATCGTGCTGGTATAGAAAAAACTTTGCACCGCATTAGTTGCATTAAAAATAGGCAAGGAAATATTATCGGACTAACATGTCGTGTTGGTAGAGCAATTTTAGGTACTATAAATCTAGTACGAGATATGTTAGAAGATGGACAATCTATTTTATTATTAGGAAAACCAGGAGTAGGTAAAACTACTGCAATAAGGGAAATAGCTAGAATTTTAGCTGATGAAATGGAAAAACGAGTTGTAGTTATTGATACTTCTAATGAGATTGCAGGAGATGGAGATATTCCACATCCAGCGATTGGCAGAGCAAGAAGAATGCAAGTCTCTCGACCAGAATTACAACACCAAGCTATGATAGAAGCTGTAGAAAATCATATGCCTGAAGTTATTATTATAGATGAAATAGGAACAGAACTTGAATCTTTAGCAGCACGTACAATTGCAGAAAGAGGAGTCCAATTAGTAGGCACTGCTCATGGAAATTATTTAAATAGTTTGATAAAGAACCCAATTTTATCTGATTTAGTTGGTGGTATACAATATGTTACTTTAGGAGATGATGAAGCAAAGCGTAGAGGTACTCAAAAAAGTATTCTAGAAAGAAAAGCAGCACCTGCATTTGATGTAGCTATTGAAATTCATAGCCAAAATTATTGGATTGTACATGAAAAAGTTAGTGAAACGGTTGATCAAATTTTACAAGGCCATCAAATTTATGTTCAAAGGAGAGTTATTGACTTTAGAGGTATAATAAATATTCAAAGTGAAAAAGTTCAACTAGAACTTAATACTGATACTAATGTCAATACTACAGAAAATCACTTTAAATTGCAAGAGAATAATACTAAAAGTTTATCATCTATGCATAATAGTTTTATAATGCCTATGAATGATATTGTACATCAAAAACATACGATTCCCGCTAGTGTTTTGTCAGTATATATTTATGGAATTAATTTTAAAAAAGTACAAGATATTGCAACTAATTTTCAAATTCCTATTAATTTATGTAAAAAACTTAGTCAGGCAAACACTATTTTGACTTTACAGTCATATATTCAAGATAATTCTAAATTAAAATATATAGCTAGAATTAAGCGTTTGACTATATACACTATTCATAAAAGTAATTTACATCAAATAAGAAGGGCATTAAAAAGAATATTTTATATAAAATCTACAAAAATATTAAAGTGGTCAAAGTTATATGAACACAAAACTCTTCAAGAACTTAAAATATTGAATGAAGTTAAATATGCTATTGAAAAGGTAGCTATATCTAAAAAAAAACCAGTAGAATTATTACCACAAAATTCTAGTTATCGGACAATGCAGATCCAAATCATCAAATTTTTTAAATTAAAAAGTAGAAGTTTTGGTCAAGAACCTTTGCGTAGACTTAGAATATATCCGAATATTAATTAGTCAATAAAACTTTAAATAATATTCTTTGAAATTTTGTTTTGTATAGATATAGGTAATGCAATTATAAAAAACTTATTATTTATCTATTTATTTACTTATGACAGAAGAAAATATTTTTAATCGGGTTCAAAAAATAGTTGCACAACAGCTAGGTGTAGATGAATCTCAAGTCACTGAAGAAGCTAATTTTGCAGATGATTTAGGCGCTGATTCTTTAGATACGGTTGAATTAGTCATGGCAATAGAAGAAGAATTTTGTATTGAAATTCCTGACGAAGATGCAGAAAAAATTGCAACTTTAAAACAAGCGATAGCTTTTATTGAATATGCAATAAAAGTAAAAGCTAAAAAAAATAATTAGTATTTTTAAATCTTGTACTAACGGAGAGGGTGGGATTCGAACCCACGGAACTTTTCAGTTCATCTGATTTCAAATCAGACGCAATAAACCAACTCTACCACCTCTCCTTGAAAATTATATTGATTCTAATTAGTTTTATTATATCTTAGAGTATATAATAAAACTAATTAATGATTAAAAAATTGAAAACTATTTATGAATAAATAGTTTTATTTGTAAATTTTGTTTCAGAAGGATTTACATTTCTCCCGATTGAATGAGATATAGTATTGATGCATTTCCTTCCTTCATTAACTTTTTCAGGCATAACACCATCTTTAGGATGTAAATATTGTACTTCGCCATTTGGAAATATTCTATATATTTTATAATTTGAAATTTTAAATTTCATTTTTAGTTGTGAGCTCAATGCAAGACACTGTTCTTTTCTTGCCAAGTATAATAAGTTTTCACCATCTCTCATGATAGCAGATCCACCAGTTGGCATTTCAAATATTTGCTCTTTTGAGCTACTCCAAGTAATAGCATATTTTTCTTCTATTTCAGCTGATTTTAACCATCCTCCTGTACTACCACTAAAAGTAGGAGAAGGCATTTTGAGATTAATAGTATTTGTCATCTTATGTTATAGTATAATTAATTATATTACTATTTACAATTACAGAATATATTCTATACTTACAATTAATAACATTCTTTTAAAAGAAATAAAGCTTATATAAAGTAGCATATGTACCAAAATTATTTCTATTTTTTTATATTAAGAATAGTTACAACGTATATATTTTTGTTTTTTCCTTTGCTAGATAATTAGTAACAGCAAATTATAGAAAATTTATTACTTATTAATTATAATTAACTGAATTATGAAACTAGCTTATTGGATGTATGCAGGACCTGCACATATAGGCACTTTGAGAGTTGCTAGTTCTTTTAAAAATGTGCATGCTATAATGCATGCGCCATTAGGAGATGATTACTTCGTGTGACTTGTTAACTGATAACATTAATTAATGCAAAAGTTATATAAAGAAACTATAAGAACTTGTAGGTTAAATTCCTACCACTAATATGGTTAGTTGAATCTTTTTTATCTAAATATAGTTATCGTATTAAATTTTTTAATATAGATATAAATTGTATTAATTAGCAAAGGTAGAAAGGTAAATAATTAAAGATGTATAAAATGAAAGCTTCATGACTTATACAATATATAAAGTTACATATTTAAAAAATATATAAGAATAATAGATATTTGTATTGAAGTATATATATATACCATTGTTTTTCATTATTTATGGAGTATTGTTTTCATCTAATATTATTATGAATAAGTTTTTATGGAACAAGGTAATAGCTTTAAAATAAATTACTTAGATGATAATTAAAGTAATTTCATGTTTAAAGTTAAAGGATTGATTAAAAAGCTAATGCTTGAAAGTAATTTTTTAAGATAAGCTAACATGATCACTTGAATTAGTTTGTATATTGCTAACATTGAGAATTTGCATGAGTGCACAAATATATTTTGAGTTTAGGACATTATCCTGGATTTATATTAATTGGCCAATAATTAATTTTTATGTAACACGCCTTAAATTTAGAATATACAAAGCTGCTGTACAAAAACAAAAAGGTTTAATGCATTATTTGCAAATGCAATTAATAAATTCTTTAATTGTATATCTATTTGTTTTACAACAAATAGATATAAACGATGACTATTTTCTTGATTATTTAAATTCTCTTAATGATATACAAAAAATTTTTATTATAAAAAATATTTATTATGATAAGTTATTTGGGGATAATAAGCGTACTTTTCATTTATTACAGAAATATTTGAATACTAATAAATATACTGCTAAAGTCCGTTTAAAATTATTTGATATTATATATATGAAGGTTTTATTCTTATCTTTAGAATCAGAATGGCTGGCATATCAACATATTAATAATGTATATTTTTATAATATGAAATCTTTTAAAGAATTTTTACATTACTTTAAAATAAATATTACTATGAGTTTGTCTGGTACATATTTTATTAAATATATTAATCTATTAAACTTTGTTTCTAATTGGCATTCGAACTTTTTATGTTCCAGATTAACAACAAACTTAGTACTACATACATTTATTAAAGAAAAATTATTATCTAATATTAATTTAAATTCCTTATATTTACAAGAACAAATTAATACGGATAAATATTTTTTTCATATGTATTTCATACAGATTATTATTTATAATTTATGCTTAGAAACCCATTTATTATATCAATTAAAAGTATTTACTGATAAGATTTTTTTTTCAACATTGTTAGACTTTAAAATATTACATAATCGTTTTGAATTATTACTTCTAAGTAAGAATCATATAGTTTTATTTACTTGGTATGAAATATTTTTGCAATTAATAAACGATTCTTGTTCTGTGCGTAAAAAAAATTGTTACAACAAATATTGTAAAATTACTACATGGTATAAGTTTTATGGATTATTTTATCTATAATTATAATAATATTTATTTTTATATAGCCCCAAGCAGTATTGCACAAAGTTTCTTATTATCTAAAACTTCCATTATTTTTATTAAGTTAAAAGGAAGCTCTAAAATAAAATTAGTTATAACATTACAAAGATTATTAAATAATTGGATAAAATATTTTTATTTATCTAATTCAATAAAAATATTTTTTTTATTAGATTATTTAATTTATTTGAAGTTAAAGAGATGGAGTACAAGACGTCATTCTACTTGGAAAATAAATCAAATTCGAAGTAAATCTATATATAGTCAAATATATCAATTAAGAGATATCAAGTTCATTAAATAGTGTTAAACTATATTAATTATAAAATTTTTTTGATAAAAAACATTTTATAATTTGCAGCAATTAATTTAAGAGAAGCCGTATGAAGTGAAAATTTCATGTACGGTTTTGAAGCCGAGTAATTTTTAATATTATTTAGGTTAACAACGTAATGAGGTCAATGCTTGAAAGAGATAAAGAATTTACTCCTGTTACAGCAAGTATTGTGGATAGACATGTTTTATCTCGTGGTTCACAGGATAAAGTAATTAATAATATAGAACGCAAAGATAAAGAAGATAAACCTAACTTAGTAGTTTTAACTCCTACATGTACTTCTAGTATTTTACAGGAAGATTTACAGAATTTTGTCGATAGAGCTTCTTTTGAAACTCATGCAGATATTATTTTAGCAGATGTAAATCATTATCGTGTAAATGAATTACAAGCTAGCGATCGAACTTTACAACAAATTGTTGAGTTCTATATTAATAAAGCTAGAAAAAGTCAAACACTAAATATAAATAAAACCTCTAAACCATCCGTTAATATTATAGGTATTTTAAGTTTAGGATTTCATACTCATCATGATTTAATAGATATAAAAAGATTATTTAATGATTTAGATATTGAAATAAATCAAGTTATTCCAGAAGATGCATCTGTATATAATTTAAAAGACTTGCCCAAAGCATGGTTTAATTTTTTACCATACCGTGAAGTAGGTATAATGACAGCAAAATTTTTACACGAACAATTTAATATGCCTTTTGTGAATATAACACCAATGGGTATTTTAAATATTAAAGATTGTATTAAATCAATAAGTGCAATTTTACAGACTCAAGGTTTTAAATGTAATTATGATTCTTATATAGATAAACAAGCTAAATCTGTTTCACAATCGACATGGTTTTCTAGATCTATTGATTGTCAAAATCTTACTGGAAAAACTGCTGTAGTTTTTGGTGATGCAACACATGCTGCAGCAATGACAAAAATTTTACACGATGAAATGAGTATCAATGTTATTTGTGCAGGTACTTATTGTGTCTACGATGCTGAGTGGTTTAAACAACAAGTTAATAATAGGTGTAAAGAAATTGTTATAACTGATGATCATAGTTTAGTTGGTAATATAATTACTAAAACAAATCCAGATGCTATATTTGGAACACAAATGGAAAGACATATTGGTAAGCGTTTAAATATTCCATGTGGTGTTATTTCATCTCCAGTTCATATTCAAAATTTTCCTTTGAGTTATAAACCTTTTTTAGGATATGAAGGAACTAATCAAATTGCTGATTTAGTTTATAATTCTTTTACATTAGGGATGGAAGATCACTTATTAGAATTATTTGGTGGTCATGATATTAATATGGATTCAAAAAAAACATATCCATTTATTGAAGAGAAGCAGATCAAGTGGTCTTCAGACGCTTTACAAGAGCTAGCTAGAATTCCTGGATTTGTACGAAATAAAATAAAAAGAAATACAGAACAGTTTGCTATTGATAGCAATTATGAATATATTAGTATAGAAGTCATGTATGAAGCGAAAGAGAAGTTAAATAAATTTAATTGAATTTATTTATATATTATATATTGATATTTTAAGTACAATATAATCATTAATTTAAAGTCTTTGATTTTTATTATATATTAATAGTAACAATCAAAGAGCTTAATCTTAAGTATAATTAACGTATTGTTTTTGTTGTATTATGAGATGATACAACTGGTAATATATATAGTTTTAATAAATTGAAACCTAGTTGACTGTATATACTTATTTTTTTTAATGTTTTTATAAGCTGGTTACACTTCTTATTATGAACATAATTTATTAAGCTATTGTATTGAGCACATTTATCTAAAAGCATAAAAAAGTGTGGGTGATCGATATTTAATGCAATTGGAAATATTCTTGAAGCGCTTTCATTAGTTTTACGAATTACTTGCATGTCGTATAAACGTGAATCTAATCCAATAGATTTATAAAAATCAGCTCTTTGAAAATCATTTAAATACATCGTAACAAAAACACTCAAGAGAAAAAATCTGCACCATAATCTTGAAGATAAATTGTTTAAAAATTTTGGTTGTGATCTAAGTAAAGCAGCAAAGAAATCACCATGACGATTTTCATCTTGACACCAATTTTCGAAAAAACGAAATATAGGATAAATTCTATATTTTGGATATTTTTCTAAATGTCGGTATATAGTAATATATCTCCAGTAACCTATTTTTTCTGATAAGTAAGTTGCATAAAATATAAATTTAGGAGAAAAAAATGTATATTTTCTACTTTTTGTTAAAAACCCCAAGTCTAAAGATAAATTAAAATCACCCATAGCTTTATTCAGAAAACCAGCATGTCTTGCTTCATCACGAGACATTAATAAAAAGCATTCAGCCATTATTGGATTTGTGGTTTGTAGACGTCTAGATAACTCCTTATATAATAAAAATCCAGAAAATTCTGCTGTACAAGATCTTTCTAGAAATTCTATAAATAATAATTTTATTTGCTGATCAAGATTATGCCATGATTGATTAAATTCTTCATCTCTTATAAAATGTTGTTTATTATAATCAATCCTAAATTCCTCTAAAATTGCCTCAAATTCTTCTTTATTTTTTGAAATATCTAGTTTAGCTATCTCTTCGAAATTAGTTGTATAAAATCTGGGAGTAAGTAATGTTTCTTTTGTCGGAGATTTAATAATAGTTTGCATATATAAACAATAATTTTTTTGTGTGAAAGGATAATTTAGTAAGTTATAAAATTCGGTTTTTGTTTATTATTAATGTATTTTAATAATAATTGAGTTCAACATTGGTATAATATATGTAATTGCAATTTTTTTTGTCATTATGTATTATACTATAGCATTATGATAGTTAATAACTATAAATTCAATAATTTGTAAAACAATATTATGATAGATTTAATTAGTCTCGGATGGGGAACTCTTATGGCTGTATTTACATTTTCTATAGCTTTAGTAATTTGGGGAAGAAATGGATTTTAATAATATATTTATTATATGAATATTGAATATATCAGCATCATAAATTTAATACTTGTTAAATATATAGGATACGAATAATGATAACAGAAATTATAAATACAGCTACTCTAATTTTTACAATGGTTTTAATAGGTTTATTTTTAGGTTTTTGTTTATTAAAGGCTCAAGGTTAGTAATTATCCAAATTATAATAAAAAATTAACAATAGATATATCACTTATAGAATACTAATATAATTTTATGAAAGTTTTATGGTATATATTTAGTTTTAGTTCTATTTTATGCATATTACTAAATAATCCAAAATCTAAACAAACAAGTCAATTTAATATCAATATCCGTATTTTTCAGAGTAAAAAAAAAGAAATATCTATCAGTATATTAGAAATAGTTACTTGGCTGACGGTATGTGTCTTTTTATTTGTCACTATACTGTTGACGATATATTATTTTGATATAAATTAACTAATATTACCAATGCTTATCTTAAATTCTATTTGTCCTGTACCTTTTGATCAGCAACCTTTAAATGAGTATAATTCTCTTAAACAGCAGACTTTATTTTATTGGTCTTCAATGACAACAGATAAATTAGCTATTTTTATTTGTTGTATTACAGTAATTATTAACTGCTGTAGTTTATTAATTACTTTTAAATATTCAGATACTTTTAATCCACATTGGTTATTATATTTCTATAATTGTATATTTACTACTCTAGCTATAGAGCTTATATTCATACGTATATACCTAGGATGGAGTTATTTATTAAAAAGACTGTTAAGTGCTTCTATCATATATGAAGAAACTGGCTGGTATGACAGTCAAATTTGGATTAAGTCTGCTAGTAGTTTAATTCAAGATAGGTTGGTAGGTATTTATGAAGTTATTCCAGTATTAATAAAAATTAAAAAGTCAATAATTATAGTATCGATTATATTTTGTTTAGAAGTATTATATTTAATAGTTGTTAAATAGATTTATTTAAATAATGCTTGTAATTATAACATTATTATAGTATTCTATTTACTATATGTAGTACTCACCAAACGCGGGATAGAGCAGTCTGGTAGCTCGTCGGGCTCATAACCCGAAGGTCAGTGGTTCAAATCCATTTCCCGCTATTATTATTATATTAATATAAAATACAAAGTTTTGTTATAGAAGGTTATGATATATTTTTTTATATTATATTAACTTATATTTGGAGGTAAACTTTTATGATATTGCCTATAACATATGCACAAATTGGTAAACCAGCACCACATTTTCATTCAACAGCAGTGTATGATGAAGAGTTTTTTTCAGTACAATTAAAAGATTATATTGGGAAGTATTTAGTTTTACTCTTTTATCCTTTGGATTTTACTTTTGTTTGTCCGACAGAAATAACTGCTTTCAGCGATCAATATGAATCTTTTCAGAAATTGAATACAGAAATTTTAGGAATATCTGTTGATAGTGAATATGCTCATTTAGCATGGCTGCAAATTGATAGACAATCAGGAGGATTGGGTAATTTAAAATATCCACTTGTATCAGATTTAAAAAAAGAAATTAGTCGAGCTTATAATGTACTTCATGATAATTCAGTAGCTTTACGTGGTCTATTTATTATAGACAAAGAAGGTGTCTTGCAACATGTTTTAATTAACAATTTAGCTTTTGGGCGTAGTGTAGATGAAACTATTCGTACTTTACAAGCTATACAACATGTTCAAAACTATCCAGATGAAGTTTGTCCAGCTGATTGGAAACCAGGAGATTCAACTATATTGGCAGATCCTTTAAAATCACAACAGTACTTTTCTTCTATATAATATAATTTTATAGTAACAAAGTATATCTTTATTTATACTTTTGTTATATTTATTACTTAAGTATGAGTAAGAATATATGGTAAAATTATAGTTATTCTATAATATTACTACTCTATAAAATACAATTAAAGATAAAATATATGTTTAAGTTAAAATCAATTAAATCGATGAATAAAAGATTTAAATTTACTGGAACAAGTAAATTAATGAGACGTCATTCACATCATAGTCATTTACTTGCAAAAAAGTCGTCTAAACAAAAAAAAAGATTATCTAAAATCACCATTGTATCTATACAAAACTTAAGTAATTGTAAGTTTTTAGTAACTCAAAAACGTTAATATTTATTATTACTAATAGGGGTATATTATAATTTATGACTCGAGTCAAAAGAGGAAATGTTGCAAGAAAAAGAAGAAAAAAAATTCTAAAATTAGCAAAAGGATTTCGTGGAACGCATTCAAAACTATTTCGTATAAGTAAACAACAAGTACTTAAATCCCTAAAATATTCTTATATCGGTCGTAAAAATAATAAACGACATTATCGTCGTTTATGGATTTGTCGAATTAATGCTGCAACTAGACAATATAATCTGACATACAGTCAATTTATCCATTTATTAAAAAGAAATCGTATTGGCTTAAATAGAAAGATGCTAGCACAAGTTGCTATTATAGATCCTATCAGTTTTAAACATTTAGTTTCTAGTATATATAAATAAATATTATATTTGAAAATTTAATAGATCTATTAATATATTCTTTCTAATATATATTTACTAATTATTAATAAAAAATTAGCTTGTGCTATATTTGTAAGTATTTTTAAATTATTTAGTGAAGCTTGAATATGTTCTTCTGCAAGATCTTTTGCTTTTTTAATACCCTGACTTTGTTTAATAATATTTAGAGCTCTGAACATATCCTGCTCATTCTCGAATTCTTGGTTTATTATAGTTTGTAACAAAGGAAAGTCAATCAATGCAAACAAAACAGGAGCTGTGAAGTGACCATTTTTTAAATCAGAGCTACTAGATTTGCCTAAAGATTGAGTAGAACCTGTAATATCTAGAATATCATCAATAATTTGAAAAGCTAAGCCAATATGTTTACCATATATATAGCATGCATTTTGTTGTTTAATATTATTCTTATTTAAAATTGCTGCACTTTTACAACTAGCAGCAATTAATGATGCTGTTTTATAAAAAGACTTTTCTATATATTGATGTATAGACATTCTAATATCAAAATTCATTAATCCTTGTCTGACTTCACCTTCTGCGAAGTCAGTGATAACTTTAGATATTGTTTTAACAACATCTAAATTATTAAGATTAGCTAAGTACCATGAAGATTGAGCAAATAAAAAATCACCAGCTAAAACAGCTATTTTTGTATTAAATGTATTATGTACAGTATTAATACCTCTTCTCATTGTACATTCATCGATTATATCGTCATGTAATAAACTAGCTGTATGTATTATTTCTGTAATTTCTGCTAATCTTTTGTGAGATGACGTGATATCTGAATTATTAGAAGTTGCTTGTGAGATTAACATAATTATAATAGGTCGAATTCTTTTGCCTCCTGCATTAAATAAATATTGTGATGCGGCATATAATATAGGATGTCTAGCTCCTATCATGTTTGTTAGATTAATATTTAAATTTTCTAATTCATTGTTTAGAATTGAAAAAATATTCTTTGGTTGTATCATAACTGATATTAATTAATTTACTTAATTTTAGTAGATTTTTGGAAAAATAGTTGTATACATTAATAATAAGTATTATACTAAAAGATACTTCTATATAGTACTCTATTCAAAATATTTTTTTATTTTCAGCTTATTCTGTTAAGTTTAATAAATATACTTATATACGAGAATAAGTTATTTATTTGTGTTTTCCATGGAGGTTATTTAAAATTTATGCCAAAAGATATAATGCTTCCTTACATATCTCATAATAATAATTATCGAGATATAAATATAGATCAATTATTATGTTTGTACGAAGATATGATCTTAGGTCGTAATTTTGAAGATATATGTGCTCAGCTATACTATCGTGGAAAAATGTTTGGATTTGTGCATTTATATAATGGACAAGAAGCTGTCTCTACGGGTGTAATTAAAGCTTTGGAAGATACGGATTATGTATGTAGTACTTATCGTGATCATGTACATGCATTAAGTAAAGGTGTTCCTGCTACAGAAGTAATGGCAGAATTATTTGGTAAAGAAACTGGCTGTAGTAAAGGTAGAGGAGGATCGATGCATATTTTTTCAGCTAAATATAATTTTTTAGGAGGTTTTGCATTTATTGGTGAAGGTATACCAATAGCTGTTGGGGCTGCATTGCAAAGTGTATATTCTAAATATATACTTAATTATGAACAACCTTTAAAAATAGTAGCTTGTTTTTTTGGAGATGGTACAACAAATAATGGGCAGTTTTTTGAATGTTTGAATATGGCGGTTTTATGGAAACTTCCAATAATTTTTGTAGTGGAAAATAATCAATGGGCTATTGGTATGGCTCATCATCGCTCAGCTTCAAAACCAGAAATCCATAAAAAAGCTAGTGTTTTTGGTTTACCTGGTATTGAAGTTGATGGTATGGATGTCTTAGCTGTACGCAAAACAGCTTTGGAAGCAATAAAGCGTGCTCGTTCAGGGGGCGGCCCAACACTTATAGAAGCTCTTACTTATAGATTTAGAGGACATTCTCTTGCAGATCCAGATGAGTTAAGATCGCATGAAGAAAAGGATGCATGGATTATTCGAGATCCAATAGAATATTTTAAACAATATATATTATCGGATACACTAGTAAATATTGAAGATATTCAAAAAATTGATTATAAAGTTAAAAAGATTATACAAAATGCTGTAGATTTTGCTTTAGAAAGTCCTGATCCTTGTGTAGATGATTTACACAAATATTTGTTTGTAAATACTTAATTATATATAAGTTTATAGAAAAATGAATAAAGTTTTTATGTTTGATGCTTTAAGAGAAGCAATCGATGAAGAAATGGCTTTAAGTCCCCGTGTTTGTATAATAGGAGAAGATGTTGGACACTATGGTGGTTCTTACAAAGTTACTAAAGGTTTACATGCAAAATATGGTGATTTAAGAGTCTTAGACACACCAATAGCAGAAAATAGTTTTACTGGAATGGCAATTGGAGCTGCTATAACTGGTTTACGACCTATTGTAGAAGGTATGAATATGAGCTTTTTACTTTTGGCTTTCAATCAAATATCTAATAATGCAGGTATGTTAAGATATACATCGGGAGGTAATTTTACAATACCACTTGTAATTAGAGGTCCAGGTGGCGTAGGTAGACAACTAGGAGCTGAGCATTCTCAACGCTTAGAAGCTTATTTTCAAGCAATCCCAGGATTAAAAATAGTAGCTTGTTCTACTCCCTATAACGCTAAAGGATTATTAAAAGCTGCTATAAGAGATGATAATCCAGTGATTTTTTTTGAACATGTTTTACTATATAATTTACAAGAAAATATACCTTCTACAGATTACATATTACCGTTAAATAAGGCAGAAATTGTGCGACAGGGTAAGGATATTACAATTATTACTTATTCTCGTATGCGTCATCATGTGATTCAAGCCGTAAATATATTGATTGAGCAAGGTTATGATCCAGAAGTAATTGATTTAATTTCTCTTAAGCCGTTAGATATAAATACTATTAGCTATTCGATAAAAAAAACTCATATTGTACTAATAGTAGAAGAATGTATGAAAACAGGAGGTATAGGTTCTGAATTAATTGCACAAATTAATGAACATAGCTTTGACGAATTAGATCATCCAATTATGAGATTATCATCTCAAGATATACCTACTCCTTATAACGGAGCATTAGAAAAAGCTACTATTATTCATCCGGATCAAATTGTTAAAATGGTTCAAAACATACTATCAACATCTGATACTAACATGTAATATTATTATAATTTATAATGAAATTGGCTTCAGATATATAAGGATTTTTAAATAAAATCCTTATATATAAATTTTCAAATTATTTAATTCCTAAAAGTTAATTTCTGCTGCTTGTACTTTTTCCCACTGTTTTTTCTTGAGCACAAAAAATATTTGTGCTATAGTTACTAAACTTAAAAATCCAATCATACCTTTAATGCGCGTTGGATTTTGTAATACAATTTCTGTTTCATTTTGTCCAAAGCCTCCAACATTAGGATCATATGTTAAAGCTTCATCTAAAATAACTTGATCGTTTACATTGACTTTTAGTTTTAGGGCTTGAGGCACGTGAATAATGACTTTTTCTTGCTTGTTATTTTCTATTATTACCTGATATCCTTCTTTCTCTTGATTTTGAATATTTATAATTTTACCATTAATAGGAGAATTAATACAGTTATTGTTAGATTTATCTCCATTAGGATAGATCTGACCTCGTCCTCTGTTAGCTCCAACAAATACAGGATATTTAATGAAATGAATATTTTTATCATTTTTTGGATCAGGAGCTAAAATAGGAAAAGTAATTTCTTGATTTTTATTATCTGATATAGGTCCCACTACTAAAATATTATCGTTTTTATTACTATAAGATTGTATATAAATACCTTTTGTTTTATATCTTAGTTCTTCTGTTAACATATTATTAGGTGCTAACTTAAAACCTTTAGGAAGTACTAAAACAGCACCAATATTTAATTTACCTTTTTGACCGTTACCAAGTATTTGTTGAGAAGTATTATCATAAGGTACTTTGACTATAGCTTCAAATACTGTGTTTGGTAATATTGCTTTAGGCATTTCAATTGATACTGGTTTTTGTGCGAGATGACAATTAGCACATACAATTCTACCTGTAGCTTCCCTCGGATTTTCATATGCTTGCTGTGCATATATAGGGAAAGCATATGAATCATGGATATCTATTAATAATAAGTTTGATAGAATCAAACAAAAAACAAGAAACTTACATTTAAAGAATTTCATATTATTGTTCTGAGTTTTAAGTATTAGTAAAATATTTATTTATTATAGAATGAGGATAATGCTAACTTATAAACAATACATATTAAATGTATAAATTGTTTATATTGCTAATACTAAATTATCCTCTTATTTATGAAATAATTTTAGTAAACCTATCCCATAAATATATAAAATAATTATTGCTAAAGAAAGCAAAATTTGAGTTAATGGATCTGTTGATGGAGTAATTATTGCAGCTATTATTGTTGTAGTTAATATTACATATTTCCAAACAGAAATCATTTGTTGAGAAGATATTATATTAAGTAAACCTAAAAGTAATTGTAGAATAGGTATTTGAAAAGCTAATGCTGTGCTGAATAGTAATATTAGTATAAAGTTAAAATATTGTTCAAAAGACCAGATAGGTTCTACTACATTAGCACCATAATTTATAAAAAATTTTAAAGATGTTGGTGCAATAATATAGTATCCAAATATGAGACCAAAGAAAAACAGAAGAATGGATCCTATAATGATAGGAATAATAACTTTAATTTCATTAGATTTTAAACCGGGTAATATAAATAGCGTAATTTGGTATAATATAAAAGGACAGCTTAAAATTATTCCACTGTATAAAGCTATTTTAATAGAAACAAAAAAGAATTCCCCAGGTGCTAGTTGTAAAAATTTTACACCTATAGCAGGTAATTGGAGAATAAAAGTAAGCTTTTTAAGTAATATTCCACTAATTGTCGTAGATACAAAGAAAAAAATTAATACGAAAAGCAATCTTTGTCTTAGTTCTTTTAAATGTTCTGTAATAGACATATTAGTATGTTTATTACTTTGAAATATATTTTTATACATTGTGTAATCGTAATATGTATTGTTATTAATATTTTTATGTGATTGTAATTAATAATTAACTACTTACTTAAATAAGTAAAGAGCAAAATTGATAATTATGTATTTAATTAACTTATTACATAATTATATATAAAATATAACGTAAAAGAAAAAAGAAATAATAGGATGATTATTACTTAAAATATTCTCATTTACTTCTGTAATATATAAATATTAATATAGTATGAAAAAATATGTATATTAAATAAAAGATAAATAATATGATGTATCTATATGTTTATTGAGTTACAATATAACTATTATTAAGGATATTAAGGAGACTTTATTCATGAGTGTTAAGGCAAGTGGTGGCAGCCCGGTAACTAAACCACAGCTTTACCGGACTGTATCTATATCAACTATTGTACAAGCAGAAAAGCAAGATAGATTTTTGCAACCAGGGGAATTAAATCAAATGACAGCTTTTCTAGAATCAGGGTATAAACGTTTAGAAGTTGCAGAAATATTAACAAAAAATGCTGATATTTTAGTAGCTAAAGCAGCAGATAGAATTTTTATTGGTGGATCTGCTATCTCATATTTAGAAAGGCCACAAGCATCTACACAACTTTTGAAAGAGAATAAACAAGTAGAAAGATCAGGTGGTCTTAATTCTTTATTTAATACTGGAGAAGCTACTCCACCAGGTTTTAAACCAATCAATATAGCTCGCTATGGTTCATTGAGGATGAAAAAATCGTTGCGTGATTTAGATTGGTTTTTACGATATTTAACATATGCTATTGTTGCAGGGGATCCTAATATTTTAGCTGTTAATATACGTGGTTTACGTGAATTAATTGATAATGCTTGCTCGAGTGCAGCAGCTATTGTTGCATTGAGAGAAATACGTAAAATCAGCTTAGCTATTTTTAATACTGATAATGAAGCTAAAAGTATAGTTTTACAATATTGTAATGTTATAATTTCTGAATTTGAGTCTTCAGGTACAACAGATATATTAAGAAAACGTTTTTTTGGAGATGCACAAGGTTTAAGACTGCCACAAGCTTATATCCAAGCTGGTAGTTTAATGCAAAAATTTGTTATGAAACCTACCTTGTCAACAGAAGAAAAAAATACTGTTATTAAATCCTGTTATAAGCAAATTTTTGAAAGAGATATTTGTAAATCATACGGATTATCTTTTTCGGATTTAGAATCACAAGTTAAAAATGGACAATTGTCAATAAAAGAATTTGTTCGTTGTTTAGGAAAATCTTCAATATATAGAAAACAATTTTTTGAACCTTTTGTAAATAGTAGAGCACTTGAATTAGCATTTAAGCACTTTTTAGGACGTGGCCTAAGTTCTTTAACTGAATTTCAGAAATTTTTTGCTATTTTATCTAGTAGAGGTTTAGGAGGTTTAGTGGATACATTAATCAATTCGCAAGAGTATGCTGATTACTTCAATGAAGAAACTGTTCCGTATGAGCGTTTATTAGGAGAAGAGCCTCAAGAGTGCCGTAATTGGGGTCCTCAAATTAAGTTGTTTAATTATAGTGCACCATTTACAAAAACACCACAATTTATTACTTTATTTAGTGATTATATTCAAGCTTTACCAGATCAACATCCTTACGGTAGAAGTAATGATCCATTACTAATACAATTTGGAGCAATTTTTCCTAGCAATACAATAAATTCTAATAATAAACCAGCTCCATTTAGTAAAGATACGAGAAGATTGCTTATACATAGAGGTCCTGGTATTTATAATCAAGTAAATAATCCAAGATTAAAATCTAAAATCCCTGGATCATTAGGTCCTGTAGTATTGCAAAAATCATCTTCGGAGTTTTCTATTGATGCAATTGTACAAGCTATTTATTTAAGAGTTTTTGGTAGGAAAGTATATGCTAAAGAACTTTTAGATTTTAAATCTAAAGAAGATGCATTTTATTCAGGAAAAATATCTATACGTGAGTTTATCAGATACTTAGCTCAAACCCCTGTGTTTAGAAAATTATATTGGCAACCTTTTTATATATGTAAGGCTATTGAGTATATTCATCATAGGTTATTAGGTCGTCCAACATATGGACGTCAAGAAATGAATAAATATTTTGATATTATTTATAAACAAAACTATTATCAGTTTATAGATAGTATTTTAAATAGTTCAGAATACATGGAGACATTTGGAGAAGATACTGTACCTTATGAAAGATATATTACAGCTAGCAGTCTGACAACAAGAAAATTATATTTTAATTCAGATAACTATTTAGGAACATTGAAACAAAATAATAAACTTAATAAGTTTATTATTTTAGGTACAGTTACAGAGTTTCGCAGTCTAAATAATATTTCTAAAAAATTAATGCAAGGTGTATCGTGCAGAAGAAGCCAAGCAGTTATTTTTAAAGTGTCATCAAAGGATACGAGTATTAATTTAGAAAAAGCTTTAAGAGCTACATATCGACAAATTTTTGAAAGAGATATTACTCCTTTTAGTGTAGGATATGAATTCAGTAGTTTAGAAAAAGCTTTCATGTTACAAGAAATCTCTGTTAAACAGTTAATAGAAAAGCTAGGGTATTCTTCTACTTATCAAAAAGAATTCTATCAACCATATCCAAATACAAAAGTTATAGAATTAGGTACAAAGCATTTTCTAGGAAGAGCTCCTAATAATCAGGCGGAGATTAGATATTATAACCAAATATTAGCTTCTCAAGGTTTGTGTGCATTTATTAGCAGTTTAGTGAATAGTTTAGAATATAAATCATTATTTGGTGACTTTATTGTTCCTTATCGCCGTTTTCCAACATTGCCAGCAGCTAACTTCCCAAATACTGAAAAATTATACAACAAATTAACTAAACAAAATACTTTAATTGTAGTACCTAGTTTTAAACTAGCATAAATATATTTATACTAATAGTTTCTATATTTCTGTGAACTAAATGTTCAAGCTACCTTCTTGTTTTAGTACTTTGCAAAATTAGAGTTTTAATCTAAATAAAGTAGCTTAGATTATGATTTTATCACATGAATATATGAAAAGAATATAAAAATTAATTAATTTAGTGTTATTATATATCCTAACTTATAATTCGTATTAGTAATCTAAGTCATTGTGACTATTTTACTATTACTTAAATTCAATAAGTAAAATATAGTCAATAAATTAATTATTTAACTTTTGTAAGTTAACAGAAAGATTTTGGAGGAAATTAATGAGTATTGTAACTAAATCAATTGTTAATGCTGATGCGGAAGCACGTTATTTAAGCCCGGGAGAATTAGATCGGATAAAAAGTTTTGTTTTATCTGGTCAACGCAGATTACGTATTGCACAAATTTTAACTGAAAATCGCGAACGTATAGTAAAACAAGGTGGTCAGCAATTATTTCAAAAACGTCCTGATGTTGTATCTCCAGGAGGCAATGCTTATGGAGAAGAAATGACAGCAACTTGTTTAAGAGATTTAGATTACTACTTACGTTTAGTAAGTTATGGAATAGTTGCAGGTGATGTAACTCCTATCGAGGAAATAGGCTTAGTTGGTGTTAAAGAGATGTATAATTCTTTAGGTACTCCTATTTCAGGAGTTGCTGATGGTGTACGTGCTATGAGAAGTATTGCATGTTCTTTACTGTCAGGCGAAGACTCAGCTGAGGCAGGATTCTATTTTGATTATGCATTAGGTGCAATGCAATAGTTTTAGTAGTCCCATTTGTGCTAGTTTTTTTTAAATTAAAATTATATTTAGATAAGGAGAATTTTATACTATGCAAGATGCAATTACTTCTGTAATTAATGCTGCAGATGTTCAAGGTAAATACTTAGATGATAGTTCTGTAGAAAAATTAAAAGGTTACTTTCAAACTGGAGAGTTACGAGTACGTGCAGCTGCAACAATAGCCGCTAATGCAGCTACTCTTATTAAAGAGTCAGTAGCTAAGTCTTTATTATATTCTGATATAACTCGTCCTGGTGGCAATATGTATACGACAAGAAGATATGCTGCATGTATTCGTGATTTAGATTATTACTTACGTTATGCTACGTATGGTATGTTAGCAGGAGATCCTTCGATCTTAGATGAGCGTGTATTAAATGGCTTAAAAGAAACTTATAATTCATTGGGAGTACCTATTGGTGCCACAATTCAAGCAATTCAAGCTATGAAAGAAGTAACTGTGAGTTTAGTAGGATTAGATGCTGGAAAAGAAATGGGTTTATACTTTGATTATATTTGTTCTGGATTAAGTTAATGACCCAACAGATGTAAAAAAATATAGTCATTTGTTTTACATCTGTTGGGTCATTAACTTATACTTGCAAGAGCCTGTAGTCTAGCTCTTGCTTTTCTAATATTTTGTGTTGCTTCTATTTTTTCTTTATTGCTTATCACTCGAGATAATGCATCTATTGATTCTTCTAAATTTTTTTGACATTCTTCAGCATTAATTTCGTGTGTTTCTTCAGCAGCATTTACTAAAATTGTAACTCTATCTTTTTCAATTTCAGCGAAACCTCCAAAAAGTACTATTGGTTTCCATGATTTCTTAACTCGTACACGCATTACACCAATATCTAATGCTGTTAAAAGTGGAATATGTCCTTGTAAAATCCCTAACTGCCCAGTGCTACTGGGCAAAATTACTTCTTCTGAGGATGCAGACCAAACTGTTTTATCTGGTGCAATTACACGTATATTTAATGTCATAGAATATTATATTTTTAAAGTTTGTGCTTTATCAATTGCTTCATTTATATCACCAACTAGATAAAAAGCTTGTTCTGGTAAATCGTCTAATTCACCTTTTATGATCATTTGAAAACCTTTAATCGCATTTTCTAATGATACATATTTGCCTGGAGATCCGGTAAATACTTCAGCTACAAAAAATGGTTGGGATAAAAATCTTTCTATTTTTCTTGCTCTTGATACGATCAGTCTATCTTCTTCAGATAACTCATCTAATCCTAAAATAGCGATAATATCTTGAAGTTCTTTATATCTTTGTAATGTTGATTTTACTTCTTGAGCTATTCTATAATGTTCTTCTCCTACAATATCAGGCTGTAACATTGTTGATGTAGAATCTAAAGGATCTACTGCAGGATAAATACCTTTTGCAGCTAATCCTCGAGATAAAACAGTTGTTGCATCTAAATGAGCAAAAGTAGTTGCAGGTGCAGGATCAGTTAAATCATCCGCGGGAACATATACTGCTTGGATAGATGTAATAGAACCTTCTTTAGTTGAAGTAATTCTTTCTTGTAATGCACCCATTTCTGTAGCAAGGGTTGGTTGATATCCAACAGCTGATGGCATTCTTCCTAATAATGCTGAAACTTCTGAACCAGCTTGAACAAATCGAAATATATTATCTATAAATAATAGAACATCTTGTTTATTTACATCTCTAAAATATTCTGCCATAGTTAATGCTGTTAATCCTACACGCATACGTGCTCCAGGAGGTTCATTCATTTGACCATATACTAACGCTACTTTTGAGTTAGTTAAATTATCAGAATCGATTACTTTAGATTCTTTCATTTCTTGATATAAATCATTACCTTCTCGTGTGCGTTCTCCTACTCCTCCAAAAACAGATACACCTCCATGAGCTTTTGCAATATTATTAATAAGTTCCATTATTAAAACAGTTTTACCTACACCAGCTCCTCCAAATAAACCTATTTTACCTCCTCTTCTATATGGAGCAAGTAAATCTACAACTTTTATTCCGGTCTCAAAAATAGAAGGTTTAGTTTCTAATTGAATAAACGCTGGAGCTTGTCTATGAATAGGTAAATAGTTCTCACTTATGACTTTATCAAAACTATCAACAGTTTCTCCTAATACATTGAATATCCGTCCTAAAGTAGGTACTCCAACAGGCACTGTAATAGGAGCTCCTGTATCTACTGCTTCCACCCCTCTTCTCAAGCCATCTGTTGAACTCATAGCAACAGCCCGTACTCTATTATCTCCTAAAAGTTGCTGTACTTCACAGGTTATTATACCATAAGGTCCTTGGACTTTCAGTGCATTAAATATTTTTGGTAAATTATTATTCGGAAATTCAATATCAAGAACAGGTCCTATAATTTGCGTAACAGATCCATGATTTATTTGATTAGCCACTAAGTTAATTCTCCTGCTTAATAGTCAATTAATCTAATTTCTTATTATATTAAGTTAATAGCTTTATTGATATACAATTAATATAAGCTATCTATCAAGAACGTTTATCTTGTTTGTACGATATAATATAGAGTTATATGTTATCATATTTTTCTTATTGATTGACTATAAGACGTATTACTTTATCTTCATAAGATATAAATTTCTATTATATTAATTAATTGTTTAATTATTTACTCCTCTATTAGTTATTTTAATCCAATTTTGTGCTTCAATATAATTATTAGGCGCTAAATAAATAGCTTGTCGCCAGTATTTAGCTGCTTTATTAAACATATCTTCTGATATTTTATTATTGTTTTTTTCGCATGCTTGTACTCCTTGATAATGATAAATTACTGCAATATTATTTAGTGCTTGAGGCAACTTAGGATTTAATTCTAATGCTTTATGATAATATTCTAATGCTTTAATATGCTCACCATTACTAGTATAAATTAAACCTATATTATAAAAGATATAACTTCTATCGTAAGGATCTTCTTCTAAAGATAATGCTTCATAATAATTTTCTAATGCTTCAGCATATTCTCCTTCTGCCTGTGCTGACATTCCGTCTCTATAATAACAAAAAGCTTGTTTTTCCTCTTTGCTTGTCGGTAAAATTTTCAAAACAATGTCGGCCAATACTGTAAATGTTTTATCTATAAAATTATCATTTTTTTGAGAGCGTGCCATTAGTATACCCTATTATAGTTTGACAAATGTTTCTATCGAGCCTGAATATATTTACTGATTCTTATCTATATATTTTTGTAGTAAAATTAGAAGTACTATACATTAGGTTAATTATGTTATTCTATTATTAAATAAATATTTAATATATTATATAATTTATTTATATTTATATTGATTTTTTTATTTATAGTTAAATAATACATTATACAATTTTAATTATGAGCGCAAAAAATAATAATATATACAATTCGATTTTTTTTGATAAACTAAATACTGATAGGAATATAGATTCATCTTGTTTAATATTATATAATCCTAAAAGAATTCAAAGCAACGAAATTTTGTTAAAGTTACACAAAAAATTATATTACCCAAATTCTATACAGGATACAACTGAAATAAGTTATCCTAAAAATCTTAATACTCGTTCGGAAAAAAAACATAAAAATAGTAAGAATTTATTAATAGATCGTCTCGATTTAAAAAAATATAAAAATAAACCTAAAATAAAATCACGTTCACAGATTCAAATTAATAATAATGATTTACACATTGATTATAATAATGAGATACAATCTCCTCTTGATGTGGAAGAAGTTCGTTCCTTTAAGCAAATTAAAACTAAGAAAATAACTAAAACAAGTCAGGAACGAAAGTTAGAAATTCAGAAGAATCATGTGATCAGTCAGCGAAATGCTTCTGAATCCATTCAGAAGGTTGATTCTAATCAAATCTTATTTAAGAGTTCTGTTTCCGTTTATGAATTAGCAAATGTTTTATCTATTTCTGAAATAGAAGTTATTAAATATTTATTTCTGAAAGGTATTCGTGTGACTATAAATACAATTTTACCTCTAGAAACAGCAAAATTAGTTGCTGAAACATATGGTTTTTCAGTAAGTATTTCTACAGAAATCCATTATATGCAAGATTGTACTTCTGTTCGGCATAATACAAAAGAACCAATAATACTAAATAAAAGAGCTCCAATTGTAGCTCTTTTAGGACATGTAGATCATGGAAAAACAACTCTTTTAGATACCATATGTCAAATAAATGTCTCACAAAAAGAACAAGGTGGTATAACACAAACAATTTGTGCATATGAAATAAAAATTAATAATCAGCTGGGTATAGACAAACTTATTTTTTTGGATACTCCAGGTCATTCAGCATTTTCTACTATGCGTGCAATTAGTACTCAAGTTACTGATATTTGTATTTTAGTAGTAGCTGCAGATGATGGATTACAAGAACAAACATTAGAAATCATAAAAAGATTAAAAAGTAATAAAATTTCTTATATAGTTGCTATTAATAAAATTGATAAACCAGATGCAAATATCTCTAAGATTAGACAAGAATTAGCAGATCTAGAAATAATAGGACAAGATAAAGGTGGTAGTATACCTGTTATAGAAGTTAGTGGTTTAACTCATAAAAACGTAGATAAATTATTAAATACTATTATTGATTTAGCCAATTCTAAAAATCTAACAGCTACTTCAAAAGCTTGTGCTTTAGGTACAATTTTAGACTCTTATCTGAATCCTACGAAAGGACCAATTGCTAATCTAATAGTTCAGGATGGTACTCTCCAAACTGGAGATTTACTAGTGTCTGGTAATACGGTCTCAAAAATAAGAGCTATTATTGATAATAAAAACAATCAAGTTGAATATACTGGCCCTTCTTCTGTAGTGGAAATATTAGGATTATCTAATATATTATGTTCAGGAGATAGTTTTTATGTTATAAAAAATGATAAATTTATAAAAAAAGAACTTTATCAAAAAAATAAAAATGTTAAGCATTCCTCGATATATAATAAATTTACTAGTTCTTATTTTTATTTCAACAGTAATAATCAATCATATGATGAAAATAATAAGTATATTAATCTAATATTAAAGACTGAAACACAATCTTCAATTGATGCTTTGTTGAAAGCATTCAATGATATCCCTCAAAAAAAAGTTCGATTAAATATAATGTCAATAGCCATTGGTCAAATTACAATTAATGATATAAAATTTGCTTCTGTTAGTAACTCAATTATTGTTAGTTTTACTAACTGTAGCAATTCACTAACATTTAGTACAAAACGAGAAGCAGAAAAACTAAATATATTTATTAGTAACTTTACTGTCATATATGATTTATTGGAATATCTCAAAAATTTAATGCTAGATTTAGTAGATATTGAATATAAAGAGCATCTAATTGGTCATGCAATTGTCAAAAATATATTTACGATTAACAAAGGTGTAGTTGCAGGTTGTTATGTGATATCAGGTAAGTTGAAACAAAATAGTTATATTCGAGTTATTAGAAATAAAAATATTATACATAATGGTAAGCTAAGTTCTTTAAAAAGAGTAAAAGAAGAGGTTCTTCAAGTACTTCAAGGATATGAATGTGGCCTTCTATCAGAAAATTTTCATATGTGGCAAAAAAAAGACGAAATTATAGCCTACGAATTAATTCCTCAAACAAAAAAATTATAAACTAAGCAAAATTTTATAGCTATTTACTCATGTTGCTTAGCTTAATATAAATTGTTTAGCTTAATCCTTATTTAAAAATGGAAGAAGTGCAAGAATTCTAGCTTGTTTAATTGCTTTTGTTAATTTGTTTTGTTGTTTAGTAGTTAATCCCGTCAAACGACGAGGTAAAATTTTGCCTTGATCAGTAATAAATTTTCTTAATAAATCAATGTCTTTATAGTCGAGTAATTCTGTTTCTTTAAGAGGAGAATTTTTCTTATTATATACAATCATATATTACTTATTATTTAATTTCTTTAAATATTGTATGCTTATTACACTGAGAACAGAATTTTTTTAATTGCAATCTATCTGGTGTATTTCTTCTGTTTTTAGAAGTTGTATAACGAGAAATACCGGATGAACGTTTTGTTGTATTAGTTGAATTTCTACATAAACATTCTAAAGTAATTATAATTCGAGCACCTTTGTTTTTACCCATTATTTTATTATAAATTAATACTATAAGTATATTAATCAAATAGTATCTCATACTTTACTATATACTATCAAGTCCATCCAATTTTTATATCTATCAATCAAAGAATAAAGATAATTCCAATGGTTGTTGATTTACTTTAATTAATGTTATACTATCGTCAGATCTAATTTATTTGTATATATAAAATATGTAAAAATTATTATTTTATTTATCTTAAGGACTAAGGTTATTAATGGTTCAAAAAAAAGTTGTTGTACAACATATATTAATAAATAAACGAAATAATTATAGAAATAAACTATATAAGTCTACTATTAAAACACTTATTAAAAAATATCTGCATAATATAGTCATTAGCAAAAACAATACAGAAGAATTAAATGCAGAGTTATCACTTATTTATAGTAAGCTAGATAAAGCTGTTAAAAGAAATGTTTTACATATTAATAACGCTTCTCGTAAGAAAAGAAAGTTATCAAAAATTTTTAAACAGGTAAACATAAAATAATATGTATTCCAGTTATTGTTTGAAATAAAAATACTAAATATGAATCATATTTTTTATAGAATATAAAGTGTATAATTTTACTTGTTTGAATATATACTTATTTATCATATGATTATATATTTCTTACAGTATCATTTATGAATATTAACAAATTTTATTTTGTTTTTTCATTAATTTAAATACTAACTTAAAATGTATTTTAATATTAAAAAGATGTATTAAATAAACAACTAAAGTATTCTAACTTTAGTATATATTTTATGATTTGCTTAAAAATTTTGGAAGCAAGGAAATAAATCATCTATGTTATTTAAAAAAAAATTACCTATTCATTCTACTTTTCTTGATTTAGTTGACATACAAACAAATAGCTTTCGTTGGTTTTTATCAGAAGGCTTAGCAGATGTACTAGATTTTTTTCCTCTAATAACAGATCCTACAGGAAAATTAGAATTGCAATTAATAGGGAAAGAATATAAATTAATGTTTCCACGTTATAGTGTACGGAAAGCTAAAAGTAGAGATAGAACTTATTGTGCTCAAATATATATTCCGGCGAAGTTAACAAGAAAAGATAAAAGTATAAAATTACTCAATCAGACTTCTCCAAATAATAATCATATTATATTAAAAAAATATAAAAAACGGCCGATATTTATGGGTGATTTACCATTAATGACAAATAGAGGCACTTTTATTATTTCAGGAATAGAGAGAGTTATTATAAATCAAATAGTTCGTAGTCCAGGAATTTTTTATAAAAAAGAATTTGATAAGTATGATAAGCAGGTTTTTAGCGCTAACTTAATTTCTAATAGAGGATCTTGGTTGAAATTTGAAATAGATGCAAAGTCTCAAATTTGGGTCCGAATTGATAAAAATCATAAAATTAATGCATATATATTTTTACGTGCGATAGGCTTAAGTCAATATGAAATAAAAAAAAATCTAGGTACATATAACTTTTTACTTGATGCTTCTATTTTATATGAAAATAAAGAATTATATAAAGAAATTGGAAAATCATCTGTAGAAAATGTTACAGATGAAGAAGCATTAATAATTTTATATAGTAAGCTACGTCCTAATGAACCGGCAACTATTTCAGTTGCACAACAAATGTTATATTCTCGTTTTTTTGATCCTAAACGTTATGATTTAGGAGAAGTAGGAAGACATAAAATCAATAAGAAGCTTGGACTAGATATACCGAATTCATTTCGGGTTTTATGTCCACAAGATATTCTTGCAGCTATTGATTACTTGATTAATCTTAAAGAACAAAATTTAGGTATGTTTGATGATATAGATCATCTAGGAAATAGAAGAGTAAGATCTGTAGGTGAATTATTACAAAATCAAATACGAATAGGTTTAAATAGACTAGAGCGTATTATACGTGAAAGAATGATTATCTGTGATTTAGAATCTTTAAGTTTATTTAATTTAATTAATGCAAAACCTTTAATATCTTCTATTAAAGAATTTTTTAGTTCCAGTCAATTGTCTCAATTTATGGATCAAACTAATCCATTAGCAGAACTAACACATAAAAGAAGAATTAGTGCATTAGGTCCAGGAGGATTAAATAAAGATAGAGCAGGTTTTGCTGTACGTGATTTACATCCGAGTCATTATGGTAGAATTTGTCCTATTGAAACACCCGAAGGACCAAATGCAGGTTTAATAGGCTCTCTAAGTATTTATGCAAGAATAAATACTTATGGCTTTATTGAATCACCTTACTGGAAGGTATCACAAGGAAAAGTCTTACGAAGTATAAATCCTATATTCTTGACTGCAGATAGAGAAGATGACTTCAGAATAGCTCCTGCAGATATTTCTATTACAAAAGAAGATCATATCTATGGCAGTATTATTCCTATTCGATATCGTCAAGAATTTTTAAATACCAGTCCTGCTTTAGTTGATTATATTGCTATTTCTCCTATTCAAGTCATTTCTGTAGCAACATCCTTAATTCCATTTTTAGAACATGATGATGCAAATAGAGCATTGATGGGATCTAATATGCAAAGACAAGCAGTGCCTTTATTGTATACAGAAAAACCTATTGTTGGTACAGGCTTAGAAGCAAAAATTGCAAGAGATTCTGGAATTATGATTGTCAGTAGAAATACAGGAATAGTTAATTATGTATCGGCAACAAAGATAGGTATTCAAGATAACACAGGAAATACATATCATTATAGATTAAAGAAATATTATCGTTCTAATCAAGATACTTGCATTAACCAAAGACCTATTGTATGGGCTGGAGAAAATATAAAAGTTGGGCAAATAATTGCTGATGGTGCATCTACAGATTCAGGAGAGATAGCACTTGGTCGAAATATATTAGTTGCATATATGCCTTGGGAAGGCTATAATTATGAAGATGCTTTTTTAATTAGCGATCGTCTTGTTTATGAAGATATTTATACTTCGATACATATTGAAAGATATGAAATTGAATGTCGTCAAACTAAGTTAGGTTTAGAAGAAATTACTCGTGATATCCCAAATATCGGAGAAGCATCTATTGCACAACTAGATCAAAATGGTATTATCACCATAGGGTCATGGGTAGAGGCAGGTGATATTCTTGTTGGCAAGATTACACCAAAAGGAGAATCTGATCAATTACCAGAAGGTAAACTCTTAAGAGCAATATTTGGAGAGAAATCTCGAGATGTTAAAGATACATCTTTAAGATTACCTAATGCAGCAAAAGGACGTATTGTAAATATACGAATTTTTACTAGACAAAAGGGAGATGAATTACCTCCAGGTACAGATGCGATTGTTAGAGTATATGTAGCACAAAAAAGAAAAATTCAAGTAGGAGATAAAATGGCAGGGCGCCATGGCAATAAAGGAATTATTTCATGTATTTTACCACAACAAGATATGCCGTATTTACCTGATGGTACACCGGTAGATATTGTTTTGAATCCTTTAGGAGTACCTTCTAGAATGAATTTAGGACAATTATTTGAGTGTTTATTGGGATTAGCTGGAGATTATTTAAATAAACGTTTTAAAATAGTGCCTTTTGATGAAATGTATGGAGTAGAGGCTTCTCGTGCTCTAGTTAATTATAAGTTACAAGAAGCTAGTCAATATAGTGATAAAGAATGGCTATTTGCATCTCATCATCCAGGTAAAATTCGTCTATTTGATGGTCAAACAGGTGAACTATTTGATAATCCTGTCACTGTTGGAAAAGCATATATGTTAAAACTAGTACATCTGGTAGATGATAAAATTCATGCAAGATCTACAGGACCTTATTCTCTGGTTACACAACAACCTTTAGGAGGACGAGCACAACACGGAGGACAGCGTTTAGGAGAAATGGAAGTTTGGGCTTTAGAAGCATTCGGAGCTGCATATACTTTACAAGAGTTACTAACTGTTAAATCAGATGATATGCAGGGTAGAAATGAAGCTTTAAATGCAATAGTAAAAGGAAAGCCTATTCCACGACCAGGAACCCCTGAATCATTCAGGGTTTTGATTAGAGAATTACAGTCATTAGGTTTAGATATAGCTGCACATAAAATAGAGCTATTAAAAAATGGTAAAAAACTTGGTATAGAAATTGATTTGATGTCAAATAATAATAATTCTAAATCGTTTTTAACATCTTATTCCACTACTTTTAATTCGCAAAATCAACAGAATGAGGAATAAAAATTAATCTACTATTACTATGTGAAAGTATAATATTTATTAAATTTTAATAATTAAGAAAAGATCTTAGTAGTCATAATTATATTATTGCTGATTGTATTTTTTATTTCTTTTTTCTATGGCAAAATTTGAACAACATTTTGATTACCTGAAAATTAGTTTAGCTTCTCCAGAAAAAATTCGTAGTTGGGGAGAAAGAAGTTTACCTAATGGGCAAATAGTTGGTGAAATTACAAAACCAGAAACAATTAATTATCGTACATTAAAACCAGAAATGGACGGTTTATTTTGTGAAAAGATTTTTGGTCCTGTTAAAGATTGGGAATGTCATTGTGGGAAATATAAAAGATTTCGATATAAAGGAATTGTTTGTGAACGATGCGGTGTAGAAATTACTGAGTCTAAAGTTAGACGCCATAGAATGGCTTATATCGAGTTAGCTGTACCAGTTACTCATGTGTGGTATTTAAAAGGAACTACCAGTTATATAGCTCTTGCTTTAGACTTGTCAATAAAAGACGTAGAAAAAATAGTTTATTTTCATTCATATGTTGTAATGAATCCAGGTAACTATAATCGGTTACAATATAAGCAATTATTAGAAAATTATGAATGGAGAGTTCTTGAAGATCAATTATATAATCAATCTTCTTCTCTTTTCGAGGTAGAAGTCAGTATTGGAGCAGAAGCTATACAAAAATTACTTAATAATTTAGATCTTCGTATAATAGCAAATACATTACGAGAAGACGCTCTACATCCCCCAAAAAATGTTAAGAATTATTCTCAAAAGTTTAGTAAAAAAATGAAAAGATTACGTCTAATTGAACATTTTATTTCTACCCAAGCAAATCCTGCTTGGATGGTTTTTTCAGTAATTCCAGTGATTCCACCAGATTTGCGTCCGATGGTTCAGTTAGATGGCGGTCGTTTTGCAACAGCTGATTTAAATGAATTTTATCGTCGTATTATTAATAGAAATAATAGATTATCTCGTTTAAAGTCTATATTAGCTCCAGAAATTATTATACGAAATGAGAAAAGAATGTTACAAGAAGCAGTTGATTCATTAATGGATAATGGACGTCGTGGTAGGATTGTTGTGGGTGCAAATAATCGTCCTTTGAAATCTTTATCAGATATTATTGAAGGTAAACAAGGACGTTTTCGACAAAATCTTTTAGGTAAGCGAGTAGATTACTCTGGTAGATCTGTTATAGTTGTAGGACCAAATTTAAAATTACATCAGTGTGGTTTACCAAGAGAAATGGCTTTAGAATTATTTCAACCATTTGTAATACATCGTCTCATTTTACAAGGATTAGTAAATAATATAAAAGCTGCAAAAAAGATAATTCAAAAAAATGCACCTATCATATGGACTATTTTAGAAGAAGTTATTAGAGGACATCCAGTATTACTTAATAGAGCTCCTACATTGCATAGATTGGGTATACAAGCTTTTGAACCTATGTTAGTAGAAGGTAGAGCTATAAAATTACACCCCTTAGTTTGTCCAGCTTTTAATGCTGATTTTGATGGAGATCAAATGGCTGTACATGTTCCTTTATCTTTGGAAGCTCAAGCAGAAGCTCGATTATTAATGTTAGCACCTAATAATTTTTTATCTCCTGCTACAGGACAGCCTATTTTAATGCCTAGTCAAGATATGGTCTTAGGCTGTTATTATTTAACTGCTAATAATCCAAAGAACCAAAAAGGAGCAGGTCAATATTTTGCTAATTTAGAAGATGTTTTATTAGCATATCAACAAAATATTGTTTCTTTGCATGCATATATTTGGGTAAGGTTTGATGCTTCTATTAAACATGTTACGAATCAAGATATAATTTTATCAACAAAATATTATAATGGTTATAGAACACTTTATTATACTAATAAAATTAATAAAGAAGATCAAAATAATTATTCTGTTGTACAATATATTCGCACTACACCTGGACGCATATTATTTAATAAAGTTATTCAAGAATCTCTTGCAAACTAATATATTAGTACTAATGCCATTGAATATATAAAAATAATTATATGATAATATACAACGAAGAATTTGAGTCTCAGCTAAAGTTTTATAATTGTGTTATAGACAAAACTTATCTAAAAACACTAATAGTTTGGGCTTTTAGAAATTACGGTATTGCACGAGCAGCTAATATGGTTGATAATCTAAAAGATCTTGGGTTTCATTACGCCACTAAAGCTGGGATTTCTTTAAGTTTAGAAGATTTACGGGTGCCACCTGCTAAACAAATATTATTACAATCTACTATGCAATCTATTAGTGATACAGACTATAAATATAGAAGAGGTGAAATTACTGCCGTTGAGAGATTTCAAAAAGTTATTGATACATGGAATAATGCTAGTGAATCTTTAAAAAAAGAAGTTATTGGTTATTTTAAGCAAACAGATCCATTAAATTCTATTTACATGATGGCTTTTTCCGGAGCACGTGGTAATATATCACAAGTAAGACAATTAGTAGGTATGCGAGGTTTAATGTCAGATCCACAAGGTCAGATTATAGATTTACCTATTTCAAGTAATTTTCGAGAAGGCTTAACTGTTACTGATTACTTTATTTCTTCTTACGGTGCTCGTAAAGGATTAGTCGACACGGCATTAAGAACTGCAGATTCTGGCTATTTAACTAGAAGACTAGTAGATGTATCCCAAGATATTATCATTAGAGAATTTAATTGTAAAACATCTCGCGGGATTATGTTGGAAGATTTAATAAATAATCAAAAATTACTTGTATCTATATCACAATCATTATTAGGTAGAGCATTAGCTGATAATATTATTGATCCAATATCGAAACAAACAATCGCTAAAGCAGACCAAATTGTTGATATTAAGCTTATAGATTATTTAATTAATATAAATACTTCAAAAATTTTAATACGCTCTCCTATGACTTGTCAGTCTATAGGATCTGTATGTCAACTATGTTATGGTTGGCATTTAGCACATAGTAGAATAGTTGATATCGGAGAAGCTATAGGTATTATTGCTGCACAGTCGATAGGTGAACCAGGAACTCAGTTAACAATGCGTACATTTCATACAGGTGGAGTATTTACCGGTGAATTATCGGAAAAAATATATGCTCCTTTTTCCGGAATTTTTAAATATCCAGAAAAAGAATCACTAAGCAATATCAGAACACGTTATGGAGATCATGCAATTTTAGTAGAAAAAGCATGTCAAGCAAATATATTAAGTAATAACAACAACTTAATACCGATTAGTTTGAGCAAAGGTACTATTCTATTTGCAAATAATAATACAGAAGTAGTAAATAATCAATTAATAGGAGAATTTCCATTAAACAATCGTTCTACAACAGAAAAAGCACAAAAAACTATAATAACAGATCTTAGCGGAAAAATACAGTTTACAAATCTTACGATAGAAGAAATTCATAATAAGCAACAAGTAATTCGTGTTGTAAAAAAAGAGGGCTTATTATGGGTTTTATCTGGTAAAACTTATAAAATTCCGGATAATTCAACACTTGTCGTTACCAAAGGTCAAAATATTTTTAATGATACGATATTAGCAAAAATTAATATTAAGAATAAATATCCTGGTAAAGTACGTTTAATTACACAATTATCTCATGATCGAAACATTAATGTCATAGTTAAATCTTTAACTTTAACAAATATTAAGATTTATACTTATATTTATTTTAGCAATTCTTCTTATATATTAGAAACTAATCAAAATGAAAAATTTATTCTACGAATAACAAATAATCAAATTGTAAATAATAATCAAATTATTGCAGATATGATTTCTAGTATTTATTTAACACAAACAGGAGGTATCTTAAAATATCTTGATTTACCTGTTGCAAGAAAAAAAACTAATTCCCAAAAAGATTACTATGAAATTTTAGACGCTGGTTATATTTTATGGATTTCAGAAGAAACTCATGAAATAAATAAAGACATATCAGCTTTGTTTGTTAATAATGGAGATTTTATTGATGCTGGTACAGAGATAATCAAGAACCTTTTTACGAAAAATGCAGGTATTGTTGAACTTGTTGAAACAGATGGTATAATAAAGGAAGTAATTATTAAGCCAGGAGATATTTACTTAACAAATAATAATTCTTTTGACTCTAACAAACGTAGAGGTTTTTTAAGACCTGGAGAAAATATTATTCAAGGCGTAAAAACTAATAAATTAGTATACTGGGAGTATGTTAATACGCAGCTACAGAACTATATATTAATTCGTCCCGTTATAATATATGCTATACCTTGTAAAGAATATGATTTTTTTAGTAGTCCTGATATTGATAATACATTAAGATTAAAATTAGTGAGACGAACATTTTTTAGAGATGGAGATAGAATAAAGTCCGTAGAGGGTATTAATCTTGTAACTACACACTTGGTATTGGATATAGATAAAAATTATGTTAATTTGAACTGTTGTACTAACTTATCTCCTTTGAAAAGTAATCAAGATGTATACAAACTTGAATTTATCATAGCAGAAACTATACCTTTAAAAATAGATTCCTCTTATGAATTTAATGAACTAAAAGCGAGAACTCAGATTCTTGTGAAAGAATCTGAAGAAATATCTGCGAATACTATAGTAGCACAGACAGAAGTATTATCTAATACTAACGGTATAATAGATGAAATAGATCTTAGTAATATATATCATAAGCGAATTTTAATTGTAAGAGATCTGGATCAAAAAATATTCAATCTTCCCGATGTTAATAATTTTTCTCTTCAAGTAGGTAGTTGGATTTGTGCTGGCGATAATCTTTATTCAAAAGTTCATGCTATCGAGTCAGGACAAATTAGTAAAATTGAAAATAATCAACTAACTTTACGTATTGGTCAACCTTATTTACTATCACAAGGTACAGTTTTACATGTAAACAATAGAGATTTAGTACAAAGAGGAGAGAGCATTGCTAGCCTTGTCTTTGAAAGAATGAAAACAGGTGATATCATTCAAGGTTTGCCTAGAGTTGAAGAAATATTGGAAGCTAGAAAAAAAACAGATATTAATTTTAACCCTCATATATTACTAGAATCTTATTTTCATTCTTATCTCAATGCAGGTTTAAATTTACACGATTCAGCCCTTATCAGTGTCCAAGAATTACAAACTTTTTTAGTAAAAGAAGTTCAATTAGTATACCAGTCTCAAGGAGTTGATATTGCTGATAAACATTTAGAAGTTATAGTAAAACAAATGACATCAAAGGTAAGAATAGAGTTTGGAGGCGATACCAATTATTTACCTGGTGAATTAATAGAATTACAAAAAATCCAAGCTATAAATAAAACAATGAAACTAATGGAAAAAAAAGAAGCTGCCTATTATCCTATTTTATTAGGTATTACAAAAGCTTCTTTAAATACAGAAAGTTTTATTTCTGCAGCAAGCTTTCAAGAAACAACAAAAGTGTTAACTGAAGCGGCTATTGCTGGTAGATTAGATTGGTTAAAAGGATTGAAGGAAAATGTTATTATAGGTAGATTAATCCCTGCAGGAACAGGCTTTAATATATATAATAAACTTTCACATAATAAGTTAGACGATATTATTGATCAAGATCTAACGATACATTTTCAATCAGAAATTCAAATAGCGGATGATATTATTTTAGATGATAGAAGTATTGCTGATAATCAGTAATATAATTAATCAAGTTTTACTTAAAGTACATAGACTATATCATAAAGTCGTAAAATTAATAATTTATTAGGATAAGCACATTATGGTTCGTATGTTACTAGCTGATTTACTGGAAGCGGGAGTTCATTTTGGACATCAGTCTAGAAGATGGAATCCTAAGATGTTTCCGTATATATATACGGAAAGAAATGGCATTCATATTATTGATTTAGTTCAAACAGCACAATTATTAAATGAAGCATATGAATTTGTCAAAAGCTATGCAGCTCAAGGTAAAGAGTTTTTATTTCTTGGTACAAAAAGACAGGCTGCAGAAATTATAGCACAAGAAGCAGTACGTTCTAATGCATATTATGTAAATCAAAGATGGTTAGGCGGAATGTTAACCAATTGGTCTACAATTAAGTCAAGAGTAGACAGATTAAAACAGTTAGAACAACAAGAAGAGAATGGTTTTATCGATAAATTACCAAAAAAAGAAACAGCTATTAGCCGTAAAGAGTTAAATAAACTCAGAAAACATTTAAATGGCATTAAAAATATGAAAACTTTGCCTGATGTAATGATAATAGTAGATCAAAAAAGAGAAATGACAGCAATACAAGAGTGCTTAAAGCTTGGCATTCCTACAATTTGTATTTTGGATACAAATTGTAATCCTGATATTGTTGATATTCCTATTCCTGCGAATGATGATGCTATTCGATCTATTAAATTAATCATAAGTAATATTGCAGATGCTATTTTAGATGGTACCCAGAATAAAGTATTAGAAGTATAAATAAAAAAAGTCACTATGTCTTTTAAAAAAATTTTACAATAGTTCAATTTTACAACATGAATTAAACTTTATAATAATCAACAAGAGGATTAAATGGCTATCAATATTTCTACTACTAAAATTAAAGAATTGAGAATGAAAACCGGTGCTGGTATGATGGCATGCAAGAAAGCATTACAAGAAGAAGATGGAAACTTTGAGAGAGCTGTTAGTAACTTGAGAAAAAAAGGTTTATTAATTGCTAACAAAAAATCATGTCGTAGTACTACAGAAGGACTAATTGAAAGTTATATCCATAATGGATCAAAAATCGGTGTTATAATTGAAATTAATTGTGAAACAGATTTTGTGGCTCGACGTCCTGAGTTTCAAGAATTAGCAAAAAATATTGCCATGCAAATAGCTGCATGTCCTACAGTTAGATATGTGGATATTGAATCTATTCCAGCAACTCTAATAAATGAAGAAACTGAGATTGAAAACAATAGAGAAGATATAATTAATAAGCCATTAGATATAAAAACTCAAATAGTTAATGGTAGAATACAAAAACGACTTAAAGAACTTTCATTAGTAGATCAAAATTTTATTAGGGATCCAAGTATGAATATTCAAGATTTAATTACGAATAATATAGCTCTTATGGGAGAAAATATAAAAATACGTAGATTTGTTAGGTTTATGTTGGGAGAAAAATAAAATATTAATATAAATCAAGATTATTATGTATAAAATATAATCTATCTACTTTAAATTACTTTATTTGAACTTTTTTATGATTAAATTAAAGAATTTTTAAAAAACATTTTTTTATAAATCTATAATCTACGATTATAGCTAACTATAAATATTTATAAGAAATATAATATACAATATATTTGTTAATTATATAAGATTTTCTATCATATCTATTTATAGATATATCTATATTGAATTTTCGATTGTTTAATAAACACTATACTAAAGTAATATGAATAATTATGAATCTTCTGGGATATTTGCCAATATAGTTGCAGTTGAAGTTGGTAAACACTTATACTGGCAAGTTGGTACATATAAGGTGCATGGTCAAGTTTTTATTGTATCGTGGTTAGTTATAATAGTTTTATTACTTATTGCTTTTATAGGTACCAGGACATTAAATAGAGTTCCTGGAAAACTACAAAATTTTATGGAATATATATTTGAATTTTTGCAAGATATTGCAAAAAGTCAAATAGGTGAATATGAATATAGAAGTTGGTTACCTTATATTGCTACCATATTTTTATTTATTTTAGGTAGTAACTGGGCTGGTGCGTTAATTCCTTGGAAACTTATTAACTTGCCAACTGGAGAATTAGCTGCACCAACAAATGATATTAATACTACAGTTGCTTTAGCATTGCTTACTTCATTAGCATATTTGTACGCTGGATTAAGTAAAAATGGCATTGGATATTTTTCTCGTTATATTGAACCTACACCAGTATTATTACCAATAAATATATTAGAAGATTTTACAAAACCACTATCTTTAAGTTTTCGTCTATTTGGAAATGTATTAGCAGACGAACTGGTAGTATCTGTTTTTACACTTTTAATACCTATTTTAATACCATTGCCTGTAATGATTTTAGGTTTATTTGCTAGTTCTATTCAAGCACTCATATTTGCCACATTATCTGCTGCTTATATTGGTGAAGCAATAGAAAGCCATGGCAGTAATTAATGTCAATATAGTTATTTGAAATTGGTTAATTGTCTATAAATATTTTAAAGTTTAATTATGGACTCAATTATTTCTGCTGCATCAGTAGTAGCAGCTGGTCTTGCCGTAGGTTTAGCTGCAATTGGACCTGGTATTGGTCAAGGTAGTGCTGCTGCTAATGCTGTTGAAGGTATCGCTAGGCAGCCAGAAGTAGAAGGTAAAATTCGCGGAACTTTATTACTGAGTTTAGCATTCATGGAATCTTTAACTATATATGGATTAGTAGTTGCTTTATCATTATTATTTGCTAACCCTTATACAAATTAATTTAATTAGCGCTTAGACTGTTTTTTGTAAAATATAATTTTCAGACTAAGCGTTTTATTAAATAGTTATAAGTATCTATTGTTTTACACTTTAATTATTTAGTACTATTTTCATGATTAATATCACAAGTTTTTTATTTTTAGTAATGTCTAGTAGTAATATAGGCAAAGAAGGAGGTTTATTTGATTTCAATGCAACACTACCTCTAATGGCTGTACAATTTTTATTTTTAATGATCATCTTAAATATTATATTTTATAAGCCAGTAACAATAGTTTTAGATAATAGAGATGAATATATTCGTAATAGTTTAACATCTGCATCAGCTTCATTAAGTAAAGCTGATCAATTAACGAGTGAATATGAACAACAACTTATGAAAGCTCGTCGTGAAGCTCAAGAACTTATTAGATCTTCTCAAAAAATTGCTCAACAAAATGTGTTTGAAAAAATTAAAGAAGCACAAACAAAAGCAGAATTTTTCATAAATGAAGCATCACAACAATTAACTACTGAAAAACAGAAAGTTCTGAAAACATTAGAAGCTGAAATTAACACTATTAGTAATAAGATTAAAAATAAACTATTAGAAGAAAATTAACTGACTAATTAGTCAATACATAGTATTGATTTTTATTTATTATAAAATACTAATCTTAGCAATATTTCAACAGATGAATAACTTAATTCAATTATTTGGTCTATTTAGTCTAGATCATCCTCATCATCAATTAGGATTTAACCCTAATATCTTAGAAACAAATGTAATTAATATAATTATATTATTATCAGGTCTAATTTATGTTTTAAAAAACTTTCTTGGATCTTCATTATCAATTCGCCAAGAAAAAGTATTAATTGCTATTCAAGAAGCAGAAGAGAAATTAAATCAAGCGACTATACGCTTAGAACAATCGAAAAATCAATTAAAACAAACCCAAGATATTATTGCTAACATAAATCACCAAGCCAATTTGACAGCTCAAAAAGTTCAGAAAGATATTATACAACAAGGTAAAATTGATATAGAAAAATTAACTCAATCAAGTAAAGCTAGTATAGCTAATGCAAAAGAGCAAATTAAAAAACAAATACAAAAGCAAATTATCAATCTTGCTATTCATAGGGTATTTATGGAACTTAATAATCAGCTAACTTCTGAAATTCAATCTTCTATAATCGATAAAAAGATTTCTCAATTAAATATTAAATTATGAGCAATAAAAACTTTGTAAGAACAATATCACTACCCTATGCAGAAGCACTAATAGATTTAACTAATTCATTGCAAGATAAGTCTAAATTTTCGAAAGATCTGGAAGATATTTACCTAGTAGTATCAAAATCGAAGGATTTAAGACTTTTTTTGTCAAATCCTCTAATCAATAAACCATCTAAGAAAATAGTAATTAGCAACTTATTTGCAAAACAAATCAATCCTATTATTATTAACTTTTTATTTGTTATTCTAGATAAAAAGCGCATATCTTTTTTGAAAGAAATTTTGGAGCTTTATTTCCAATTATATTTTTCTACACAATCAAGTAAATTAGCTCATGTATATACAGTACAAAAATTTACGCTGGAACAACAAGAAGCATTAATTGAAAAACTACAAACTTTAACAAAGAGTCAAAAAGTTCAATTAGATATTATTATTGATCCATCTTTAGTTGCTGGTTTAATAATAAAAATAGATTCTCAAATTATCGATGTAAGTTTACATGGACAATTACAGTCGATGGCAACATTTTTACATTCCAATTAAAACTTTGACTATCTAATAGAGAAAAACTTTAAATTATTAAATTACATTTATAGAAGATAATATGTTAAATATCAGACCCGATGAAATTAGTAATATTATTCGTCAACAAATAGAAAAATATGACCAAATAGTTAAGGTTGTAAATGTTGGTACTGTCTTACAGATTAGTGACGGAATAGCAAGAGTTTATGGCTTACAAGAAGTTATGGCTGGCGAACTACTTGAATTTGCAGATTCAACAATTGGAATTGCTTTAAATTTGGAAAGTGATAATGTTGGTGTAGTTCTCATGGGAGAAGGAAGAAATATTTTAGAAGGAAGCTCGGTTAAAGCGACAGGTAAAATAGCACAGATTCCTGTAGGGAAAGGTTTTCTTGGCAGAGTCATAAATGCTTTAGGTAAACCTATAGATGGAAAAGGTAGCATCAGTAGTAATGATTCGAGATTAATTGAGTCTTCAGCTCCTGGTATTATTAGTAGACAATCTGTCTGCGAACCTTTACAAACCGGTATTACAGCTATTGATTCCATGATTCCAATTGGTCGTGGACAACGCGAGTTAATTATAGGTGATAGGCAAACGGGGAAAACAGCTGTAGCATTAGATACTATTATTAATCAACAAGGTAAAGATGTCATTTGTGTATATGTTGCTATTGGCCAAAAAGCATCTTCTGTAGCTCAAGTTGTTGCAAGTCTAGAAAATAAAGGAGCATTATCTTATACGATTATTGTTGCAGCTAATGCAGATGATTCAGCAACTTTGCAATATATTGCACCATATACTGGAGCAGCATTAGCAGAATATTTTATGTATCAAGGTAAAGCTACTTTAGTAATTTATGATGATTTAACTAAACAAGCACAAGCATATAGACAGATGTCTTTATTATTACGCAGACCACCGGGACGTGAGGCATATCCTGGCGATGTATTTTATTTACACTCTCGATTATTAGAAAGAGCTGCTAAACTTAATAGTGAGTTGGGTAATGGAAGTATGACAGCTTTACCTATAATTGAAACGCAAGCCGGCGATGTTTCAGCTTATATTCCAACTAATGTAATTTCTATTACTGACGGTCAAATTTTTTTATCAGGAGATTTATTTAACTCAGGGATAAGGCCTGCTATTAATGTAGGAATCTCTGTTTCAAGAGTAGGATCAGCTGCACAAATTAAAGCTATGAAGCAAGTAGCAGGTAAATTAAAATTGGAATTAGCTCAATTTGCAGAGTTAGAAGCATTTTCTCAATTTGCATCTGATTTAGATAAAACAACTCAAAATCAATTAGCACGAGGTCAAAGATTACGTGAAATTTTAAAGCAAGCACAAAATTCTCCTATACCAGTTGAAGAACAAACAGCTATAATCTATACGGGAATCAATGGGTATTTGGATGATATTGACTTACATGATATACATAATTTTATATTAGCTTTACGTGAAGATTTAAAAAATTCTAAACCTGCTTATGCTAAAAGTATTAATGATACTTTATGTTTAGATGATACTGCAGAACAATTACTTAAACAAGCTATTTATGATGTTAAGCAAAATTTTATGAAATAATTTTAAAAGTTAATTATTTTATTACTTTAGTAAGAGTAGAAGATATAAAAACTTCTACTTAATTATGTGCTATGTTAAAAAAGACTTAATTAACTAAACAGATTGAAAAAATTCATACCCTGTTTTTTCTAATTTTTTAGCTAATTCAGAATTACCTGTATATGTTATAACACCATCCTGCATAATATGAACAAAGTCTGGAGTAATATAATGCAATAATCTTTGATAATGCGTAATCAAGATAATACCATTATCTTGATTAATTAATTTACTTATACCTCTTGCAACTACTTTTAAAGCATCTATATCTAGCCCAGAATCAGTTTCATCTAAAATAGCTAGCTTTATATTCAATAGAGCCATTTGTAAAATTTCATTTTTTTTCTTTTCTCCTCCAGAAAAACCTTCATTAACATTACGATTTAAAAATCGATTATCCATATTAATACTATTTAACTTATCAGTAATTAATTTTAAAAACATTAATGGATCTAGTTCTTCTAAATTTTCATATTTTCTTTTTGAATTTAGAGATAAACGTAAAAAATCAATATTGCTAACTCCCGGTATTTCTACGGGATACTGGAAAGCTAAAAAAATTCCTAAGTGAGATCGTATTGTAGGATCTAATGTTAATATATTTTGAGATTCTAAAAAAATTTCACCTTCTGTAATAGTATAAGAAGGATGTCCAGCTATAATTTTAGCAAGAGTACTTTTTCCTGAACCATTTGGTCCCATTATAGCATGTATTTCACCTGATTTTATTGATATATTTAATCCTTTAAGGATTTTCATTCCATTGATTTCTGCATGTAAATTTTTAATTTGAAAAAGAAAACCGTTAGTAATAGTCATATTAATATTGTTAACCTACTGTTCCTTCTAACTTTAAATTAAGTAAACGATCTGCTTCAATAGCAAACTCCATGGGCAAAACATTAAAAACATCTCTGCAAAATCCACTAATCATTAAAGATACTGCTTGCTCTGCACTAATTCCTCTTTGAAGAAAATAAAAAATTTGTTCTTCTCCTATTTTAGAAATAGATGCTTCATGTTCAACTATTGCTGATGAATTTTTAACCTGAATATAAGGAAAAGTATTAGCTTGACATTCTTTTCCTAATAATAATGAATCACATTGAGAATAATTCTTTGAGTAACATGCTTTAGGTCCTATTTTGACTAATCCTCTATAACTATTTTTAGAATAGCCTGCTGATATACCTTTAGAAATAATTTTACTTCGTGTATTAGGACCAATATGTATCATTTTACTTCCTGTATCTGCTTGTTGGTAATTGTTTGTTAATGTCACAGATGCAAATTCACCAATTGAAAAATTACCTGATAAAACACACCCAGGGTATTTCCATGTAATAGCAGAACCTGTTTCTATTTGTGTCCATGAAATTTTTGAATTTTTGCCTAAACACAATCCTCTTTTAGTTACAAAATTATAAATTCCTCCTTGACCTTGTGCATTACCAGCATACCAATTTTGAACTGTAGAATACTTAATTTCAGCGTTATCCAGTGCTATTAGTTCTACTACAGCAGCATGAAGCTGATTATTATCATACTGAGGAGCTGTACACCCTTCTAAATAACTAACATAACTATTTTGATCAGCTATAATCAGAGTTCTTTCAAACTGACCTGATTCTTTATTGTTTATCCTAAAATAAGTTGATAACTCTAATGGACAACGAGTATTTGGTGGAATATAACAAAAAGAACCATCACTAAAAACTGCCGAATTTAAAGCTGCAAAATAATTATCTCCTTTCGATACAACAGAACCTAAATATTTCTTGATTAAAGATAAATGTTTTTGAATAGCTTCCGAAATAGAACAAAATATTATCCCTACTTCTTCCAGTTCTTTTTTGAATGTTGTAGTAATAGATGTACTATCAAAAATCGCGTCGACAGCAACATTTGTCAATTTTTTTTGTTCATTTAATGAAATCCCCAATTTATCAAATGTTTTTAAAATTTCAGGATCAACCTCTTCTAAACTGTTAAGTTTTTTTTTAAATTTAGGGGAAGAATAATAAATTATATCTTCATAATTTATTGGAGGGTACTGCAAATAAGCCCAGGACGGTTTTTGCATTTGTTTCCATTTTCTGTATGCTACTAAACGAAATTTCAGTAGACTAGATGGCTCATTTTTTTTAAAAGATATCAGTTTGACTAAACTTTCATTTAATCCTTTAGGTAGTGTTTCTGAATCAATGATAGTCTTGAATCCATATTTATAAGGTTGATTAATAAATTGGTTTATTTGTTGTGTATTTGAAGATAATGAGAAATTTTGAGTTTGACACATATAATAAAAATAATATGTTATAGTTTTATTCTACTTAATATAATGATAACTAATATGTCATATTGTTTAAGTCATTTAAATTTAATAATATAACCATATCCTTCTATATGGTGGAAATGCTTTTCTATAGTGTATAACACAAGCATCTGTATTACAATATTGAATTATATCTTGTAATATTAATATAAATATTTTACTAATAATAAATAACACATTATTATGAGTAATTTTCATTTTTTTTAAATATAAAGAAGTAAATTTATTGTTTATTTGATATTTTACAATATTAATATGATTAAAACTTAAAATAATAGTGATTAGAATAATGTTTATATAGTATTTTGTTAGCCTATAAAATAAAATATAAGGTACATAGCTGCATAAAATATCTTCATTTGTTGCAGATATAAACAATAGTTGATTGAATATCAAATAAGAGAAAACAATTAAATATGCTCTACAAATTACTTTTGACGAATATAAAGAACAATATAAAATAATTTTTTCTGAGTATTTAGTGAATGTTTTAAGTGTTAACAAATAAAGAAAAAATTCAATAAAATTTTTGCAGCAATTATAATTTATTATTATCCAAAAATGTAGCAATTGAGTTGGAGTTTCTAGATATCTTGAATTATTAATAGATAATGTAATGAATACTAAGATAAATAAATAATAAAATAATGTCTGAAAAAATTCTATTAACAATCCTATATATAAATATCCAAAAAAGGTTAAAAATACTAGTGTACTAAGAACAATATATAAAAAAAATATATTGGTTAGAAATGCAAAACAAAATTATTATATGTAAAATAAATCCCATTAATTTATAAACTGTTTTAACATTATACCAGAAGGTGTGAGAACTATATAAATATTGTTCTGAATTGTAGAAATCAAAAAAAATCATTATATAATATATCTGTTATTATTATTATTTACTCTAATTTCGACAAAAACTATCTTAGTTTAGTATACTTTTATTATTACTACAATGAACGATTATTTTTGTATTATATTGTTTAATAATATAAAAAAGGGTAGATGGCGAAATTGGTATACGCATCATATTCAAAATATGACGACTTTAGTCATGAGGGTTCGAGTCCCTCTTTACCCATAGTTTTTCAAGTTAATATTATACAGATATAAAGATAGATTTATATAAAATATATAAAAATATAAAATTACAAAAGAATTTTATATATACTTAAATAAATTATAAGGAGTGATAATAGTGAGTTTACTTATCATTGGTGCTACTGGTACTTTAGGTAGACAAATAGTAAAAAAAGCTTTAGATGAAGGATTTCAAGTTACATGTCTTGTAAGAAATCTCCGTAAAGCCACTTTTTTAAAAGAATGGGGAGCAAGACTTGTTTATGGAGATTTAAATATTCCAGATACTATACCAAAAGCACTATATGGTATTACTGCAGTAATTGATACTTCTACATCTCGTTCAAATGATTCATATAATACAAAAAAAATAGATTTAAAAGGAAAGTTAGTTCTTATTGAAGCTGCTGAAAAAGCTTGCATAAGTAGATATATATTTTTTTCAATACTTTCTTCTAAATATTATACTAATATACCTCTAATGTATTTTAAAACACAAATAGAAAATCGTTTGATAAATTCAACTATTCATTATACAATTTTCTATTTATGTGGTTTTTTTCAAGGTTTAATTACGCAATATGCTTTACCAATACTAGATAAACAATCTGTCTGGATAACTAATAATTTAATATCTATTCCTTATATTGATACTCAAGATGTAGCAAAATTTACCATTCTGAGCTTATCTATGCCAAGTACGGAAAATAAACTTTTACCACTTATTGGTTGTAAAAGTTGGAGTTCTAATGAAATTATTATATTATGCGAAAAACTATCTGGTCAGAGAGCTATTAAAACTAATATCCCTTATCAATTATTAGAAATTAGTTGTCAATGTACAAAGTTATTTCAGTGGAGTTGGAAAATATCTGAGAGACTTTCTTTTAATCAAATATTTAATAGAAAAGAAATATTTAATAATTATGATATGCAAATGCGTAATATTTGCTTAAATTTAAATATTAATTGGGAAGAAATTATCTCTTTAGAAGACTATCTGCAGGAGTATTTCAGTCGTGTTATGAAGAAGTTAAAAACATTTAATTATCAGATAGTAAAAGATAATATATCAGCAAAATTTTAAACATGACCTTTTTTATAAAAATATGAATTCTTGCTTTTTAACAGCTCAAATTATATCAAAACCATACTATTATTTTTTAACACATAATACGGTTTTAACTTATTTATTTTTACGCTTACCTAATCCTAAAAAAGGCAAATCTTTTTATTACGTACATAGTTTTTCAATAAATTATTCAAGTAATAATATTTATCTGTGGTATAACAAAGCTGATTATATTATTATATATTCCAATATTTTATATAAGAATATTCAACAATGTAGCAAAATCCCTCAAAAAAATATTATTATAAATATTATTAAAAGTTTTCCAGCTATCTTAGATTAACTATCTTAATATAACTCATTAAAATTTTTCTATTATAATATAAAATAAATATAAATAATACTATTATATGTCAATGTACATATTTATCTAATTAAAAGGAAAAATATATGTTTACTTTAAAAATTTTTGTTTATACAGCAGTAGTGTTTTTCATTTCTTTATTCTTTTTTGGTTTCTTATCAAATGATCCTTCTCGTAATCCTAATCGTAAAGATTTAGAATAATATTACGTCAAAATATATACCATAATAATTATTTCTATATAAATGAAACTTAAACACTATAGATAATCTATAAATATACAAAATCTATGTTCATATTTTACAATTAATTTATATTCTAAATGTATGTTTAAACATTAGGAGATAATGCAGAAATAGTATTTTCATATTCAAGTATTATTACTATATCTAGTATGTGAAATTTATATATCTATAAGTTTTAACAATATATATATCAGTAAAACTATTTAATATTACTTTATGTAATATTAAATCTTGATTGACTTTGTAAGAATTGTAATACTATAAATAAAATATTATGATATGGTATATAGCAATTACTTATAAAGTACAATTGTACAAATTCATATATATTTTGATTGATAATTATGATAATTTAATGCTAAATATAGATTACTAAAATGGTAGTCAATTAATGGTTTACTGTAACACATTTATGATAATAATAAGATGATAAAATAAGAATAATGAATATATAATTTGGTTGGTGTATATCATATTGATTTGTAATTGTCATTAGATAATATTCTGAATAAGTTATTCAAACATAATCTCAATAGAAATACAAGATTTCATTTATTCTTTTTATGATAATTAGACATTAATTTATAATAACACTTAGTAAAAGACTTTTTATAATTTAAATGACTGATTCCTATTTTTGAATATTTAATATAGATAGTATTTTATTATTTTTTAAACAGTCATATTTACTATCATACCCAATAAATTCGGCTTTTCTCTTATTTGAATTATTAAATATTATTTCTGCTAACTACATAATTAAATCAACAATACTATTTTTAGATTTTTATTAAACTAACATTTATATAGATAAAAATTTTTGGCTATCTTAAAGGATTTGTATATCTTTGCATAAAATATTATATTAATTTTTTAATAATTAATAGGTTTAGTATATTATGAAATATTGGAAGCTCCAAAAAATTAGTAGTTTGTATCTAGATAAATTAAAGCCTTTACCTAGATCTTTTACAGTTGCACTTAATAGATTTAAACAAGAGTTAAATCCATACGCAGAATCAGAAGCAATTGAAGGATTTCGTGTATCAAGATATCAAACTTTAGCTTCTATTAAATATCTTTTAATAATTATAATTGCACCTCTCGTAATTAATCAATTTACAAAACACTTTATTATTGGACCAATTGTAGATCATGTTTGGAATAAACAACATCCCGGTATATTTCTTAATTTTTCTCAGGAAGAGAGAGCATTTATAGAACTGCAAAGATATGAAGAAAAGCTTAATTTTGAAATCTTAATTGGAAAATATCCTAATTTATCATCAGATTTAATAATAAAAAAAATACAAAAAAAAGCATTAGAAATAACTCGAAATTATACAAATGAAAGTGTAAATGCTCTAAAAAATATGGTAACTGATGCTTTTTCAATAGCTATTATTTATTCTATGCTAATAAAAGGGCGACGCGAATTATCTATATTAAAATCATTCATGAATGAATTTATATATAGTTTAAGTGATACAGCAAAAGCATTTTTTATAATTTTATTTTCAGATATATTTGTTGGTTTTCATTCTCCTCATGGATGGGAAATTCTTTTAGAAATGATTTTAAGACATTTTGGATTACCAGAAAATCGTGACTTTATATTTTTATTTATCTCTACATTTCCGGTAGTTCTAGATACAATTTTTAAATATTGGATTTTTCGTTATTTAAATCGTATTTCGCCTTCTGCTGTTGCAACTTACCACAGTATGAATGAATAAACTATTGAAGAATTTCTTCAGAGTATATCATATGATATAATACTTGTATGCGCATCTGTGGCCGAGTGGCCGAAGGCAGCGGACTCATGTGCGACCCGTCATTACAATGTCAAAGGTTACAGTCCTAAACTTTGTAAAAGTTAAAGACATATAACTATATTTTCTGTGTTAGTTTTAAACTAACCACTTATTAATCATAAGTGAACTCTTATAATTAATCTAAAATAAAATAACCTAAATTTATTTTAGGAAAAGCAATCTATAAGGAAATTTGATAAGATTAGAAAAACAAATCCTCGTAAAACGTACTTACTAAAGTTTTTTATAAAACATTTCCATATTCTAGTTTATGTGAGTCAAACTAAGAATGATGAATAATAGAGAAAGTAAGTATATAGAGAGAAATCTAAGTCAATAATACCGATATATACCGGTCAATAGAAAATATGGAACGGGGTAACTATTTAATAAGTTCCTAATAATAGGTAAATTAAGGTTATGAATACTCATTAAATAGAAAGAAATAACAAAAAGCAAATACTCTATATAATGATAGAGATAAGCCTACTTGTTATGCCTATTATATATATATTAACTTTAGAAAAGGTAAAGAATAATTAAGTTTATGGCAAAATATAATATACTTTATCCAGATAACTTATCTAACACTAGTAATTTAAGTATATTATATTATAAGCTTTTCTATATTCAAAAGAAAATATATGTAGCTTCACAAAAATGTAATAATTCACTAGTTCAAAGTTTACAAAAATTATTAATAAATTCATATTCCATACAATGTTTAGCAATTTACTTAAATGGTCAACATTGTACTAGTTTGCCTACAAAATACCAACAAAAAAAAATATTATTAAATAAAAATATTAATCAACATAAGATAATTAAAGCTTGTTTACAACAAGAGAGTAATAACTATATTGCTTACTGGTGTTTACAGCCTGAGTGGCTAGCAAAAAAAGAAAATAATGAGCTTTCAAGAGTTTATTTATTTAATAATTATATGTATAAACAAGCCTATTTATTAAATAACCATAAATATTTTAAATATACATATTTTTGTGCTGAACAAAGTATTAATACTAGTGTAAATCATATAGATATTAATTATTTCATATCTAAATTACAAACAAATACATGGATACAATACCAAGTACGTAATTTGTTATTACAAAAATATCTCAAAGAATTTAATAATAATTTTTATTTACAAAACACAGGACCATTAAATAAAATATATAGTAATTTGTGTATTTTATTTAACCAAATTTTGTTGACTGGTATAGAATGGATTAGTTTACAACAAAACACAAGTGAAATAAAACAAAAAGTCAATCTCATTAATATATTTTATATAATTAGTGGATATATACTAATTACTACTGAGTATAAAATTCTATACTTGATCCAAGCTAAGATTATTAATTTTTTATATCATATAAGAAAACTTGAATTTTATAATTATATTCATGATTTTGTGTATACTTTAAATGATGAAATATTACTAAGCTCTAACCGAGTATCACTGAAAATTCATCAGCAAGATCTTACTAAAATAGCTTGTATAAGTATAAGTTCAAAAACATGCAAGTTTTTATTAAGATACATGAAAAACTTTTTATATCATAAAAATAAGTTTGCATACTATCGATTTAACTCTTATTTAAATTATCAAAAAATAAATAATATACTAAATAAAAAATTAAAAATTATTTATAGTAATTATAAGAACTTTATTTTAAATAAACAATTTGCATATATTAATTCTATACTAAGCTATATAATTTATAAATGGACAAAAAAAAGTTTGACTCGAAAATATATTAATTATTACTCATACATTACTAGAAAGCTAAATAATTAAATAATAGGTAGAAGCCGTATGAAGTGAAAGTTTCGTGTACGGTTTTGAAAGAGAGGTTTTCCTGAACTAATCAGAAAATCGACTCTAATAATCCGCCATCCTCTAAAGGACATCGCTGGTTCAAATCCAGCCAGATGCAATATAAAATCAATAAATATGTAGAATAGGCGGGTAGCGGGAATCGAACCCGCATCATTAGCTTGGAAGGCTAAGGTTTTACCACTAAACTATACCCGCAATCTTTTATTCATCTACATATTATATTACACTCCCTCTAATATTACTCCTAAAAGTTTAGCTATTTCTGTCGCTTGCTTCTCTAATTCAGACAATAATAATGATTTATCAACACTCGTTAAAGGAATTTCACGTTTATCTTTTGTTTGTAAGTAAATTTCATTTTTTGATCTAAAACTATCTTGAAACTTAACTTTAATAGCTTGAATTTCATGCATTAAATATTTAATATATATATTACGATTTTTTCCTGGAAACCCTAACCTAAAAATTATAATCAAGTTTTCTTCAGTATCAAATTTATTATATCCTCCACCGATATTCCAGAATATTGTTAGCCATAAAAAAATACCTAATACAAACGCAACTATTCCATAAAAAATCATAATTATACCTTGAGGTATAAATAAAAGATCATTTAGTTTCGTAAAAGGTAATAAATCAACTTTTAAATAACTTGATAAACCAGCTAATATAAAACCAAGTCCTCCAAATAATATAACAGTAGCCCACCAATAATTACTTAAACGCCGCGAACCTACAATATAATCTATTCTAATACTCATTTAATAATTTTTATGATATTTTTCAAGATACAAAGCGATAATTTATTATATATTTCAAACAATTAAATTAATTTAATTGTTTGAAAACCAAAAAATAAACCTAATGTTAGTCCTATAAACATTACTAAAAATACAGTATAACTTATAAATATTGTCATATTTACGTCCATTTAATGTAATTAAATATATAATTATATAATATTATATAATTATTACAAATTTTTATAATAAAATTTGTAATAATTTTGATTAATTTTAATCTAATTATTATAACCTATTCTATTAAATAACATACTATTACTATCTATTAATTTTATATTTACATCTGGAAATCAGATTTATGACAGATTTTATACAACCGTACAATGAAGATCCTTTTATCGGTAATTTATCGACACCAGTTAGCACTTCAAGTTTTACAAGAGCTTTTTTAAGTAATTTACCTATTTATCGACGTAGTGTTACTCCTTTGATGAGAGGATTAGAAATCGGCATGGCTCATGGATATTTTTTATTAGGTCCATTTTATAAACTTGGTCCATTAAGAAATACAGATGTTGCATTACTTTCAGGTTTTTTATCAGCAGTAGGTTTAATTGTTATCTTAACCACATGCTTATCTATGTATGGCAATGTTACTTTTAACAATAATGACTCAAAAGACTCATTACAAAACCTAAAAGGGTGGGGACAATTTACAGCTGGTTTTTTAGTAGGTGCTGTTGGAGGAGCTAGTTTTGCATATTTATGTCTAGCTAATATGTCGTTACTAAATAATATATCAATTAATTGAATCTTATAATTTATCTTTTTTTAAGCTAGTCAAGGGACTTGAACCCATAACCTGCTGATTACAAATCAGCTGCTCTACCAATTGAGCTACACTAGCAATCGCCTCATCTTATCTTATCTTTGCTTATTTTGACAAGTAAAGATAAGATTTTTTTTAACGAATTAGTATTAAAATCTTAATTATCAATTAGTTCATTAAGATTTATTTCATTTATATTATAATCTAAATAATAAGAAATGGTTTGATCCAAACAAGTTGTTGACCAACCAATTAATGTTTCAGCTTCTAAAATGCTAGAATTATTTGTTTGATTGTTCTCATTTAAAAAATTTATATATTCTAAATTCATATTTTTAATTAATTTCCCAAAACTTTCAGTGTTAATTTCTTTACAAGAAAAATATTAATAAACATAATATGCTTTAAAAACTTTTTCTTGTAAGCAATATATCTATGCTGTTATATATTTTAGCATAACCATATATATTTGTCATTATAAAATATATATTTGTTTTATGTTAATTATTTTTAGTTAATTGTTTAATAGCTTTAGTAGATATTCTCATGTTTATCCATTTTTGTTTGGCCTTGCACCATACTTTCTTTTTCTGTAAATTCACATGTTGAATTTTTTTTTGTTCGAACATGTGAATGTGATACACTATAAGCATTGTTTTTTATTTTACCAGTGATTTGACAATATTTTGGCATGATTGATTTAGTCTTTTATCTTCTGTATATATTTATTTAAAGTACTAGCTAAAGTTGACTTTGGTACTGCACCTATAACTGTATCTACTCTTTTTCCATCTTTAAAAATCATTAATGTTGGAATACTTCTTATACCATACTCAGTCGCTGTACTTGGATTATCATCTGTATTAACTTTTACCACTTTAATGCTATCTTGGTAATCAGCAGCTATTTCTTCTATCACAGGAGCAACCATTCTACAAGGTCCGCACCAAGGTGCCCAAAAATCAACTAATACAGGTTTATTATGGTTTAAAACCTCTTGATCAAAAGTTGAGTCCATAACTTGGCAAACTAACAAAATTTATATCCTCTCTTATATATATTTTTCCTTGCTGAATAAATGGTATCATAAATTTACAATTATAGGGTTTAATTAAAAAGTATTATATAAATTTCACCAAATTATTAAAAAAACTTATTACTATTATAAATAAAGTGATAATAAGTTGATTATAAAAAATAGTATCCTAATTAGTAGGGTTATAAATAAGCATTTATTTAAAGTTAAATAAGTAAAGCATATAAAATAGAACCTAATGAAACTGCCTTTAATTTAAGGAGGAATACATGTCTCAATCCGTAGAAGAACGGACAAGAATTAAAAATGAACGTTATGAATCTGGAGTAATTCCATATGCAAAAATGGGTTACTGGGATCCTGACTATGTAATTAAAGATACTGATGTTTTAGCTCTATTTAGAGTTACTCCTCAGCCCGGTGTAGATCCAATTGAAGCATCTGCTGCTGTTGCAGGAGAATCATCAACAGCAACATGGACAGTAGTTTGGACAGATCTTTTAACAGCTTGTGATCTTTATAGAGCGAAAGCATATAAAGTAGATGCTGTACCAAACAACTCTGAACAATACTTTGCATATATTGCTTATGATATTGATTTATTTGAAGAAGGCTCTATTGCAAATTTAACAGCATCAATCATAGGCAATGTATTTGGATTTAAAGCTGTTAAAGCACTACGTCTTGAAGACATGCGTTTACCTGTAGCATATTTAAAAACTTTCCAGGGTCCAGCAACAGGAACAATCGTAGAACGTGAGCGCATGGATAAATTTGGTCGTCCTTTTTTAGGAGCAACTGTAAAGCCAAAACTAGGTCTTTCCGGCAAAAACTATGGAAGGGTAGTTTATGAAGGTTTAAAAGGCGGACTAGATTTCTTAAAAGATGATGAAAATATTAATTCTCAACCATTTATGCGCTGGAGAGAAAGATTTTTATTCGCTATGGAAGGTGTTAACCGCGCACAAGCAGCAACAGGAGAAATTAAAGGACACTATTTAAACGTAACTGCTGGCACAATGGAAGAAATGTATGAAAGAGCTGAATTTGCTAAAGAACTAGGTAGTGTTATATGCATGATTGACTTAGTTATTGGATATACAGCTATTCAAACAATGGCTGTTTGGGCTCGTAAAGCAGATATGATTTTACACTTACATAGAGCAGGAAACTCCACATATTCTCGTCAAAAAAGTCACGGCATGAACTTTAGAGTCATATGCAAATGGATGCGCATGGCAGGAGTAGATCATATTCATGCTGGTACGGTAGTAGGAAAACTTGAAGGTGATCCAATCATGATTAGAGGATTTTATAATACTCTATTATTAAGTCATTTAGATGTTAACCTACCTCAAGGTCTTTTCTTTGAACAAGATTGGGCTTCTCTACGAAAAGTAACTCCAGTTGCTTCTGGAGGTATTCATTGTGGTCAAATGCATCAACTTCTTGATTATTTAGGAGATGATGTTGTCTTACAATTTGGCGGTGGCACAATAGGTCATCCAGACGGTATACAAGCAGGAGCTACAGCTAATCGTGTAGCATTAGAAAGTATGGTTTTAGCCCGCAACGAAGGTAAAGATTATGTAAATGAAGGTCCACAAATTTTAAAAGATGCAGCAAAAACTTGTGGACCTTTACAAACAGCATTAGATTTATGGAAAGATATTACTTTCAACTATACTTCTACAGATACAGCTGATTTTGTAGAGACTCCAACTGCAAACGTTTAAACATAATATTAATTATTTATTTAACATCAATCAAATTTATAATTTATTACAGCAAAACATTATAAATTAAATTTGCTTAACTATATTAAGGAGTATAAAATAGTGAGATTAACACAAGGAACTTTTTCCTTTCTACCTGACTTAACTGATGAACAAATATCCAAACAAATTGCATATGCAATTTCAAAAAACTGGGCTATTAATATAGAATATACAGATGATCCACATCCAAGAAATGCATATTGGGAGTTATGGGGATTACCTTTATTCGATATTAAAGATGCTGCAACAGTAATGTATGAAATCTCCAGCTGTCGCAAAGCACACTCTAACCAGTATATTAAAGTAAATGCTTTCGATAATACTCGAGGAGTAGAAAGCTGTTCATTATCATTTATCATTAATAGACCACTATCTGAACCTGGATTTACGTTACATCGTATAGAAGACCATGGACGTAATCAAAGATATAGCATCCATAGCTATGCAACAGAAAAACCAGAAGGTAGCCGATATTAAATTAATATATTAACAATATTTCATTACATGTAGAATTAAATAAATAATTCTGCATGTAATATATTAATCAAAAACAATTATGCAAAAAAAATTTACCGATGATACTCTTGTAAACTTACAAGAAGAATACAAAAAAACACAAATTCAAGAAGTACTAAACGAATTAAATCAAGAATTAATAGGATTAGTACCTGTTAAAACACGCATTCGTGAAATAGCAGCTTTATTGTTAATAGATCGTTTACGTTACAGTCTTGGGCTGTTGTCTGGCCATCCCGGATTACATATGTCTTTCACAGGTAGTCCAGGAACAGGAAAAACGACTGTTGCTATGAAAATGGCTGATATTTTACATAGGTTAGGCTATATAAAAAAAGGACATTTAATGACTGTAACTAGAGATGATTTAGTAGGTCAATATATTGGTCATACAGCTCCCAAAACCAAAGAAGTTTTAAAACAAGCAATGGGTGGAGTCTTATTTATAGATGAAGCTTATTATTTGTATAAAGCCGATAATGAAAGAGATTATGGAGCAGAAGCAATAGAAATTTTATTACAAGTCATGGAAAATAAGCGTGATGATATCGTAGTAATTTTTGCTGGCTATAAAAATCGGATGGATAAATTCTATGAATCAAATCCTGGTCTATCATCTAGAGTAACCAATCACGTTGATTTTCCCAACTACACTTCTGACGAACTACTAAAAATAGCAAAATTAATGATTCAAGAACAACAATATAAATTTGCTCCTGATGTTGACCAAGTACTGTTAGACTATACTACTCTTAGAATGAAACAACCACATTTTGCAAATGCAAGAAGTATACGTAATGCAATTGATAGAGCAAGAATGAGACAGGCTAATAGAATTTTTGCTAGTAAAAGTAAAATTCTTACTAAAGCTGATTTGATAACAATACAATCTGAAGACATTCTAAAAAGTAGATTATTTTCTATAAATAAATAAATTATATATTAAAAAAATAAATAATATATTAAAATACTATTAATCATTTAATAGGCGGTATAGCCAAGTGGTAAGGCAAAGGATTGCAAATCTTTTATTCCCCAGTTCGAATCTGGGTACCGCCTAAAATTTCCTAGTTGGTCTAAACCCGAGGGGGTATGGTGGAATGGTAGACACAACAGATTTAAAATCTGTTGATCTTTTTTGATCGTGAGGGTTCAAATCCCTCTACCCCCATCTTAAATTAAATTTTTATAATAAATTGGAATATTATATATTAATCAAACTTCTCATCTGTATTACTCAGCATAATTAAATTTATTATTTACATACTTTAACAACTCCGTATTTATATGGGATGCTCTTGTTAAAGAGACTTTACCTGTTCTAGAAATTTCTATTATTCCATATTTTAATAATAAATGTTGAATAGCAACTATTTTGCCTGGATCTCCTGTTACTTCTAATGTCAAAAAAGTATTAGAAATGTCTACTACGTGCGCACGAAAAACTCTTGCAATATCTAAAATATCTGATCGATATTGTTTAGAAGCATGAACTTTCAACAACATTAATTCTCTCTCTACAGAAGGTATTTGTGTTACATCCTGTACTTTTAAAATATTTATTAGTTTATATAACTGTTTTGTTAACTGCTCAATTGTACGCTTATCTCCTGAAACTACCATAGTAATTCTAGAAATACCAGGGAGTTCAGCTTGACCTACAGCTAAACTTTCAATATTAAATCCTCGACGAGCAAATAATCCGGCTATTCTTGAAAGAACACCCGATTCATCTTGGACTAATACAGATAATGTATGTTTCATAAAAATATTATAATTCTAAATCAATTAATTTCTTTGTTATAAATATAATATAAAGCTTTCCTAAACTTATACATATTTGTTTTGATAATTTTCTTTATCATGTTATCATGTACTGTATAGTGTTATAATAAATTTAAAAGATAAATATTTTAATTTTTTTACACTATCAATAATTTAAATAGTCAAAACACGTGTCTGAATACAATCACTTAAATAAAAAAAGTAATGATGTGCAAGCTATTAATGAACAAATTAAATTTCCAGAAATTCGTTTAGTAACTGCTAATGGTTCACAGGCAGGTATAGTATCTACCAATAATGCTTTAGAATTAGCTCAAAATGAAGGATTGGACTTAGTTTTAGTCAATGGCAAGTCTAATCCTCCAGTCTGTAGAATTATCAACTATGGTAAATACAAATTTAGTAAAGATAAAAAAGCTAAAGAAGCAAAGAAAAAACAACATCAAGCTACAATCAAAGAAGTCAAAATGCGTTATAAAATAGAAGAACATGATTATAAAGTTAGAGTGAATCAAGCTATTCGTTTTTTACACGCAAATAATAAGGTAAAAGTAACTATAACATTTCGAGGAAGAGAAATACAACATACCGATTTAGCAATATCTTTATTGTATAAAATGGCCCAAGATTTAAATGATAATGCTGAGATCCAACAACTACCTGTAAAAGATGGTAAAAATATCGTAATGATATTAGCACCAAAAAAAATATAAATTGATTATCGAAATACTAGGAGTAAAACTATGTCTAGATATAGAGGACCAAGATTACGTATATGTCGTCGATTAGGAGATCTACCAGGTTTAACTAGACAAACATCAAAAAAAAATAAATTACCTGGAGAACATGGAGAAACTAATAGTAAACCATCTGAGTATGCATTAAGACTAGAAGAAAAACAAAAACTCAAATTTAATTACGGAGTTAATGAGAGACAATTATTAAGATACATTAAGAAATCGAAAAGATTACAAGGGTCAACCGGACAGGTTCTTTTACAATTACTAGAAATGAGACTAGATAATACCATTTTTAGGTTAACAATGGCACCAACTATTCCATCCGCAAGACAATTAGTTAATCATGGACATGTATATGTTAATAAACAAATTATTTCAATACCTAGCTATCAATGTAAACCAGGAGATATTATTGAAATTAAGAATCAAGCTAACTCCCGGAAACTAGTAGAACAATATTTAAAGTTTCCTGGCTTAGCTAATATACCTAACCACTTAGAGTTAGATACACAAAATTTAACGGGTAAAATACATTCGCCCATCAAAAGAGAATGGGTTGCTTTACAGCTTAATGAACTACTCGTTGTAGAATATTACTCTCGAAAATAATCTATTTTTGAGCTTGATATCTTAAATTATTAATACGTATAACTCTGGACTAGACAGGAGGCTGTTTATTAGTTAATGAACAGATAATCCTTCTAGACCATAATGTAGACCAAAGCACATAAGGGGAGATGACATTGTATAACTTTTTTAATATTCCTTGAGATTTATTATAATTATTTATATTAATAAATTTTATAAAACTATAGACTTCAGGAGAAGGAACTAATAAAAAGTTATGACGAATCCAATAAATATTATTTTCGTTATCTTTCAAAAAATCTTCTAAATTATAAACATGTAAAACAGGATATTTAGGTAATAAAATATTCTTTTTAATCATAACTTGTCGAAACTTTTGCCAAGTATTTAATGCTACTTTTCTATTCAAAAAGATAGGATAGTATTTTTTTTGAGATAGATCTTCTGAAATCTGATAATGACAGTAAATTATTTTTTCTTCACCTTCTTGTTTCTGTCTATATATAATTGGTTTAATAAAATAAATTGGTTGTCCCTGAAAATAATTTTTACCGCAATTTTGTTTTTGATCAAACTCAGTATTATAATGGTAATTAGAATTCATTACTAAATTACTTACTTCTGCTAAATCCGGAAATAAACGAAACTGCACACGTGGAGCTGAAACTCTATTTAAACGATAATAAAGATGAATTCCGCTAATAAATATATTCAACCCATTTTGTTTATAAGAGCGATGATATTTAGATTCTATATAAGTTTTATATTCATTAGCATCTCCAGGATTAACAAAAAACCAACCTTCATATATACCAGCTTGATCTTGACCAGATAACAAAGAATAGTAATACCATCTGTATATTATATTTTTCATTTTATTTTTCATCAGAATTGCTTCAGATGGCTCCGCAATTACAAACTGACTTAAATTATTTGTTATGGTAAATAACGGTATATTAACAGTCTTAAGTATCTGTGCAAAACTTATAGAAAAATTCTGAAAATTTTTACTCTTATTTCGTTTTACTAAATTATAAACAATTGTTGGACAATTAATAGACTTTTTCCAGCTATATTTAATAGGTAGAGATATCCTTTGAGGTGCTTTTTCATAAAAATATGATTGCATTAAAGTATTAACTATAATCCTGTAGTTAAAAACAGCCTTATTAAAATTAAAAACCCTTTTCTTTCGATATTCTTTTGTTATCTGATTCTCAATTTTCATCATCTTATTGCAATAAGATTGCATTTTAGGTGTTACAGATGATAAAAATATAGTTTGCTGACAATATTTATTTATTAATTCTCCAAATAAACTCATTTTTGAATAATTTATTTTATTAAAATAATAAATAAAATCTGTTGCCGCAATCAGGTTATTGTTAGACATATATTTATAATATTTAGTATTTATAGCCTTTGTATTTTTCATATATACAAAATATCGACTTATACTATTAGATATTATTCTATTTTGAGACTTATTTTCATAATTAACATCATGTTCACAAATAACAGGTTGCTTATATAAAAGTAAAGCAATGGAATTAAAGAAATTCATAATTTTCTATACTAAAAAACAATACAATATGTAGTTCTCTACCAAATAGTTAAAACACAAAAACTTTTTATAAAAGTGACACATAGATCATTTTAACTATCTTGTCTTCTAAGTAAATATAATATGATTATAGCATTATATTATCAGAAATAAGTATAAAATAAAGACTATCAATACTTACAGAACATACGTTTTGTTCAGTTAATATCATAAAATCTAGTGACTTACAATATATAGAGTATATAACGATAATAAAATAACTAAATGGAACTGGTGGGAATTGAACCCACGTCCATGTTAACATAAAAAAAAAATTAATTAACTAATACATGTTAAATACCAGAGAGAACTTAACTTGAAAAAATGAAAATATGTATCTAATCAATATTCAAGAGCACTAAGTATAAATAACTTATCAAAATATATGCTTAGAAATATATTTTGAAAACTCAAATCAATCTAATTATACTAAGATTAAATTTTGAGAGAATAGAACGATTTGTTTTTTTGCTTTTATTTAAATAAACTTATAAAGTTTCTTAATTTTTTTATTAATTTATTATTAATTATATTAACATGTAGAAACCTAGCAGTCCCTAATGACTACAAATTATATAAACTATAACCTAAACAAGAGTAATATAATTGATGATGTTCTATAAGTCAATTATTTAAGTAGTATCAACCAATACAACGAGCAAGAAAGGATTCGAACCTTCGACTTCCAGAATCGGAATCTGATACTCTATCCACTGAGTTACATGCTCATTAAAAATTAGAACTATATAAAAATACTTAATAGTATTCTTATATTCTAACATAATTTGACTTCTAAGATTAGAATATTAATTTTGAATATAGCTTTGATTCATGAGTAGTGCTACTTCTATTTTCATAAGCTCCATTCCTAAATATATAGCATGATTAGGTAGAAGACTTAAATTAACTATCTTATGAGATAATAACAAATATGATAATTCTAAAGCATTATTTCCAAAGAAACTTATAGATTGATTGATTCTATTTGTAGAATTGAATAATTTAAAACAAACTTTGATTTCTTGTTTATTATCTAAATTATTACAGTTAATAATAAAATATGATGCATATAAATAATTTTTTTCATAGTTACTTATATTTTGCAGTTGAAATTTATTATTTTTAGGAGGATATTTGATCCTAGGACATAAGTATTTAACTTTATACATAAAATAATAAACTTAGTATCTATTTTTTAATTAATTTTACAATAATAATAATATTATTAACAAGAAAAATTAAGATTAAATTATCTATAATTAAAGACTTAATTTATATTAATAAAAATATAATATGTTAGCAGTATTACTTATTTATAGGAGAAATTTTTATTATGCAGGACATTATTTCTGTAGTTATAAATCGTTATAATGTAAAAGGACAGTACTTAGATCATTTAGCGATGAATGAATTAAATGAATACTTTATTAACGCGATAGATAGAATTAAAATATCTGAATTTATTAACGCACAAGCTTCTAAAATTATAAAAGAAACATCTGTACAGCTGTATGAAGAACAACCAGAACTTTTAAGGCCTGGGGGTAATTCATATACAACTCGTAGATATTCAGCATGTCTTCGCGACATTGAATATTACTTACGATACAGTAGTTATGCTATTATTGCAGGACATCCAAATATTTTAGATGAGCGCGTTTTAGATGGTTTAAAAGATACATATAACTCTCTGGAAATACCTTTATCTCCAACAATTCGTAGTATAGAATTATTAAAAGAAGTTATAGAAGAATCCATATCAACTAATAATATTGTACTAAATAATAATAATATTTTAGATGAACCTTTCAAATATTTAATTAAAGGGCTAATTTAATAAACATTATAATATAAGCATCATAGATTATGTTAATTAGTAACAAAAAAATATTCACAAATATTAATACACAAAAAAAATTAAATAGATTAACAATCCAAATATTTTATTTAGGCTGTAATATACTGAATATTTTATTAGGATTTTTTCTGTCTAATGCTTTCTCTACAATTCCAGGACAAACTGGAGACTGGGGAATTATTGCTGCATCTATTTTAGTCACATATTATGAAATTCTTAATTTTATAATCTATTCACAAAGTTATCACTTTAAAATAGAAAAATCTATAATTATTTCTAATATTAATACAATAAAAATAGGAATTATTTATGGACTCTTTGTAGATGCATTTAAGCTAGGAAGTTAAAAAATTAATTATAAATATCTAATATGAGTATCTACTTATATTAGATATTAGTTAGACTTAATTAATTACTATTATTTATCTAAATAACATCGTTAACCATAAATAAGTATAGAGAAGGATCTCCTGCTCTTGGAATCTGTTCCTGAGGTCGAAATTGTCTTATTGTACCTGACCAATTTAATTGAGGCATTAAATCTTTATTAAACAATGCTTGAACTGTCCGAGGTGTTTTTAAATTAAAAGGCATTTCACCCTTACTTCTTTGGCTAATAACACGTCTACGTTGATAAGGTACAATAGAATCACCAAAGTTTTCTATATACTCATCCGATTGTAAAAGTACATCAACAAATTTTTCTAGTCCTTGAGTGGCAATAATAATAGATAAAGCTAGTTTTTCTCTTTGATTATAAACATCTCGTCCTAAAATTCTTTGAACACAAATTTCAACAAAACGGTAATTATTATTTGAATCATAATTTAGCTTACGAAATGAATCAGATAATACTAAACCTTTAATAAAATCTCTTATGGTAATTTGATTAAACCTTAACTGAGACTCTAAACAAGTTTGTACTGTACTTTTTAATTTTTGATGCTCACTAAATATTTGGCGATATGAAGCCCAAATAATCTCATCTAGTTCAGTAGTTCTTGGTAAATTATCAGTAGTATAGACTTTAGGCTGTTCATCACCTGAACAAAATTCAAACCCATTCACACGCTGATTCTGAGTTGAAAATGAATAATTTAATATTGGAATAGACATATTACGTCTCCGGGAATTAGATATTCTATATTAGTTCATATATTGTATATGAATTTAACAAAAAATTAAACGAAATTTACATAGTGTTAAATAGAAAATAGATTGTTCAGATCAGTTTTTTTTTATTTAAGAGCCTATTCTAATACTATCAACGCTGAAATTAACTTTTTTTTTACTATATTACTAGAACCGTTAAAAATAATTTTAGGTAAATTATATATTATAATTTAATTTATGATTATAAGATAAAAAATCTTTTCAATGATTAATTATATAAATAAAAGTACAAAATAATGATATATATAATAGCCACTCTATTATTACAAACTCAAAATCGCTTCATATTTAAATACTACAATTATATTTATGATGGCATCAAATAATTTAAGTTTAGAACAACAGTTTACACTTATGACATATAAGTATAGAATGAAAAAATTCAGTCTATATGAAAGTAAACAATATTTAAAAGTGACATTACACTATATGCTAATCAAAGATAATTTAATCAAATTCTTAGTACAAAATAAAAAGTTTTAACAAATTTTATTCATAATTACATAATTAAGAAATATATAATAAAATTAAGATAAATTTTTATATTATGAAAAATGTTACAGTTTATTATTTTGTTATTAATAAAATTACTAAATTGTTTTATATTGTAAGCCATACTAATACATCAACTGCAAGCAAAATTTTTACGTGATGTACAGTTGAAAATAAGACCATGCTTTATTTTTTAATTAAGGAGAACTATATGCTTGATGCATTTTCTAGAGTTGTTGTAAATTCAGACGCTAAAGCTGCATACGTTGGTGGCAGCGATTTACAAGCTCTTAAAAAATTTATAGCTGACGGTAATACTCGCTTAGATGCTGTAAATTTTATTGTATCTAATGCTAGTTGTATTGTGTCTGATGCTGTATCTGGTATGATTTGTGAAAACCCTGGATTAATTGCTCCCGGAGGAAATTGCTATACAAACCGTCGTATGGCTGCTTGTTTAAGAGATGGTGAAATTATTTTACGTTACGCTTCATATGCTCTTTTAGCTGGAGATCCTTCTGTGTTAGAAGATCGTTGCTTAAATGGTTTAAAAGAAACTTATATTGCGTTAGGTGTACCAACAAACTCATCTATTAGAGCTATTAGCATTATGAAAGCTGCTGCTGTTGCATTTGTAACAAATACAGCATCTCAACGAAAAATGTCATGTCCTTCTGGAGATTGTTCATCATTAGCATCAGAAATTGCTAGCTATTGTGATAGAGTAGCCACAGCTATTAGCTAATAAAGTAAGTATATCAAAAATAAATTTTGTAATTTATTATATAATTTAATACGCAGTAAGTTAACTAAGGAGATTTTTATGAAATCAGTTATGACAACTACAATTAGTGCTGCAGATGCTGCTGGACGTTTTCCATCTAGCTCAGATCTTGAATCAGTACAAGGTAATATTCAACGTGCAGCAGCTAGATTAGAAGCTGCTGAAAAATTAGCTGGTAATCATGAAGCTGTTGTAAAAGAAGCTGGTGATGCATGTTTCGCTAAATATTCTTACCTAAAAAATGCTGGTGAAGCCGGTGATAGTCAAGAAAAAGTTAATAAATGCTACAGAGATATTGATCACTATATGAGACTTGTTAACTATTCTTTAGTTGTGGGTGGAACAGGACCCTTAGATGAATGGGGTATTGCTGGAGCTCGTGAAGTTTATAGAGCACTGAATTTACCTGCTTCTGCATATATTACTGCATTTACTTTCTCAAGAGACAGGCTATGTGTTCCACGCGATATGTCTGCACAAGCGGGAGTAGAATATGCTTCTGCTTTAGATTATATTATTAATTCTTTAAGCTAAACATTATTATCTTTCTTCCTGATACTTTAAGAGTCTAAAATTAAAAGTGATCTGATGATTAAAATCATCAGATCACTTTTAATTTTAGACTCTTAAAGTATCAGGAAGAAAAAAGAAAACAAATACTATTATAAAAGTAAGAGACGCAATACAGTAATATTAGTGTAAACTATATAAAAAATAAATACTATTCTGGAGTTAATTATGGATTGGGATAAACTACAATATGAACTGATTAATATTTCTTTTCTCCTATTATTTATATCATTAATTATATATTGGAGTCAGCTAACTTTTCCTAAAATATCTAGACTACAAAAAATTGGAAAAATCCAAATTATTAGCGCTAACTTATTAATTAGTATTTCATTAATATGCAGATGGATTATTAACAAATACTTTCCATTAAGCAATTTATATGAATCACTTTTATTCTTAACCTGGTGCTTAACATTTGTACAAATTATCATAGAAAACCAAATCAACAATATTTTTATTGGAGCTATAAACATTCCCATACAGTTATTTATCATAGGTTTAGCAAATTTATCTTTAACTGAAGACATGCAACAAGCTAAACCATTAGTACCCGCACTACAATCCAATTGGTTAATGATGCACGTCACTGTAATGATTCTAAGTTATGCTTTTCTAATTATAGGCTCTTTATTGTCTATCTTATTTTTAGTAATATCACAAAAAGAAATTATTGAAATTAAAGGAAGTTCAACTGGTTACGTTCTGAACAATAATAGTAAAATACATAAAGCTAATTATCAAAATTCTAATAATAACAAATATATAAAAAAAGATAAGAATAATAGTAATTCACAAATATTTACTAAACTAAACTTATTAGAAGGCATAGACAATCTAAGTTATCGAATTATTGGCTTAGGATTTCCTTTATTAACCCTTGGTATTATATCAGGAGCAGTTTGGGCAAATCAAGCTTGGGGATCATACTGGAGCTGGGATCCCAAAGAAACATGGGCATTAGTCACATGGTTAATCTTTGCTGTGTATCTACATTCACGCTTAACTAAATCATGGTATGGTAAAAAACCTGCATTATTGGCTTCCATAGGTTTTTTAATTATCTGGGTGTGTTATCTTGGAGTCAATTTTTTAGGAAAAGGGCTGCATAGTTACGGATGGATTTCTTAATTTTTATAACATTTTCTAATTGTTTTTACTAAAAAACTTAAAATATAAGATTAAACTATCAACAAGGGAACTAATAAATATGAAAGAGCACTTATTAATCTCTATAATATATAATAAAGAATTATGGTCTATACAAACAGCAACTATCATGATTATTTGCAATATTTTAAGCATCAGCTTAGGTCGTTATGCCATTCAAATCAGAAATATAAATACACTAACATCAATAGCTAATATCAATGGCTTTGGGATTACAGAGTTATTAGCAACTACTTCATTAGGACATATAATTGGTGCTGGTACTATACTAGGACTTCAAAATATAAGTCTTCTAAATTAATTCTTGCATTTTTCCATATTAACAGTGATGAAATAATCTCTGCTACTGTTAATATTCATAAAAAGTTCCCATCTGTCGAAATTTATTATATCTATTCTTCAATCTTTGATCATCTGAAAATCTTAACAATAGCTTTAAATGATATATAAGTTTTTGCTTTAAGTTACTTGCAGCTAATAAAGGATCAGCTTGAGAGCCACCAACAGGTTCATTAACTATATCATCAATAATTCCTAATAGTTTTAAATCTGACGAAGTAATTTTTAACGCTTCTGCTGCTTCTAAAGACTTATGACTATTTTTCCATAAAATGGCCGCACATGCCTCCGGGGTTGCAACTGTATACACTGCATACTCTAGCATTAACATACTATCACCTATGCCAATTCCTAATGCTCCTCCGGAACCACCTTCTCCAATAACAGTACAAATAATAGGTACTTTAAACGAGAACATTTCTCTTAAATTCATTGCAATTGCTTCACCCTGTCCTAAGCGTTCTGCTTCTATACCTGCCCATGCACCGGGAGTATCAATAAAAGTAATTATAGGTAAATTAAATTGATCCGCATGACGCATAAGCCTTAATGCTTTTCTATATCCACCTGGAGAAGGCATACCAAAATTTCTTGCCACATTATCTTTAGTATCTTTACCTCTTTGTTGACCTATAAATACTACTGAAAAATTATCTAGTTTCCCAATACCTCCAACTAAAGCAGGATCATCTGAACCTCCTCTATCACCATGTAATTCAATCCACTCATCTAAAATATGAGTAATATAGTCTAATGTGGTAGGTCTCTCTGACTGTCTCACTAGATGTAAACGTTGTAATGGAGTCAGAGATATAAATAAATTTTTTTTTAAATAAAATAAATCATTTTGGACACAATTCAATTTTTTACGAATACACAGCTGCTTATAATCAATTAAATTATATAAATATGCTAATTGACTTTCTAACTCATTTACAGGTTTTAAGAATTCTAAAGAAACTCTTTTTCTATCAATTATCATTATCTTATACTTAAAATTAATAAATTTTATAATATATAGTCAGCAACTACTTTATATAAAATAGACCTTAATTCAATTTTTTACAAAGTATCTGTAATAAATAAAATATTATCTTAGATATAGAGGAAAAACTTCTAATCTATCATAGCATAACCAGATTTTACTCCATCTAAATACAATGGATTTATCTTAAATTCATTATCCTTATTAACTTTTATAAAAATTTAACATGTATCACCAAATCACTAAGTAAACCTATTTGATTTATTTCAATATTTAATTAAGATTTTCAAAATCAATAGACTTTGAATAATCTAAAAATTGTTCATGTAAATTACTAATTGAAAAATATATCAAGATATTTAATAATACTAATAGACCATAAATGATTTTTGCATTCAATATAGAACTTTAATTCTATCTAATACAATATAATTACAGATAATATTTTGACATAAACTGATGTTTTTAGAATCTATTAATGTATTATTATATATTTCTATCGATCGAACTACTGAAAATATAGATTCAGTTAAATTCCATAAGTTATCCTTATCATATAAAAAAGAACCTATAGCAACACCATATGCACCAGCTAAAATAGCTGTTGATGCAGATAATGGATTAATTTTAGAAGCACTAATTACAGGAATTTGTACATTTTGACTTAATATATATGTAGAAGATAAAGAAAGACTTGCATTTTTTAAAGAACGTACTAATGGTAACTTTCCAGTATTACTATATCCTTCAGTTTGAATCATATAAACACCAAGTTTCTCTAAGCGTTTAGCAATATCAACTTGTTTAGCTAATGATACATAACAAGGAACTGTAACACAGATAGTAGCATTTGGAGCTTTTTTAATCAATTTATCAGCTAAACTAATAATTTGTTGAGCTGATAACATTATATCTTTTTTATAAAATACATTAAAATTTCCTATTTCAAGAAGATCTGCTCCTGCTTGAAAACACCTATACAATTCACTGAAATCAATGGAGGACACACAAATAGGTATTGAAGATTTTTTTCTAATTTCATGTAAAATTATAGAATTTGCTGCAACATCTACATATGTTGCTTTAGCTATTTCAGCAGCTTTAACTTTTTGTATTATTTTACTTACATTAAAATTATTCAAACCAATTACAACTTTTAATGCTTGTTTTTTATTTATTTTATCTCTGATATTAGAAAATAATAACATAGATCATATCAATCCATATACATAAAAAATTTAAAAACTTAATATTTTTGTGTCACAAAACGTTTAATAAGAAATTTGACTAAAGTCATATAACTAATTAGTATTTGCACCACAAAAATAGCTTATAGTTATTCAACTTATTTAGTATGCTAATCCCATACTTCTAGTTGTTTCTGAACCCAAATAAACTCTTACACTAAGAAAATCTGTTGGACATGCTGTCTCACATCTTTTACAACCAATACAATCATCTGTTCTCGGTGCAGATGCAATTTGTCCTGCTTTACATCCATCCCAAGGAACCATTTCTAAAACATCACAAGGACAAGCACGAACGCATTGCGTACAACCGATACAAGTATCATAAACTTTTACACTATGTGCCATATCAACAATAAATTTACTCTACAGAATATTAGTATAAAAAATTTATAACAGTAAGAATATATTAATTTACTACTTTATTAAAAGTATAATCATAGTATAGTACATTATTATATAATACTTACTAAATCAGTTAAAAACTTAAAATATGTTATTTTAAAGAAGTAAATTCTGATAATAATGAATTGGTTACAGGAAGATTCATTTCTGAAGGAGGAACAACTTGCCAAAACAAAGGTAAGTAATTATTCCATGCTTGTAATATTTGTTGTGCTTTTTGACTAAAAGTTTTTTCTGCATGTAACTTAATTAAATCTTTTAATTGACATTCAGCTTCTTTAGTTATAATTCTTTGTATTGTAACTATTTCTTTATTAACTTTTAAAATTATATTATTTTCTTCGTCTAAAAAGTAAGCTAAACCTCCTGTCATTCCTGCCGCGATATTTCTACCTGCTTGACCTATAACTACAATAACACCTCCTGTCATATATTCACAACAATGGTCGCCTACACCTTCTACGACTGCTTGAGCCAAAGAATTTCTAACAGCAAATCTTTCTCCTGCTCGACCCCGAGCAAATAAGATTCCCCCAGTAGCACCATATAAACAAGTATTGCCTAAAATAACTTGATTAGATGCATCACAAGAACAACTCGCTGGTGGAATTATAATAATTTCGCCTCCATTCATACCCTTACCAACATAATCATTTGCTTCACCAGATAAAATAAAATGCATTCCTTTACCAATAAACGCTCCAAAGCTTTGACCCGCTGAACCTTGAAAGTATAAATAAAGATGTCCTTGAAAACTATTATCACCGTATATTTTAGCAATCTTACCTGAAATTCTAGCACCTACTGTTCTATGGATATTAAATATTTTTATTTTTTTAGAAATACTAGTTTGATTTTTAATTGCTTGTATAATATTTGGATCTAGCAACAATTGGTCATCCAAAACATAACCATTATTATGAGGGATAGCTTTAAGATCCAAAGAAGTTATTTTTATATTATTTACATTTACATGCATTAATAAAGAATTAAGATGTAAATATTTTGTTTTATGCAATTGAATATTTTTATTAATTCTCAACAAATTTGTATTACCTAAAAGATCATGCAATTTTTTATATCCCAATGATGCTAAAATACCTCTTGCTTCTTGAGCAATAAAAAAGAAAAAATTTACTAAATCAGATGGTATACCTGGATAACGATTACGTAAATCTTGCCTCTGTGTTGCTACTCCAACAGGACAATTATTAGTATGACAAATACGAGCCATGACACAACCGGTTGCAATCATTGCAATAGTACCAAATCCATATTCTTCAGCTCCCATAAGAGTAGCTAATATAATATCCCTACCCGTTCTTAAACCTCCATCAACTCTTAATATTATACGATTCCTTAAATGATTATTAGATAAAAGTTGATGAACTTCAGTCAAACCCAACTCCCAAGGTACTCCAGCATGTTTAATTGAGCTTAGAGGAGATGCTCCTGTTCCTCCATCATGACCTGAAATCTGAATAATATCAGCATTACCTTTTGCAACTCCAGCCGCAACTGTTCCGATACCTATCTCAGAAACTAATTTAACCGATACTTGAGCATCAGGATTAATTTGATGTAAATCAAATATTAGTTGTGCTAAATCTTCTATTGAATAGATATCATGATGAGGAGGAGGAGAAATTAATGTAACTCCTGGTTTACAATTTCGTAATTTTGCAATATAAGAACTTACTTTTTTCCCGGGAAGCTGTCCTCCTTCTCCTGGTTTTGCTCCTTGAGCAATTTTTATTTCTAATTGCTTAGCATTAACTAAATACTGAGGTGTAACTCCAAAACGTCCTGAAGCAATTTGCTTAATAGCAGAGTTAGCAAGATCATAATCTTTTAGACCTTTCAGATGAGGAAAACTATTAGATAATCCTAAATTATTAATATTCTCAATAAGAGTAAAACGCTCTGGATCTTCTCCCCCTTCACCCGAATTTGATTTACCACCTATTCTGTTCATAGCAATAGCCAAAGTTTCGTGAGTTTCTCTTGAAAGAGCACCTAAAGACATACCACCTGTACAAAATCTTTGCATAATACTATCAACAGGCTCTACTTCATCAATACTAATTGGTGAGCGTATGCTTTTAATTTCCAATAAATCACGTAAATTTGTCGGTGGTCTATCTATAAGTAATTGTTTATAAGCATTATATAATTGTATATTTTTTGATCGTACAGCTTTATGTAAAACTTTTGACATCTCTGGATTATTAACATGGTATTCAGCTCCCGGTCTATACTGAACATAACCAAAATTAGGCAATTTTTTAGGTAAATTAATACTAAAAGCAGAATGATAAGTTACTTTTATTTCTTGAAGTAATTCATTTAAAGACATACCACCTACTCGAGATACTGTACCCTTAAAAGCAATATCAATAACTTCAAATCCTAATCCCAGAATTTCAAAAATCTGAGCACCTTGATAACTGGACAACAAAGATATACCCATCTTAGAAAGAATCTTTAATAAACCTTTCTCAATAGCTATTCGATAATTGTTTTGCGCTTCCTCTATGGTCCAAGAATTTAATTTTCCTATCTCCATTAACTTCTGTGTACGGTTCTGATACCACCATTGTCGAGCTGTTTTAAAAGCTAGATAAGGGCAGATCGCATTTGCTCCATAACCAATTAAACAAGCAAAATGATGCGTATTCCAACATTGTGCTGTATCAACTATAATTGACACATTTTGCCTTAAGTTTTTTTGAATTAAGTGATGATGAATAGCACCAACAAGCAACAAAGGAGGAATAAACAATTGATCTACATTAATACTATTAGAACGATCAGTTAAAATTAAAATTTCTACGCCTTTTAGAACTGCATTAGAAGATTTTTTGCAGAAATCATTTATGATACTCTTTAATAAATTATTATCATGAGTATACATGAAAAATGTAGTTATTCTGTACACTTTAAAACTTAAAGCCTCTATCTTTTTTAATTCCAATTCATTTAATATTGGAGATGATAATTTAATTGATCTAGCCATACTTTGAGTCGGATCTAATAAATTCCCTTTTGGCCCTAAAGATATTGATAGAGACATTACTAAATTTTCTCTTAAAGAATCTATTGCTGGATTAGTTACTTGAGCAAATCTTTGTTTGAAATAATCAAAAAGTACATGTGGCTTATTAGATAAAATAGAAAGTGGTATATCATCTCCCATACAAAAAGTAGGCTCTTTAGCAGAACTAGCCATATGTTCAATAACTAATTCAACATCTTCATTGGAATAACCAAATGCTGTATGCATACGCATTAAATTTAAAAAGTCACTATCAAAATCAGTTAAATAGTTTTCTGGATTCAATTCTATCCTAGAAGACAATAACCAATTATGATAAGTAAACTTACCAGCAATATCACTTTTTATTTGTAAATTATTTAATACTTCTTGTGTTATTATATCTACAGAAAACATTTGTCCTGGACCTAAACGTCCTTTTTCTATTATTTTTTGAACGTCTAACTCTAAAACACCGGTTTCTGAACCCAATGCAACTAATCCATCAGAAGTAATACAATATCTAGCTGGTCTCAAACCATTGCGATCCAAAGTTGCACCAACATGTTTTCCATCTGTAAATACTACTAAAGCCGGACCATCCCATGGTTCCTGTAAGTGACTATAATACTCATAAAAATCCACAATTGTCTGATAGCACTTCGTCACTGGCTGATTTTGATATGCTTCTGGAATTAAAATCATTAATGCTTGTTCTGGAGTCATTCCAGAAGCAATCAGGAGTTCAAATACAGCATCTAAATTAGCAGAATCACTATTTTCTAAATTGGTAATAGGTTTAATAGTATCGAGATAATTCATTAATTTAGGATGAAACAAAAATGGTTCTCGAGATCTCATCCAATTTAAATTACCTAATAAAGTATTTATTTCTCCATTATGAGCAATAAATCTCATTGGTTGAGCTAAAGGCCATTTAGGCATTGTATTTGTACTAAAGCGTCGATGATAAATTGCAAAAATACTTTTATAATAAGGATTATATAAATCTTCATAAAACTGTCCTAGTACTGCGGACCTCATCATACCTTTATATACAATAATCCTTGAAGAAAAAGAACAAATATAGAAATCATGACTAAGCTGTTCATATGCTTGAGCAATAATTTTTTCAATTTTTTTACGAACCGCATACAAAGCACGCTCTAAGTCATCATTTTCCAAATTTGGGGATTCAACAAAACATTGTTGAATTATTGGACAATTTTTTCTTGACAAAGATCCTAAAACATCATGTCGAATTGGTACTTTACGCCATTTTATTATTATAAAATTTTCTTCAAGTAATACCCAATTAAAAATGCTTTGTAATTCACTTAACTTTATAGTTGGAAAGAAAACCATAGCAACTCCTACCTTAGTTTTTTGCAATTTAGCTTGAGCAAAAGTAGTATTGTTAAATAAATCCCAAGGAATATGAGTAGTAATGCCTGCACCATCACCTGTATCTCGATCAGCACTACAAGCACCTCTATGTTCCATACAAGTTAATGACTCTAAAGCTTGTACAATTAAACGATGTGTTGCTGACTTCTGTGTTTCTACCAAAAACCCTACTCCACATGAATCACGTTCTTGTGTAATTACAGGTTGTCGCAAGTAACCATCTATTCGATAAGTATAAGATCTTGATGCTTGCATATATAAATAATTATCAAAAAAAATATAAAAAATATACTACCAATAATATTATTGTGATATTTAGATTTACCTTATCTATCATAAGATCAAATTACTAATAATAATCAAAATATTTAAAATACATATATTGGTAAAATGATTAAACTAATCAATATCATATTATTATTACACAAATATATTTGCAACATATAAATTTCATGATATATTCAAGATTAATAGATAATAAATCAAATCAAATTATATATAAAACCGAAGATCTTTTAAAAAATAGTAATAATCGGTATAAAACTACTATGCAGATAGCTAATAGAGCAAAACGTAGAAAATATGAAGATATGAATATAATTGATGAATCAAATATTAAGCCAGTTATTCAGGCAATTATGGAAATGTCAGATGAAATGACACAGACACAAATAATTGGAGAATAAAAACCTCAGAAAGAATGTTTTAAAACAATTCTTAAATATTATATATTATAATAAAGTTATATAATTATGAGCCAGTAGATAAGTATTTACTCAATCATATATAGATATATATAGATAAATGAGTACTTATTATACTAATTGAAGCAAATACATCTATAAGATGTTTTAAGCTTCTTATCATAGAATTCATACAATAAGCATAAATATAACTAAAATAGGAGATATAAAATATGCTAGATGCATTTGCCAAAGTAGTTGCTCAAGCAGACGCAAGAGGAGAATTTTTAAGTAATGGACAATTAGACGCATTATCTGCTATGATAAACGAAGGTAGCAAACGTTTAGATGTAGTGAATAAAATAACTTCTAATGCTTCATCTATAGTAACTAACTCTGCACGTGCCTTATTTGCTGAGCAACCACAACTAATTCAACCCGGTGGAAATGCTTACACTAACAGAAGAATGGCTGCTTGTTTAAGAGACATGGAAATTGTATTAAGATATGTAAGTTATGCGATGGCAGCAGGTGATTCAAGTGTATTAGACGATAGATGTTTAAATGGTTTAAGGGAAACATATCAAGCACTAGGTACTCCTGGTACGTCTGTAGCTGTAGCTATTCAAAAAATGAAAGAAGCTTCTATAGCTATAGCTAGCAGTGTAGATGGAGTGCCTTTAGGAGATTGCAGTTCATTAATAGCTGAACTCGGTAGTTATTTTGATCGTGCTGCAACTGCTGTAGTTTAATATATTTTCACAATTAACACAATCAAATTGACTTTAATTATATTATAATTCTTAATAAACCATAAATACTTATTTACATATTGAAATTACTATGAAAACTCCTATCACTGAAAGTATTGCATCTGCAGATAGTCAAGGTCGCTTCCTTAGTAACGCTGAATTACAATCTATTAATGGACGCTATGAAAGAGCTTCTGCTAGCTTAGAAGCAGCGAAATCTTTAACCAGTAATGCACAACGTTTAATTACTGGTGCAGCACAAGCGGTATATAATAAATACCCATTTACTACACAAATGTCTGGTCCTGCATATGCTTCTAGCGCTATTGGCAAAGCAAAATGCGCTAGAGACATCGGCTATTACCTACGTATGACAACTTATTGTTTAGCAGTAGGTGCAACAGGACCTATGGATGAATATTTAGTTGCTGGCTTAGAAGAAATTAATCGTAGTTTCGAACTTTCTCCTAGCTGGTATATTGAAGCATTACAATATATTAAAAGTAATCACGGTTTATCTGGACAAGTTGGAAATGAAGCTAATACTTATTTAGATTATGCTATCAACACTTTAAGTTAATACATCAATATATATTGAGATTTAAGTAAAAAATCAAAAATAACTTGAAACAATTATTAATAATTGTTTCAAGTTATTTTTGTGTTATAATTTTGAAATATTAATAATTATAATAACTGCATTTTTTTATAAAAATAATTTCATCGTTATACAAATTCTATTAAAAAAATTTTAATCTTTCTATAATCTGAATAAAATCATAATATACTAAGAAAATAAACTGATAGATTTATAAACTCTAATTACAATACAAAAATGACAAAAAAAATTATTCACCCGATTATATTAATCATCATAGATGGTTGGGGATATACCAAATCTGAAGTGGGAAACGCAACACAAATTGCTTACACACCAACAATAAGTACGCTATTTAAAACATATCCTGTAACATTTTTAGATGCTTCTAGTACTTATGTCGGTCTACCTAAGAATCAAGTAGGAAACTCAGAGATCGGCCATACATGTATAGGAACAGGCAGAGTAATAGCTCAAGATTTAGTAAGAATCAATCAATCTATTAAAAATAAGAGCTTTTTTTTCAATAAAACATTGCATTATATGTATCAAAAAATAAAAAATAAACGTACAAAAATACATATCATTGGATTATGCTCTGATGGTGGGGTACACTCTCATATCAATCACCTTATTGCATTAATTAATTTTTTTTTACAAAAAAAAGAATTAGAGATATGTATACATTTCATAGCTGATGGACGTGATACTCCTCCTTACTCTGCAATTAAGTTTATACAACAAATTCAAAAATATACTGAAATTAGTTCTCTAATAAAAATTTGTACAGTTAGCGGTAGATATTATAGTATGGATCGAGACTGTAGATGGAATAGAACAGAAGCGTTTTATAAAATTTTAATAGAAAACGATATTGCTCCTGAAGTAATTGATATATATAAAATAATTAACAAGCTCTACTCTCAAAGTATATCAGATGAATTTATTACTCCTACAAGAATACATCAAGGAATCATAGAAGATAATGATGGAATAATTTTCTTTAATTTCAGACCTGATCGCATGAGACAAATACTACAAGCTTTTGTAAAACAAAATTTTAGAGGTTTTACCCGAAAACAAATAAATAACTTAACAATTACAACTTTTACTGAATATGATTCTACACTTCAAGTACCTATAATGTTTAGACCTATTATTAGTAATAACTGCTTAGGAGAAATTATTGCTCAGAACCATTTAAGACAACTTCGCATAGCAGAAACTGAAAAATATGCACATGTAACATATTTTTTTAATGGAGGTAATGAAAATCCTTTCCCCGGCGAAGATCGAGAATTAATCCCTAGTCCAAAAGTAAAAACATACGATGAATCTCCTAATATGTCATCTAATCAAATTACTGACAGTATTATCAATGCATTACATCAAAATTTATACAACTTAATTGTTGTGAACTATGCAAATCTCGATATGGTAGGACATACAGGAAATTTCAAAGCTACTGTTCAAGCAATAGAAACTATAGATGCAGCTATAGCTAAACTTGTAGAAGAAATTAGTAAACACAATGGAATACTTATTATTACAGCAGATCATGGCAATGCTGAAAAAATGATGGATAAATATAATATACCACATAAATCACATACAATAAATCCTGTTCCTTTTATACTTATTGAAAGTGAAGGCAATAAAATTATAGGCCATGGAGGTAAAGTTGAGTTAAAAAACACAGGAAATTTAAGCGATATCGCACCAACAATCTTAGATATTTTAAAAATACATAAACCTCTAGAAATGACTGGTCAAACACTCATAGAAAATTGTTTTCAAGATAAAAGAAATAATTAAGTCATTAATAATATGACAAATATACTCATGTTATATTGATTACATTATGCACATAAACTCTATTTTTGTTAAAATTTGGAATATAAATATTCACACACAAAAGATCTATGAAAACTTAAATATACCAAAAAGTATTCCTAAAAAATTCTTATTTTTTTTGCTTAGCGATGGTTCTTGTAGCCGTAATTTAGCAGCTTTACAAGGAATAAATACACATATCAAATTATATAATCAAGAAATCTTATTTACTTGTCCCGATAGCTTTGTTAGCATATCTTATAATAACTACTTACATCGAAAAGTGTGGCTGACTAATAACAAAATTAATAAACTAGCTTTTGCTGAATCTTACTGGAAACTATATCATGATCCATATAATATTTTATATCAAAATAATCATGAACCTGTCGGTAAAATATTTATAACATCAGAAAAAGATATACATAGGAATTTACAAAATATATATTGTGGTTACTCAGCTCTACTAAACAAAGAATTACATAATTCTAACTTATTATGGGGTAGATCATATAATATAGTTTTAAATAATAAAGTAACTATTTTTATGCATGAAATTTTTTCTTCTTTTTTATTAAATAATCTTTAAACTTATAATTGTTTTATCTTTATTAAAACTTCAAATAAAACTTATGTTAAACTTTTTTTCTAATAATCCATTCAGAAATTTAATCTACTACGAAAATCAAGTAAAACAAATTAATCAAATAGCAGTATCAATGAAAATATGGCCAAATAATAAGTTAAAATATCAAACACAAAAACTACAATTAGAAATAAAAAAAGGAAAAAATTTAGATAAAATATTACCTGAAGCATTTGCAACTATTAAAGAAACATGCAGAAGATTATTAAATATTAATCTTTTTGATGTTCAATTAATCGGTGGCATTATATTACACCAAGGTAAAATTGCAGAAATGAAAACAGGAGAAGGAAAAACAATTGTAGCAATATTACCAATTTATTTAAATGCTTTATCTGAAAAAGGTACACATATCATTACAGTTAATGATTACTTAGCAAAACGTGATTTTGAATGGACAGGACAAATTTATACATTTTTAGGTTTAACAATAGGACTCATCCAACAAAACATGCCCATATTAGAAAGACAAATAAATTATAACAAACATATAACATATGTAACAAATAGTGAATTAGGTTTTGATTATTTAAGAGATAATATGGCTATTAATGCAAAAAATCTTGTACAAAGAGGTTTTCACTTTTGTGTTATAGATGAAGTAGATTCAATTTTAATTGATGAAGCAAGAACGCCACTAATCATTTCCGGTCCATCTGCAATACCTACCGATAAGTACTTAATAGCAAATTCATTAAGTCAGAAACTACAAAAAAATTTACATTATGAGGTTGATGAAAAATCTAAAAATATTATTTTAACCGATTCCGGCACTATCTACTCTGAAAATTATTTAAAAATTTCTAATATATATCAAATTCATAATTCTTGGGCACAGTATGTTTTAAATGCTCTAAAAGCTAAAGAACTATTTTGCAAAAATCAACATTATATTGTAAAACAGAAAGAAGTTATCATAGTAGATGAATTTACTGGAAGAATAATGCCTGGTAGAAGATGGAGCGATGGCTTACATCAAGCAATCGAAGCAAAAGAAAATATACCTATACAGCAAGAAAATCAAACACTAGCATCTATTACATACCAAAACTTATTTTTACTTTATGATAAATTATCTGGAATGAGTGGAACAGCACAAACAGAATCTAAAGAATTTGAGCAAATTTATAAAATACAAGTTATTCAAATTCCAACAAATCAACCATGTATTAGAAAAGATTTACCAGATACTATATACCAAAAAGAATACGATAAATGGATAGCTATAGCAAATGAATGTTTTCATATGTATCAAATAGGTCGTCCAACATTAATAGGAACTACAAACATAGAAAAGTCTGAATTATTAGCACAAATTTTAGATAAATACAAACTACCATACAACTTATTAAATGCTAAACCTGAAAATATTAGTAAAGAAAGCGAAATTATAGCACAAGCAGGAAAAAGCCATACAGTAACAATTGCAACAAACATGGCTGGCCGCGGAACAGACATAATATTAGGTGGCAATATGAAATATATGGTTAAATGCATAATAAAAAAATCACTAATTCAGTATTTTAACCTTAAAAATTTTAATAATCTACATGAAATTAATACTATAGAAAATTTAGAAAACAATGTAAAATCTGTTTTACTTAAATTATATATAAAATTAAATAAACAATCTAATATTAGTAAATTAACTCGTTCATCTTTGGAACAATATATAGAGACTTGCTTTTTAGCAAATGATCTTAATAATGAAGAGGATAAATTATCTATTAAAGAAGCTTATGAAAATATATTAGCTTTATACAAACAAAAATTTATTGAAGACAAAAAAAAAGTCATTGCCGCAGGGGGACTACACGTAATTGGCACAGAAAGGCACGAAGCAAGAAGAATAGATAATCAATTACGAGGACGTGCTGGTAGACAAGGAGATCCAGGATCATCGCGTTTTTTTCTAAGTCTGGAAGATAATCTTATGAGGATTTTTGGCGGAGAAAAAATATCTAATTTAATGAAAACTTTAAAAATCAATGAAAGTACACCAATAGAATCTAAACTTTTAAATAAAAGTTTAGATAGCGCACAAAAAAAAGTTGAATCATACTACTATAATATTCGTAGACAATTGTTTGAATACGATGAAGTTCTTAATCATCAAAGAAAAGCTATTTATACAGAAAGACAAAAAATCTTACACACAAGTTACGCTAGAGATTATATTTTACAATATGGCGAAAGTACTATTATAGAAATTATAAGATTTTATAAAAATCAAGGTTTTAAAATATGCATTAAAAAGAAATTAGCAACTTTATTAAATTTACCTTATGAAATAGAAATGGTACTTCAAAAAATAAATTCAGAACAAATACAGAAATTTTTTTGCACACAACTATACATTACATATGACTTGCGAGAAGCTTATCTAGAACAACTGAGACCAGGCCTAATTAGACAATTAGAAAAATATTATTTACTACAACAAATCGATAAAGCATGGCAAGAACATTTAGAAAATATGACAAATCTTAGAGAAACTATAGGATGGCGAAGCTATGGACAACAAGATCCATTAATTGAATATAAAAATGAAGCTTTTTTATTATTTATTAATATGGTAACTTATATTAGAGAAACTGTTATTTACTTAGTTATGAGATCAAAACTAGTTATTGACTCAAATCTATTAACTAAAAACTAAAGTTACAAATTAATTTAAAATTGAATAGTTGACATCTAAGAAAAAATTGATTATCATCTATTAGAGTATTAACTGAATATGATTTCATAGATGTAGCCCCCATCGTCTAGAGGCCTAGGACATCTCCCTTTCACGGAGGTAACGGGGATTCGAATTCCCCTGGGGGTAATAATATAATTATAATAACCTAGATATCATTTACAAATTTTATTAAGTATATTCATGACTGAAATACAAAAATTCTGCATATCCTTTAACATCATATTTTTATTATTACTTTGAATAGATAACATACTCACAAAAGCAGAACCCATCACTATTCCATCAATATTCCAAGTAGATATTTCTTGAACGTGACTTAATTTAGAAATTCCAAATCCTAATATTAAAGGTTTATTAGTAATCTTTCTAATATTATCTATAAAATCATGTAAATCACTAGATAAATTAGATCTAATTCCAGTAACTCCAATTGAACTAATAATATAAATTGTACCTGGGGATTTCGCTAAAATAGTATTAATTTTTGTACTAGAACTAGTAGGAGTAATAAACAACACTAGCTCAATACAAAATTTAGAACAAACTTGTATAATATAATCTGCCTCTTCCAAAGGTAGATCTGGTATAGCTAATCCTTTAACACCTGCTATATATATAGCTTCTACAAAATTTAATATACCTTGAGACAATATAGAATTATAGTATGCGAACAATAAGATCGGTGCTTTCAAATAAGGACTGACTTCTTTAACAAGTTTTAGTATTTGCACAAGGTTAATTCCTTGTTTTAAGGCTTTCCAACAAGCATTTTGAATAATAGGACCATCTGCTAAAGGATCCGAATAAGGTAAGCCTAGTTCAATAACATCAGCTCCTGCATGATCAAAAGTAAGCAGTATATCTTTCGTAAATTCTAAGCTAGGAATACCCGCAGGAATAAATGGAATTAAAGCACATTTAATTTTTAATTTACTTAAAGTATCAGAAATAATCATACGAATAATTTATTTATTAAACCTAGACTTATTATTAAATTTTTTAAAATATATAAGTACAAAATTTTTGATTGCGGAGTTGGGTTACCCGGGATTCGAACCCGGAACTAATCGGTTAAAAGCCGAGTACTCTACCATTGAGTTAGTAACCCAAAACACTTATAAAGTATATATCTTAATTTAAATAAAAATTCAACTATCTTAATTAAATATTTTTCTTATAAAGATAAACAATGTACAGTTTTTTACATCAAAAATTTATAACAAACTTAAAAAAAAGTTTAACAAAAATCACAGGAGCATCTATTCTTTTAGCAATTTCTGGAGGACAAGATTCATTATGTATACTAAAATTATTTTTAGACTTATACAATCAATACAAATTTCAACTAGGAGTAATTAATATTGATCACTCATGGAGATATGATAGTACAAAAAATACATATCATATTATAAATATTTTAAGTAATAGCAAAATACCTGTATATATATATAAAATTTCATGCACAGACATTTCTGAACTCAAATCTCGCATCTTACGTTATCAAATATTACTAAAAACAGCATCTACATATAATTATACCATAATAGTAACAGCACATAGCCTTAGCGATCAAGTTGAAACATGCTTGTACAATCTATTAAAAGGTACAAGTAATGATGGATTAAATAGCTTGAGATGGAAACGACAATTAAATTCTAAAATTCAAGTACTTCGTCCCATTTTAAATTTCACAAGATATGAAATCGCATGGTTTTGTAAATTTTTTTCATTACCTTATTGGTCTGATATTAGCAACTACAACTATGAAACTCAAAGAAATCGTATAAGGCAAGAACTCATACCTTATTTACAACTCTATTTTAATAGTAAAATAGAAACAAATCTTTGCCGTTTTTTAGATAACAATCACAAAGACTGTGAATATTTAAAACAAAATACTATAAAAATATATCAGAAAATTAAGCATCGTGAACTTATTGCTATCAATTATAAACAACTTATACAACAACATTCTGCTATACAGCACAGAGTTTTATATTTTTTTTTCCTATATAATTTAAACGATACAGTATCTAGTTACACATTAAAAACAATACTTAATCATTTGAAGAAAAAATCTTCTGTAAATCTTAAATATAAAAGACTTAAAATACGAAATTCCAACGAATGGTTATATATAAGTAAGATTTAATCTCTATAATTAATATTATAATGTTGTATAATATACATCAAAAACTCATAATTATAGATATTTATTTTAATACATGTTAACAAAAGGAAAAATAATATGATTAATTGGCAAGTTATAGCACAACTTTTATCTTTGGGAATAATAGTAATAGTTGGACCCACAGTTATAGTACTTTTATCTTTTAAAAAAGGTAATCTATAGTGACAAAAGTATTTTAAAACTTTTACTGAAACAATTTATATTAGCTTATTATAATTTTTTACTGATTTATAATCGATAAAATAGCTTGCAAAGAAATTTGTTGGTTCTGTCCCGAAAATTCATTATGAGGCTTTAAAAATAACATACAATGACATTCTTTTCTTTCTCTCATCGGTACACATGGACAGTTCCAATAAGCTACTTGTACTTCTGCATGCTTATCTTCATAATGACGACATGGACATAAAGGTGCACCATATTGATCTTTATGCTTAGCTAAACCTTCAATTACTACAGAAGTAACAGTCATATCCAAACAAAAAAATGTTCCAGTTCGTTTTGCATATGCCTCTGAAAACTTTCTCATAGCTTCCAAACTTATAAAAGATATATGATTTGGTTTTTTGTTTTCTAAATTATTTGACATTATATTAACTCCATACATTCGATTATAAAGCTATTATTTACTAATAGCTTTTTAAGTTTTACAAATATTTAGAATATTACATTTTACAATATTTTACATCTAAACTTGGTAATATATATAATAATATTTCATATAATTTATACATTACATAATTATAATATTATAATACTTCAAAAATTATTCTTGATAAAAAATCATAAATTAGGAGAAACATTAATAATATGACATCTGCTTATCTTCCATCAATTCTTGTGCCTTTAATAGGAATTATATTTCCTGGACTAGCTATGTCTCTTTTATTTTTATATATTGAAGAAGAAAATATTACCTAATATTATTTTTAACAAATTAAGAAAAAACTTATTTGATAATTAATACATAATATAAGCCACTTTTAAAATTTTTTCAAAAGCGGCTTAAAATAAGTAAATAAATATAACTTTTATAAAATAAAATTATTTATTTTTAATAAAATACAATTATTAAATTAAAAACTATCATAACTTTAGAGAGATGAACCCATACCGGAATAAGATCCATAAATAAAAATACCCAGTACTGTAATTACTGCTATACCTCCTACAGTTGCAACTAACCATAAAGGTACTCTACCTGTACTTGCCATTATATCTAAACCTCCACATATATATATTTAATAAACTTCAGATTAATTAAAAAAATAACTAGAAAATAATACTGCTAAAACAAAAATCAATAATAAACCCCAAAATAAAGAAGTACGATTAAGCTCTACAGGTTCTTTGTTAGGATTAGGACTACTCATAAAACCTCCTATCTTTGTATAAACTGCATAGATGTAATAGCACCAAGAAAAAATACAGTTGGAATAGCTAAACCATGTATTGCAAGCCATCTAAATGTAAAAATTGGATAAGAAATCGGTTGATTTATATCACCTCTACTCATATTACCTCCTCATTATTTTTTAAATTCCTTTAGTTAGATCTTCAAGTTCTTGCTTTGCACTAAAACGATCATTGACTAGCGGTACTTGTTGCCTATCTTGAGTAAAGTACTCATTCGGGCGTGGCGTACCAAATACATCATACGCTAATCCCGTACTTACAAATAGCCAACCTGCAATAAATAACGAAGGAATCGTAATACTATGAATTACCCAATAGCGAATACTGGTAATAATATCAGAAAAAGGTCTTTCACCTGTTGATCCACCCGACATAAAAACTACCTCCCATGAAACAATATACAAAATAGTTCATCACCTAGTTAGTAGCAATTAATAACTTAGCATTAGTAATTGTATAACATATAATATAATTTATTCTTATTATATTATAATAGTTTTAATAAAAACTATAACATTATCAGTATATTACAATACACATAAAAATAGAGCATATTAATAAAATAAAATATCATAGATTTAAAAAAAGAAAAATACATAACCCCATACAAAAATGTATAAACTAACTGTATAAAAATAAATCAAACCAAAAACTACTACCTATATCTAACTCACTATATAAATATATATGACTACTATGTCTTTCTATTATTTTTTTCACAATTGATAAGCCTAAACCTGTACCATCCAAACTACGAACTTCATTGTCTACACGAAAAAATCTATCAAAAATTCTAGATTGATCAAATTCTCCTATACCTGTACCTTCATCAATAATTTCAATTCTCACTTTATTATATTTGTTTACCAATCTATTAGAAATACTATTCCCTGTAATTAAATAAACTTTTAAAACAACTCTTCCATCAATCGGAGTAAACTTTATAGCGTTACTAATAAGATTAGATAAAACTTGAACTAATAAGTTATAGGAACCTTTCGTAATAAATGCTTTTAATTCTCTCTGAAAGATAAGTTGTATTTTTTGATTAAATGCTACAATTTGAGAAGCTTGTATTACTGATCTCACTACAGTTTCTAAATCTACATAATCAGTAGGATACTGAGAATCCGATTCTAAACGTGATAAATCTAAAATATCATTAACTAAATAGCTTAATCTTGTAGTTTCACGATTAGCTATAGTTAAAAACTCTATTTTTTGCTTATTAGTTAAAATGTGATTATACTCTAATAAAGTTTCTAAAAAAGACTGAATATTAAATAAAGGTGTACGTAGCTCATGAGAGACATGACCAATAAATTGAGCTCTTCCAGCTTCACTATTTTTCACTTCGTAAGTTATATCTTGTACAATAATAGCAATTCCTATTAAAATTTTTCTATGTCGATCTAAGATAGTAGTTAATTTAAACCTTAAAGTCTTTTCGATTTTACGATCAAAAATTGTAAAAGTTTTTTGAGTATATACTCGAATACTATTAGAAGAGCTTTCATTTACCATTTTATTGAGAATCTGGATTAATTTATTATTTAAATCATATGGCAAATAATCAAAAATAGGCACTCCAATAATACAATTATTAAAATATTTAAATGTTTTAATAGCTGCTTGATTAAAAAAAACAATACGCAAGTTTTCATCCAATAAAATAGCTGCTTCAGTCAAAATTGAAACAAATGTTTCTAATTTAGATTGCTCTGCAATTAGATGTTCTTGATTTTTTCTTTCTAAAGTTTTTAGTTTTTGAACCATATTATTAAAACTTAAAATTAAATCTCCTAGTTTACCTAATAAAGGGAGCTTTACACTTATATGAAAATTCCCTGATGCAACATAATCAAATGCGATAGTTAAATGTTGTATATATAAATAAACTACTAACATGCTAGAGCCAAAAATCACTAATATAAATAACCAAATGACATAAATCATAATTCAAAAAACACATATTAATAATCAAATAGCTTCCATATGAAATTAAAAATATCAAATATAACAATCATTACTTTTGTATTATCTTTAGTATAAGCTCAGTTATTAATATATTCTTTTGAACTAACAAAAGACTAAATAAATAATAAATTAAATATTATTTATTAGACGCATTAGTTTAAACTAATAAAATATTAATACTGCTAAAGATATTATGTAACTAACTAAATACTTAGATTCAGTGAATAAAATTAGAGTATAAACAAATAAAAAATTAAAATTATAATAATACTATTAATCAAGTAATATCTATCACTATACAATTATTTTATATAAATTAAACAAAGCTACAATAATAATAAAATAATTGTATAATTTCAAAATTCTTATACATTGTATTTACAAAAGAAAAATAATAGTTAGCAGATAGATTAAAAAAATATCTATTCATGATTCGATAAATCAACTTACACAGATATCAATATTTACAAATAATAAATCCATTTAAATAGATTAGATGCTAGTCATAATAGAACTATAATTAAACATAAAATAAGAAAAAAAATTTAGAGTAGAAAGTAATAATAAAATTAAATTATCAGAAAAATAACTAAGCCGATGGCAGTAAAAGATATAGATACAAAATAATAAAAATATACTTAGCCAAATATACGATAAAATGTATGTCATTAGAACTTAATCTATATATATATAATATATTGATTTGCTCATGCATCATTATAGTAGCTATTTCGGATATAAATGCAGCACCAATTCCAACTATGGGAATTAGTATAACTTTTCTAATGAAAATAATGGTAATCATAGAACCTATTAAGCAAATTGCTTTAATATTTACTCAATGTTTTCCAACTTGAAAGATTAAGAACATACTGAAACAATAAGTTTTCAATAATACTATTTTATAGTGATCTTATACCTATAATAATAAAATAGCTAAATATACAAGTGATATTATCTGTAGTAAAAAAACAATTTGACAATGCTTAGCGATATAAAACTAACTTATTATATAAATTGGCAAACTATTTTGATAATATAATTTGAGAGCAAATCGAACTATAAAAATAAAATTCAGATCAATTTCAACTTTCTATTTTCTCTTTTTTAAAAAAAATTAGAGTAGAATAAGTACTATAATCCTGGGTAGTTAGCTCAGTGGTAGAGCATTTGCCTTACAAGCAAATGGTCACTGGTTCAAATCCAGTACTACCCAAAAAAAAGTTTCTCATATAAGGGTCTATCGTCTAAAGGATAAGGACAGAGACCTTCTAAGTCTCTAATGTAGGTTCGATTCCTACTAGACCTGTTATATACAATAAGTTCTTTATATATAAAAAACTTTAGACATTACTTCAGAGACCTTTGAACCAGAATCTATACTTTCTAAAGGATCTCTTCGTAAACGATGTCTTAAACATAAAACCATTATCTTTTTTATATCATCTATTTCTACATTTAAGTTATTATTGTAAGCGGCAAAAGCTTTGGCTGCTCTATTAATAACAATATCACCACGTAATCCATCTATGTCTAATTGACCACATACTTCTGATATTTTCATTCTTAAAGAAAAATCTATATTGACATCAGGTAATAACTTTTGAGCCTGACTGATTCTAAATTTTAAAGCTTTTTGCTTCTCTGAATATTGTTCTATATACGCTTGTGGATTATAATCAAATTGACCACGCTGTTCAACAATTTTAACCCTTAAAGCCGGGTCTTTCACGGTTCTGATTTCTGCATGCATACCAAATCTATCTAATAATTGAGGGCGTAGTTCTCCTTCTTCTGGATTACCAGAACCTACTAAAACAAAACGAGCAGGGTGTCTAATAGATATTCCTTCACGCTCAACCGTATTCCAACCCGATGCAGCAGCATCTAATAAAATATCAACCAAATGATCATCTAGTAGATTAACTTCATCAACATACAATATACCTCTATTTGCTTTAGCAAGAAGACCCGGCTCAAAACTTTTCACACCTTCAGTTAAAGCTTTCTCTATATCTATAGTACCACAAACACGATCTTCAGTTGCTCCAAGTGGTAAATCAATCATAGGAACATTAATCCAAGAGGTATTAACGGATTGATTCTTAGATACAATGCTTTTCACTTGATCACTCATAAGATCAAAATCAATAGGATCAGAATTAAAAGGATCATCCGTAACTACAGAAATCTCAGGAAGTAAATTAGCAATAGCACGAATAGTAGTAGATTTTCCAGTACCTCTATCTCCCATGATCATTACTCCACCTATCTTTGGATCAATAACATTTAAAATTAAAGATAATTTCATTTCTTCTTGACCAACTATTGCTGTAAACGGAAAAACAGGACGCAAATTATTTTGAATAGTATTCATTGTATTATAATTGTTTTTTGTTATATACAATAATAGTAAAATGAATAATTAGCTATTACAAATATTAACAATTTTCAGGATTTAACGATATATGGTAATATTTGTCTACTAACTATTTGAAATTAATTAAACAAGTCAAAATTTAACAAAAGAAATAGATTATATTCTTGATATCAATTAACTTTATATATATAAAAAAATTCTACCTAATTACATTATTATACCAAAAAGCAAATTAAATAAATTATACTTAAGAATAAAGTTCTATACCTAATTTAATTGCTAGTATAGAAGATACAAATGCAAATAACAAAGCTACAAATATTTGACTATCACTAATCATTATTATACCCCTTTATCATTTATGAATAAAATACACCTACATATTGTATATTGTAATAGATAAAAACATAATTATAATTTTAAAATTTGATATTTGTTTACACCTATTAAAAAAAGTATACTAGATACGATACAAATAAATTTTATATCATAAATTTACTTATATTATTCAAGCTACAAAAGAAAATTCCTAAGTTACGTCAAAGAATTTATAAATTCATACTATATTAGAATACTTTTTCAGTGAAAAATAGCGAATAATCCATTCATTAAACTTCATAGACTTTTCTAATAATTTTACCAGGTGTCCATTGCCAGCAAAATTAATTTGCACATAAATACCATCATAATATTGATTAATATTATAACTTAAATGTCTTCTACCTCTATGTTGTATAAAAACATTTTTTCCTCCATGACTTCTTATTAAATTTTTATACTGACGTACCAATTGTAAATTTTTATCTTCTGCAATATCTGGTCTCAATAAATAAATAACCTCATAAATATTTAATAACATTTTTCGTTAATCTCCTATTCTTTATTTATTTTAATCAATATACTTAATCATTTATCTTATCTTGATACTATTGATTATCTATCTGTATTCTAACAGCCTGTGAAATTACAGGTATTTTAGCATACTGTCCACTAATAGATTTACCAACGGAATAAAAAATAGTTAATAAGACAAACCAAAATAAAGTATTACATAACATTAAGCCATAGACACTTACTCTAAATTCAATAGGTAAAGCACGAAATATTGCACCTAGTAGTGAATTAATTAAAAATAACAATATAGACTGTAATACATTAAATCTAATAAAAGGTCTATCTGGAACTGGGCTTTTAGCTCTAACAAATAAATAATATAAAACAAAAAAAGTTACAAAAGCTAATGCTGGATGTGTCACATAAAAAATAACAAGAGGCATTAACGTTTTTTTATACAAATTCATTATACTAAAAGGATAATCTGGCAAAATTTGTTGGCCAAAATTTTGTAAACCTTCTAATAAAGGTAACCAATATGGTAGTACAGAACTACATCTATCTAATATAGTAATGTTATTTTGATCTGTTGTCATACATAATCTTTATTTAAGTTTTTAATCTTTACTTTACCACAAACATCTCTAAATTAGTTAATTATCCTAGTATCAAGATTAATTAAATTTAAGGTTTTAAAATTAAAATTTCTGTTTAAATATAACAAAAAGACATAGTATTTTTTATATTATAGAAAATACTATGTCTTTTTACATAATATTCATAGTATTCTTATATTGCATTCTAGATATGTTGAGACAAAAACAAACAAGAAATAAAACTAGCCAACTAATAATAGCCAATAAAATCTTCCATTCTAGATTAATGATAGGAACAGGTAAATATACCAGTCTCAAAATAGCTAAAGAAAGTATTGAAATAAGTAAAGCTAATATAGTTACTGTTGCTATCAGAAGAGCTAACAGTATAAAACTTCAAGGAAAAAGCAATATTATTGATGGATTAAATTGGCAATCTTTATGGTTACTTCCTAATACTGCAGGATGTTGTAATGTAGAAGAAGCTATCCGTATTGCTGCTTTAGGTAGGGAAATGTCAAAAAAATTAGGACAATTGGATAATAATTTTATTAAACTCGAAGTAATCCCTGACTATAATAACTTACTTCCAGATCCAATTGGAACATTAAAAGCTGCAGAATTTTTAGTTCAAAAAAATTTTACTGTTTTACCTTATATTAACGCTGATCCTGTACTAGCTAAACAATTAGAAGAAATTGGCTGTGCAACTGTGATGCCCCTAGGATCCCCAATTGGATCTGGACAGGGGCTCAACAATCTCGAAAACCTAAAAATTATTCTAGCAAACTCTACAATACCTGTAATTATTGATGCTGGAATAGGAACAGCTAGCGACGCCGTCAGAGCTATGGAACTTGGTGCTGATGCTGTACTTATTAATTCTGCGATTGCAAAAGCATATAAACCGCAATTGATGGCTTTAGCAATGAAATATGGAATTATTTCAGGATATCATGCATTTTGCTCTGGTCGTATGCAACAAAATAATATAGCTCAAGCTAGCTCACCATTATTTGGATTACCATATTAACTAGTAAATATTAAATTAGATTATTAATATTTTAAATTTTTATAAGGAGCTATTGTCTCATGATCATAGTGATTGACAATTATGATAGTTTTACTTTTAACTTAGTACAATTAATTGGAGAGTTAGGATTCAAAGTACTTGTTTTTCGAAATAATATAAATCAATATAAAATTTTACAACTTAAATCTTTATCTGCGATTATTATTTCTCCTGGTCCAGGATTTCCTCAAGAATCAGGTATATCTTTAACTATTCTTAAATCCATATCTAAACAAATACCTATATTAGGTATTTGTTTAGGACATCAGAGCATTGGTTATATTCATGGGACTAATATAGTACATTCATATATTGCTATGCATGGAAAAACATCTTTGATCTACCATGATGGAAGAGGCTTATTTACTAATATTTGTAATCCATTTCTAGCAACCAGATATCATAGTTTAATAATTGATCCTACAGATGTTCCTGAGAGCTTAATAATAAACGCATGGAGCGAAGAAGGATCCATAATGGGATGTATTAATAGAATATATTTAAAACAGCAAGGAATTCAATTTCATCCTGAAAGCTTATGGACGATCCAAGGAAAACAATTATTAAAAAATTTTTTAACAAATACATAATTAATTAATTATGTACTATCTAATTAATATATTTAAAAAAAAGTATAAATTCTTTTTCAAAACTAACATCTGCTCTATTTGTAAAGCCAGATAAATAAATATTAAAAGGTAAGATTGTTACCCAAACTTGTGAGTAAGTTATATAACTACCGGCAGTACTAATAATTAAAAAAACAAATCCTAGATAAACTAACAATGTACCAGGATCTTGTTTAACTTGTAAGCCTGTACTCTTTATTATATCTAAAATCTTTAATTCTGTATGATTCAAAACAATAGCTTGGTTTAGACGCATATTACAGATCAATGTACCTACTTTACTATATAAAAATATTTTGTTATCTATATTGGAAAAAATAATATAAAATTGTATATCTTTATCATAAGATAAATTAGATAACCAAAAATTTTGATTGTTATTATCTAACTTATATACAGGTATTTGAATAGGAACATTATTTATCTCTATTCTTAAACCACTAACTTGCCAATCTGTTTGATAAAAACGTAAATTATCAATAGTAATTGGCTTGTTTACAGAAAGAATTTCTGTATTAATTATATTATTATGTTGTAAAAAAATCAGCTTTGTGTAAAACTGTTTAATATCTTTATTATCATAGTAATCTATTCCAAAGTCAGTAACTTTCCCGAAAAAATTTTTTGGAATATTACTAAATAAACCTGATTTAACTACATTTTGTAAGTGAAACTCTTCTCCAACCGGAATCATTTCTTGAACAATAAAACCACCAAAAAAAGTTACTAGAGATCCCATTAACAATATAATTAGACTAATATGTACACAAATTGGAGATAAACGACCAACTAAACCTTTATAACCATAAACATATTTTTTTTGATGAAATACATTATAATTATTTTTCATTAAAATATAAAGAATTGAAGAGTAAACAGTTAACTTATATTGAAAGCCAGTACTTATAAATTCTTGATTATAATACTTTCTGAATTTCCATTTGCGAGCATAATTCATGCTAGGCAACTGTGTAGAAAAAGTACAAATTATTAAACTAAATCCTAAAATTATAAGCAAAAAAACAAATATCCAACTAGTATATACATGATCTAATTGCAAGTATAAAATACATTTCCCTATTATACTAAAAAAAGGTTTATTATTATAAAAATAATGATTTTGATAATATTCAATCTCTTTCTCTTGCTCTATTAAAGTTCCCAAAATACTATATAGAATAATTATCATAAGAAGAATAATAGCAAAAGCTAAATTACCCATTTTTTTTACAGCATGCCATATGATATTTTTATACATAGGTTTATATAATCATTATATTAAAAAAAAATTTATGTTTATCTAATTATATGTTTACTGTATTATATATATAAATATCAAGGTTTCAATTATGATATTTTTATAATTGAACATTGTAAAAAAAATAGTTTATTTTACTCCCCAGGAAGGATTTGAACCTACGACCAATCGGTTAACAGCCGATTGCTCTACCACTGAGCTACTGAGGAACAGATAACAGTACTATTATAGTATAGTAAAATAGAAGATACAAGGTAACAAAATATTTCAGACCTTAGAAATACATTTAATACAATAGATATCTTATAATTATTTTTGAAAATATGCTATAATTATGGGTAAATTGCGGACATGGTGGAATTGGTAGACACACTAGATTTAGGTTCTAATGAGAATTTCTCGTGAGAGTTCAAGTCTCTCTGTCCGTATAATTGATATATATTATTATATGAAATACTTCTATTTTTCTAGAATTATATGTATGATACCATAATTTAGTATATTTAAAATTCTAGAAAAAAACTCATTTTTTACATTTAAATTATTTTTCACTATATAAATATTTCGATAAGTAATACAAGTATAAGAAAACCATTTATATCTAAATTAAATAATATTTTTTTATCTTCGTTACATATATCTGAATCCCAAATAACTACAAAAATAAATTATAAATTATAATTAACTTACTTAGTGAGCCTTATCTTGAAACTTTTGTAATTTTATAAAAATATATGCAATAATATGGTAACAAGTACGAAAAAAAGACTTGGGAAGTAACATAATAAACTCTAAAAATTTAAAATAATAATTATGACTGCTACTTTAGAAAGACGCGAAAGTGCAAGCTTGTGGGAACGTTTTTGTACTTGGATTACTAGTACAGAAAACCGCCTATATATAGGTTGGTTTGGTGTACTAATGATACCAACACTACTAACAGCTACATCTGTATTTATCATTGCATTCGTTGCTGCACCACCAGTAGATATCGATGGTATTCGTGAACCTGTTGCAGGTTCTTTACTATACGGAAATAACATTATTTCTGGAGCAATTATTCCTAGTTCAGCAGCAATTGGTATTCATTTTTATCCTATTTGGGAAGCCGCATCTCTAGACGAATGGTTATATAATGGAGGACCTTATGAACTCATTGTTCTTCATTTTTTATTAGGTGTAAGTTGTTATATTGGTCGCGAATGGGAATTAAGTTACCGTTTAGGTATGAGACCTTGGATCTCAGTTGCATTTACTGCACCTGTAGCAGCAGCAGCAGCTGTATTTCTTGTTTATCCAATTGGACAAGGAAGTTTCTCTGATGGAATGCCTCTAGGTATTTCTGGTACATTTAACTTCATGCTTGTTTTCCAAGCTGAACATAATATACTAATGCATCCTTTTCACCAATTAGGTGTTGCAGGAGTATTTGGAGGTTCTTTATTTAGTGCAATGCATGGATCACTAGTAACATCTAGTTTAATCCGTGAAACAACTGAAAGTGAATCTGCAAACTATGGATATAAGTTTGGACAAGAAGAAGAAACATATAACATTGTTGCTGCTCATGGCTACTTTGGTCGCTTAATTTTTCAATATGCTAGCTTTAACAACTCTCGTGCATTACATTTTTTCCTAGGTATGTGGCCAGTTGTAGGAATTTGGTTTACAGCTATGTCAGTCAGTACTATGGCATTTAATTTGAATGGATTTAACTTTAACCAATCAGTGGTAGATAGCCAAGGACGTGTCATTAATACATGGGCAGATATTTTAAACAGAGCTAACTTAGGAATGGAAGTAATGCATGAACGTAACGCGCACAACTTTCCATTAGATTTAGCATCTGGCGACTTTTATCCTATCGCATTAATATCACCGACTATTAATAGTTAAACTAAATATAATATTACTTATTAATAAAGTTTAATAGAATTAACTATATTCTATATGATCCTAATAAATGATCAGTAATTTTTATAAAAATTACTGATCATTTATTAGGATCATATAAAAAATAAAATTAAATATATTGATAATAAATTTATTATTTAATGATAGAAATCGCATTTTTGCTAAAAAGAAAAGAATAAAGCAAAATAGGTATTAAATATGTATAAATTATGGGTAAATAAGTAAGTGATATTTTAAAAGAAGTAGCAAAATCAAGATTACAAGCTTTTAATATTAGAAACTTTGTAAATTTTTTTTTAAAAAAAATAGTATTAACATTCATATAATTTTTATATTTAATTAAATCTTTTATATCTTTACTTTCATTAGTATTTAAAGTCAAATCTATGAAAATATTTTTTTCTGGATCTGAAAATATTTCTAATAAACTTTTTGCTTTTCTACATCTCGTTAGCTCTACTAAACCTAATTCTGTTAATTGTATTATTTGAGGTTTTGCCTGATCTAATTGTAAGACTGAATCTAAATGCTGTAAAACTATTATCTGATCTTTATATTGAAGCATATCAATAAAATCAATTATAATAATACCATTTATATTTCTGAGCTGTAACTGATAAGCTATTTCACTTGCAGCTAAACAATTAGTTTTTAAAATAGCTTCTCTAGAATTAGCTGCTTGATTAAAAGATCCTGAATTCACATCAATAATAGTTAAAGCTTCTACTGAATCAATAAAAATATATGCACCTGACCGTAATTGAACTCTAGGTTTTAAAACTTCCATTATTGAATACTTAATATTAAAATTACTTAATATACAAGTGGATTTAGGATATAATTGTATATCTGCATTTGATATATTCGAAATTTTTTTACCATAATTTAAAGTATAAAGTATTTTTTTAAAGCCTACTTTTGAATCAATAATAATATTGGTAACATTGTTATTATATGAATCTCTTAATATCTTCTTAATAATATCTTGATCTTTATATAATAATGAAGGACATGAGGTAGTAAGAGCTGCTTTTTGAATAAAATTCCACTGTTTTTTTAAATTTAACAAATCTTGAATTAAATTATCTTCAGGAATACCAACTGCAGATTCCTTAAAAAGCAAACCCATTGTAGATGGCTTAATTAAAATACCTAAAGCACGCAAATACATTCTTTCATTTCTATCATAAACTTGATTAGGAATACATAAAGTATTATTAAATGGCATTAAAATAACATAATTTCCAGTTAAAGAAATATTCTCTGTAACTCTAGGACCTTTACTCCGGGTTGGTTCTTTAACAATTTGTATTAACAGTTTTTGTTTAAGACTTAATGAAGCTAAAATATCTTTATGTTTACGTAAGCCTTTATATACTTTTGTATCGCTAGCATGAATAAATCCACTTTTGTTATAATAACTTAACCTAACAAAAGCAGCATTAATATTTGTAAAAATTTTTTGTACATATCCTAAATATATATCATTTATTTGATATGCACTACTAATAATTACAAACTCTTGTATTTTATTTTTTTTTATAATCGCAGCTAAATTATTTGCAGATGAGATAATTATTTTTTGCATTATCGATGATTACAGATAAATTCATCTAAGATTCTAACTATAAGGTAATAACATTAATAATTTTACATTTTTTATTTTTTTTAGCAAAATATACAATACCGTTAGCTAAAGAAAAAAGAGTATCATCTTTACCCCTACCCACATTTTTACCTGGTTGAATTTTCGTACCTCTTTGCCTAACTAAAATGTTACCAGTTACTACTTTTTCTCCGCCATATTTTTTTACGCCAAGACGTTTAGATTTAGAATCTCGACCATTTTTTGTACTACCACTTCCTTTTTTATGTGCCATAATATAATTTAAATAATTTATAACTTTATTGATTCAATTAATATTCTACTTAACTGTTGTCTATGTCCTTTTTTCAACCTAATATTTTTTTTGGGTCTCATTTTAAAAGAAGTGACTTTCTTACCTTTTAAATGCTTCAAAATTTTACCTTTTATACAAACATTTATTAAGCAAGGCTTACCAACAAGAAGTTGTCCATTATTACAAACTAATAAAATTTTATTAAATTGTATTATTTGTCCAGATTTAGCAGAGACTCTATTAAAATCATAAAAATGACCCGGCTTTACCGACCACTGTTTACCACTAGCTTCAACGACAGCATAAATCATAATATAAAACCAAATATTATAAATATATTGTTCTTGTCAAAAAAAATAATTCACTAAAATTATTTTTAATTCAATTAAATAAATTATACTATGTATACAATAAAAGAACAAATTAGTACAGAAGAATTAAAATATATAGAACTAATAAATTATATATAAAATTTAACCAGAAATTATAGTTTCACGTAAGCTCCATTTTAATTCAATACAACTTCTATAGCTATGCAAATGAAACAAACAGAGAAGCTTTATACCTGTATAGTAATGATCTGTAAAATATTTGCCAAACACTATAGATCCATCTGGGAGTATAAATTTATAATGTTTTTTTAATCTTTTATATAATGGCCCTTGTAATAATTGAAAACCACGAGCTTTAGCTATTTTAAAACGCCCAATCATTTCACGTTCTACTATTACAATATTTAATTCTTGTTGATTTATTAAATAGCTAAATAAATACATAGATACATTAAGATAAATAGATGAAGATTTAACAATATATACACTTAATACATACCGAAACGTAGTATGAGAATATTTTCGTATAAATTGTATATACTGTAACACACCAGGTGGTCCGTAAATTGTTAACCCTTGTTCACGACTATTTAAACTAAATGTCGACAATAAACCAAAAAAACCTGCAATATTATTAATAGATAAATTTGTTATAATTATAGTAGACACTTGACTATGTTTTATCAGTTTATTTAATAGATGCTGTGATCCTTCAGGACAATTATATAAGTAAACTACACTAGCTCGATTATTTTTTAGCAAAAAACTCATAAAATATTTATACATTTTACTATATCATCTATTAATGATATATTGATTTATCTATTTGTCTACTACAATAAAATAAAAATATAAATAAATATCTGTAAACCAAACTAGCACTTATTTATTTATTACTGGATTTACATAAACAAAACTATTCGATTTACCTGTTAATACTGACTTAGCAATAGATAAAGCTTTTTTACTAACTATATTAGCTTTATGTTTCCAATTCGCTTTACGAGCTTTTGATTTAGATTTAGATGATCGCTTTTTAGGAACCGCCATAAATACAAACCTTGTTAAATAATTTCATAATGATGCTAACAACTACATAATAATTATTTATTTAAAATATCAAAATAATATTCTATTAAATTGATAAATTTTATACTATAAAAATTATTATAAATTCATACTACGTAATTGCTGTAAAGCAGACCTACCAATATTATATAAAGCCCAAGATCCTGCAGCCAATACAGGAATTAATACAATGACAAGTCTTGTATCCATATTTAATTTTATACCTCCTTATAATTTTATTTTTATTTGAGTTATATATTCAGTAAACATAAACTTATATAACACTATCTTACAATATTATGATCACTATTACTAGTTATTACTAAATTTTAAGTAGACATTAATAAATATTTATATGATGAAACAGTAGATAATTTGCAAAAACCTTGATCTACCACATATAATTTGAGTAAACATATACTTAAATTTTAAAATCTTTTCATACAAATCAGTTAAAATATATGCAAGACTTACCTTTTTCACTAGACCAACTCAAAATTTTAAAAGCAATTATTAAAGAAGGAAGTTTTAGAAAAGCAGCGGATAACTTATATGTATCACAACCAGCTATTAGTTTACAAATTCAAAATTTAGAAAAGCAACTTAATCTTCCTATTTTTGAGCGAGACAATAAACGTACTCGACTTACAGAAGCAGGTAGTCTTTTATTGAGATACGGCAACCGTATTCTTGCATTATGTGAGGAAACCTGTCGTGCATTGGAAGACTTACAAAATTTGAAAGGAGGCAGATTAATTATTGGGGCAAGCCAAACTACTGGAACTTACTTAATGCCCAAACTTATCGGATTATTTCGACAACGCTATCCTCAAGTAACTGTTCAGCTACAAGTACATTCAACTCGACTAATTTCTTGGAGTGTAGCAAATGGACAAGTAGACATTGCTATTATTGGTGGAGAAATTCCTAGTGAATTAGAAGATATTTTACAAGTAACTTCTTATGCTGAAGATGAACTAGCACTCATCTTACCTACTTCTCACATATTTACTAAAATGGCTCACATTCAAAAAGAAGATCTGTATAGACTACGTTTTATCGCTTTAGACACTCAGTCGACTATACGTAAAGTAATAGATCAAGTATTAAGTCAACATGATATTGACAGCAATCGATTCAAAATAGAAATGGAACTGAATTCTATAGAAGCAATAAAAAATGCTGTACAATCAGGTTTAGGGGCAGCATTTGTTTCAGTATCTGCAATAGCCAAAGAATTAGAACTTGGTATTTTACATTGGTCTAAAATTGAAAATGTAACAATCAAAAGAATGCTATCTATTATTATAAATCCTAATCGTTATAAATCTAAAGCTGCGATTACATTCAATAAAGAAATTTTGACATTATTTATGAATCCTTTGCAAGATAAAATTTTAACTGATAATTAAAGCTATATAATTAAATTATCATATCTATAATAATTTGATTTATTTAAGTTAATATCATAACAACTAATTGGAGGACCATAACATTCACCAACTAAGACAAAACCTACTCTTAACTTAATCCAATTAATAAAATGCAAATTATAAGATACAATTGCTGATATTGGCTGATTAATTGTCTTTTTGATATTTATTAAATGGGGAAAATTTATTAAAGAAGAATTTCTCAGTATCCAAAAATCAATTGGTTTATTAATACTTTTATAATAGTTTATTCTTTCTCTTAAGATTTCTTCTAAAGGCTCTTCTTCAAACAAAAATTTTTGACTTGCTACTGCAAAATAATACTTAAGCATAATAAAATCTTTTAACTAAAAAATAAATAATTTTACAACTTTTAAAACTTTCCTAAATTTCAAATATACATAAATTTATATATATTTTTTATTCTTTTAAACAACTTAATAATAATATTTTTTATATACAAATTTTTATTTACATTTAATAAAGTAATGAGAAAATATTGGCCTAGTAAACAAGGGATACTGTTGAATACTAAAGTAGCATATTTATTTAATAAAATACACTTAAAACTTAATTATTCCTTAAATAACCAGACAACAACTATTTTATCATTTGATATTATCAATATTCAAGCTAAACAAGAATTATTTAAAATTATTATTCTTGAATTAGAAATCTTAATATTAGACATTATTGATTTAAACTTAACTTTAATAGATATAAAAATTTTAAGCTCAAAAATTTTTATTGACTTAATTAATAAATCAATTAATAGTTTTTGTAACTATGTAATTAGTATGAACTATAGTTTATATAACTTAGATTATAATTATAATCTATTCCAAAATAGTATTCTTTTAGATAAACACATTTTATTAGAAGAATTACTTGTATATTTAATTTTTGGTGATTATATACATAATAACAACCATAATCATTATTTATACAGAAAAACACCTCAAAAATATATAGAAATTTTATTAGATAATTTTATAATCCAGTTAGGACACATAGTCTTTTATCAATTCATATTCACCAATAAATCATTATTTAACCTACTTCAATTTTTAAAATATAGTAAATTAAATAATGATAGCAATATATCAGTTAGATCTCTAACAGGATTTAAAAATAACTTAATGTTACAACAACTAATTCATTACTATTTTATACAGCCACAATCTATATATAATAATTATTATATGGTATGGATTTTCAATAGACAGGGATTACTATATAAATATGTTTACATGTACAGAGATCAAGATATTAAAAATTTATCCCGTATGCACATGATAATCATAAGTATACTAGAATTACAAGATTTTCTTTATCCTAAAATATATAAACTAATATCTTTGACTTTTTTGACGTTAACATATATATTTACCTATTTTTTTGAAAAAATTTTAGATTTATTCTTTTTAAAATTATTAAAAATTTTAAAAATAAAATAATATTACTATACAAAACTTCCTATTTCATCATTTATCATGTTACAAAACAACTTTAAAAAACAGCTAGATCAGTTAAATCATATATCTAGTCTATCTCACAGAAGCGATGATTTATCTATTTTAATTGAATCAATTTATAATAATGGAATAATAGGCCAAAGACAATTACTAACTTTTATAATTCATAGATATACAAATAAAAGTATTATAACATCTTGGATAGATGGACAAATTTTTGAATTATTATTAAAATCTCCATTTTCAATAGTCACAAATGCACTGAAAAAAGATCTGCCAGATGGTGTCATCTGTTTAGACTCAGAGTCACAAATAAACTACAAGCTATTACAAGAATTACTTGTAAATAATAAATTTCAAGAAGCAAATAAGATCACAGAAAAAATACTATACCAATTATCTAAAAAATCCAACAATCATTCTAAGTATCGGTTATATTTCTCTGATATTTACACATTACCTTGTCAAGACTTAAAAATAATTGATCAACTATGGAAAGTACATTCTAAAGGGTTATTTGGTTTATCTGTCCAAAAAAACATATGGAAAGCTAATCATAAAAATTGGTATCAATTCTATAAAACAATTAGCTGGATTAATTCTAAGGATATATATCGTCATTATCCTGCAGAATTTATTTGGGATACTAGCGCTCCTAGAGGTCACTTACCTTTATTTAATCAAATTAGGGGCCATCATGTACTAGAAGCCTTATTTACATATAATTTATAAAATTATTTAAGATACAACTAAATATTTATTTATTAGTCAAGTATTTTTTGGCAGTCTGTATAATTTGTACAAAATATAAAAATAAACTTTCTGTATCATTAGGACCTGGACTTGCTTCTGGATGATACTGAACAGAAAAATAAGGATATATTCGATGAACTATTGCTGCAAGAGTATTATCATTATAATTAGTCTGCCAATTAATAAGATCTTCACTTAACTGATTTTGTACCACAAAACCATGATTTTGACTAGTAATATTAATGATTTTAGCCGATCCTATAGGATGATTTAATCCATGGTGTCCAAATTTTAATTTAAATGTGTTCAATTTTAATGCTAAAGCTAAAATTTGATGCCCCATACAAATACCAAAAATGGGAATATTAGAAAGTAATAATTCACGAACAGTATTTATGCGACTAACAGCATAAGACGGATCACCTGGACCATTAGATAATACAATACCATCTGGTTTATATTTTAAAATAGAATCATAAGTTATATTAGAAGGCACTACAATAATATCGGTCACATATCTAGATAATATACGCAGAATATTATATTTAACACCAAAATCAACTACTATGATTAGTAAACATTTTTTACATATAGTATGAACATATTTAAAATATGTAAAATTATACATTGAATTAATACAATAATCTGAAGAATGCCAAGGATACACGGTACTAGTAGAAACAGTTTGCACTAAATCTCGATTATCTATTTTTATTACTGACTTGAAATATACATATAAAACTTGAATATCTAATACCAAGTTTGAGATACAACCTAAAACAGCACCTGTATTACGAATACTTCTAGTCAGTATACGAGTATCTATACCATAAAGATGAGGTATTCTTTTATTTTGCAAATAATCTACTAGTGATTGTGTTTTCCTCCAATGATTTTCTGTTAAACATAAATTTTTGAAAATCATACCTTTTATAAATACTTGATTTGATTCAATGTCTTCAAAATTTATACCTGTATTACCCATTTCTGTGGATGTAAAAACAACAATTTGTTGACAATAACTTGGGTCTGTAATTATTTCCTGATATCCTGTCATGCCTGTATTAAAAATTAATTCTCCAACTGCTGTTACTGACTTACATAAAGACCATCCATAATACACAGAACCATTTTCTAAAACAAGTAAAGTACAATGAGGATTAATGACAGTCATTTATAATTTTATAAAATTTAAAACAATTTTATTTTAAAATGCATTATAGGTAACAAAATAGCAAAAATAATTACATAAATATAAATAGACGTATCGTCTATTTATATTTATCATTTATAAAAAAATATAAAATTACCAACCTTGTTCGGCTTGCGTTAAAACATAATTAGCAACATTATCTATATCTTCTTCTGCTAAACGTCCACCAAAAGCAGGCATAGCATTTTTGCCGTTAGTAACTTGCGTCGTAATAGCACTTAAATTATTCATACCATTTTCTTCTAAGACATCTTTTTTCAAAGTTTTATCTGGCATAATAGCATTATTACCCCCAGCATGACAAGCTGCACAATTGGCACTAAAAATCTGTTCACCTGCTTGTATATCAGAGGCCAAACACAGATATCCAGAAATATCTAAAATATTTAATAGTATATATATACATAAGGCAAAAAAAACTTTACTCAATTTATATCTCCTATTTTTATAATGAAAAATAACTAATTAATCAATAGCAAACATATTAATTAGATTTATAGACTTTTCTTTTATTACAATAACATTTGTAATAAAATCAAAATAATATTTTTTCTTATCTAGTAATATATTTTACCTCCACCCCACTTCTCCATGACTACTTTTGGCTGTACTAATATATGTCCAGCAATCGTAAACAAATCATCATCAGTTAAATTGCGCATTTTTGGAAAAATTTCTGCGCTTTTAATACTCGGATGAAGTTCTGCTATTGATTCTGCCCCATCATAACTAAATGGATCTTTAAAATAATCAATTAAAGCTTCTATATTATCTCTCGGAGGAGTAGCTAAACTTAATGCTTCTGGGTCTAAACCAACATTAGGATTTGTCTTTGTAATACCTCCATTATGACATTGAGAACATGTATTATTAAATAAACGTTTTCCTCTTTTTAATTGTTCAGAAGTTAATATTACTGTTTTACCTGATTGATTTAAAGGAACAGTTAAAGTAGCTTCATCTAACTCTAATGCATGAACATTGGTATATAAAAGACAAACAAAAAAAATATTCAAAACACACAACAGTTTATAGAATTTTTGAAACATAATTACTCTTAAATATTATTAATCGATACTAGTAATAATAAAACATATCAGTTATAAATAATTATCTAGATTACAAAAACTTACAATAATATATAACAATATATTAGTTCTTATAAATGAAGACATAAAATTTGATTCAATTTATCTCTTAAATGTTTCCTAGAAACTATTAAATCAATAAATCCATGCTCAAATAAATATTCGGAAGTCTGAAAATTACTAGGTAAATCTTCTTTAATAGTCTGTTCAATTACACGTCTACCAGCAAAAGCAATTAAAGCACGTGGTTCTGCAATAATAATATTACCTAGCATAGCAAAACTAGCTGTTACTCCTCCAGTAGTAGGAGAAGTTAAAACAGATATATATAAAAGCTTACAAGCACTATGTTTTTGTAAAGCAGAAGATACCTTAGCCATCTGCATTAAACTTAAAAGCCCTTCTTGCATTCTTGCTCCTCCTGAAGCACATACAATTATAACAGGTATTCTCTTAATAGTTGCAATTTCAATCATACGAGTAAGTTTTTCGCCTACAACTGATCCCATACTACCACCCATAAACCGAAAATCCATAAAACCTATTGCTATAGGCATATTATTTATTAAACCAAGACCAGTTTGCACAGCATCTTGTAAACCCGTCGCATTTTTCATATCCTGCAAACGCTTACCATAAAGTTTTTGGTCAATAAATCCTAAAGGATCATTCGATACAAGTGTATAGTTAATTGGTTCCCATGATTGATGATCTAATATTTGCAGAATTCTTTCTTGACTAGTAGTGGGAAAATGATGATCACACTGTGGACATACTTTTGCATTTCTACTTAAAACTTTATAATACATTAGTAATCCACAAACACTGCATTTAACCCATAACCCTTCAGGTATTCTAGATTGTAATTGATTATGATTAAATCTAAATTTTAAATTTCTTTTTTCTAGCAACCATTCTGAAACAGACATAATAACTTTCTATTTTTTCAATATATAGCCTATTATTTATACAAACATCAAAAATGAAAAAATTAGAATTTATTCTCTAACTGTCTTATCTTTTTGACTAACAAACAATAAAGCTACAGTAATTGGGAATACGACTATTAATCCACCTAAAAATAAACTATTAAAAAAACTAGATAATGAGGATGTCATATTTTCTCCTTTATTTATTTATATTTAAACAAACAATTAACTGTTACTACAATAATAATTGTTAATTAATTAATATATACAGATATACAAGATAAGTAACATATATTTAATTTATGAACTATAATCCATAACTAAGCTATTATATTTTTTGCCATTTTAATACTACTGTACCCCAAGTTAATCCTGCACCAAAACCCGCTATCACAATTATATCACCATTTTTCAATGCCCCTTTTACATAAGTTTCATGCAAAGCGATAGGTATAGATGCTGCAGATGTATTACCATAATATTTTACATTTGAAATTACTTTATAAAATGGAATTGTTAACTTATCAGCAATTGTTTCTAAAATACGTTGATTTGCTTGATGTAATAACAACCAATCTATGTCCTCAGTAGTAAGATTAAGTTGTGTTAAACATTTTTTAATACTTTCAGGTACCTTCGATACAGCAAACTTATAAACTTCTTTTCCATTCATGCTTAAATAATTATAATGTTGCTTATGCAAATTTAAAACTTTTAATTTATCTTCTAAAGGATATTCAGACTGATAAGATAATGATAATTGATGATAATTTAAACCATCTGTATCTAGTTGAAAACCTAAAATACAATTAACTATACTTTTTTGTAGAATAACTGCACCAGCTCCATCTCCAAACAATATACATGTATTACGATCAGACCAGTCTACCCATCGAGACAATACATCTGCACCTACAACTAAAATATTTCGGTAAGAACCAGATTGAATAAATTGACTAGCTGTAATTAACGCGATAACAAACCCTGAACATGCAGCGGTAATATCAAATGCTGCTGCATTAAAAGCTCCTATTTTAGCTTGTAATTGACTAGCACTACCAAATAAATCATTAGGACTAGATGTAGCTAAAATAATTAAATCAATATCTTTAGGATCCATACAAGCATTATTTAATGCTTGCTTTGAAGCTATAAAAGCAAGATCAATAATAGATTTTCCAGTATTAAGTAATCGCCTTTCTTTTATACCGGTTCTAGAAAAAATCCACTGATCTGATGAATCAATACTTTCACAAAGATATTTATTAGTAATACTAACGTCTGGCAAAGCAGAACCTGTAGCAAGAATATAAGATCCTGCCATTATAAATGATTCCATATTATTATCATTGATACTTAAAGAAATTCATAAAATGATATTATGACTTATAGATTTAGCTTTTAAATTAGTACATAAGTTTATTAAATGTTTGGTAGATCTTTTTTATTAATAGAAAACTCGAAGAATTTACTTATTGTAATTAAGCTATATTGCTGCTACTTTCCAGTTCTGACAAGTTTTTGGCTATTACATTTATAAATCTCCGAGTATGACAATATGTATAACACAATCTTAGATATAATTGCAACTATATCAATAAATTATTCTTTATATTATTTTATTACTTATTAAGACATACCACGAACAATAAAATCAAAATATGGAACAATTATATCATAATCTTCTTGTAACAATATCTCTTGTGTAGCGTTTTTAAGACATTGAATAGAATCAATCATACCTAGAATAGGCACTCCTAAAGAACTATACATTTCACGCACACCAATAACTCCTATTTTTTCTATTGATTGCTTATCTCCCTCCAAGATACCATATGTAATCAATCTTAAATACCAGCCATAATCTCTAAGGCATAAAGATCTTTTTCGTGCACCTTCAGCATTACCTCCTGGAGCAATATACTCAGGATGAATTTGAAAAATACTTTTACTTGCTTTTTGTACAATTTCTTTCTCTTTTGCTTTAATATCAGATATTATACGAATTCTTCTTTCTCCTGTCACCAAATATTGTTGAATATTTTGTAGTTCTCCAATAGTAGGATATCTTAATTCGTTATCTGCATCAATAATAACTTGACTGATTAAACTCATAATTTTGATATATTTAAAATAATATCGCTATTATATCAAATTAAAATTTTTTTTTTATAAAAACAAACTTATTCTATATTAAATTACTTTAAATAAAAGTACAAGACATCAGGGAATAAACGATTAATTTCAATAATTAAGCCTGCAGTAAAAGTCATCCATACTGCTGCAACCACAGGTACAGTTGATAAATATTTTAATAAATTAGTATCCATACATTTTTATTTAATAAGTAATATAATATAATTAACGTGGTGATATCGTAACATTTGTGTCATCTTCTATTAATTTACCACTTACGTACTCTTGCCAAGCTACTAAAGGCCATGTGAATCCAGAAAATGAAAATTTTAATGCTAATGGTATATCAAGAATAATTTCTTTTTCTGTCGGTTTAGTCATGTTAGACACTGCATTCAAGTAGCCTCTACCTGCCCAGCCAATCCAGCCCGTTATATAAATAAATAATAAACCAGGAAATACAAAGTCACCTGCATGACTCCACCTACCATCAGCAATTAAATGAGGAAATCCATCAGATCCACATAATAATCCTGCCTGACTATACTTATCAAATCGATTTTTAGTCTTCTGAATTTGTTCTTGTAAAGCTAATCTCGGAGGTGTAGATACATCATATTTTGCTAACCTAGCTTCTAATTTTTTGATACTACTCTGCAGACGCTTATTAAATATATTAGATTCTTTACAAGGAACTAATCCAGTAAACTCAGCATGAACCATTTTTAAATCAAAACAACTATATAACAATAATACAGAAATAATAATATAAAATTTTTTCACTATAATTTTCTCCTAATCTTTCTTTACTTATATTTCAATATAACAAAAAGTTACTGATTATTGCTCAATAATTTTATACTTATATTATAAAACAATAACAAAAAACTTTTTCTCTATATAATAATTTTTCATGGTTTTTATTAACTATTTACCAATAGAAATTGAACTTTTTTTAAAAAAATATATAAAACTTATAATCAAGAAAAAAATGAATAATTGGTACAATTTTTTCCAGAAAAACACTATTAGTACAATTTTATATCCATACAAACAAACTGATTTTTCTAATCCATATAATAATAGCTTATTAATATATAATTTTCAGCATAAAGAAAAATCTATAGACATATATTTAAGTACAAGTAAAGATATCAATTTACACGATTTAGAATTATTATGTGATGCTGTCGGATGGGTGCGCAGACCTTTCCGTAAAGTCAAAATTGCTATAGAGTATAGTTTTTTAACAGTTTCCTTATTTTGTATACAAAAAAATAATCAAAAACAACTTATTGGATTTGCACGCGCAACATCTGATTATGCATTTAATGCAACAATATGGGATGTTGTAATTCATCCTGAGTTTCAAGGAAAAGGTCTAGGAAAAATCCTTATGTATAAAATGATTCAATATTTAAGATCTGCTGATATTATAACAATTACTTTATTTTCGGATCCAGAAGTTCTATCTTTCTACAAAAGCATAGGATTTATTATTGACCCTGATGGAGTAAAAGGAATGTTTTGGTATCCACGATAGTACAATACTACTTCAATGATTAGTAGACATAAACAATAAAATTACCTTATAATCAATATGCATGTTCGGGATATAGCGCAGCTTGGTAGCGCGCCTGCTTTGGGAGCAGGATGTCGCAGGTTCAAATCCTGCTATCCCGATTATACAATAGCAACAATTAACCAAAAACTAATATCCAATAATCTAGTACCTTTAAGAAAATAAATTTAAATTTATTTTTTTATATATAGAACTAGCTATCCTGTTTTGTTCTTTAAGAGAAAAGTTACGAGTAATATAATCATCATGAAGATATCTTAAAAAGATAATATACCATAATTTATAAATAACTAATGTATTAATCTGTTTAATAATGTCTTCTAAGTTGTTAGAAACTTGATTATTTGAAAGAGCTATATTGAGTAAAAAAATTTGATCAAAATAAAATTTCCAAATTTGCATTAATATATTAATAAGCATAAACAACAATATAAAGAATACAGATAACAAATAAAATATAGATACATAATTATACATAGTTTAATAAATTGCTCTATTTATCATAAGAAATATGCTACAATGCTAGTATAACATCAATAAAATAAAAATATTACAAAACTCTTATTTTAGTAAAAAATTTATATATTATGACAAATCAACTGCTTCAAGGAACTAACAGGAAACGCTTAAAAACATCCGGATTTCGTACAAGAATGCAAACAAAAAATGGTAGAAAAATACTACAATCGAGACGTAGAAAAAACAGAAAAAAATTAACTAGATAATTTTGAAAAAAGCAAAATACATAACATAAGTTGCATACAAATCTTTTCTGACTGTATAAAATAAAAAATAATTATCAACATATTGTAATAATAGCTATAAGAGTATTATATAAAAAAATGCTTTATAATATTTATCATAATAAAAGAAGAAACACAGTTAAGATAAAACATCAATACTTTTAAAATAATAAGTGAGATAACATATGTTTATTAATAAAATTGCAATTATCAAGATTAAAATTATGACCATACGAATATGAAAAAATGTACCTAAAATAATCAAAAAGAATAACTAAATGAATTTTAGTTATTGAATTCATATAATTATACTTCAAAATTTTAATATATCTTGTCGAAACTTGAAATCTATCAAGAAAATTTTTAAAAGAGACGTTTAATATACCTAATAAACTTGCTCATATTAGAACAACTATATTTTTCTTCTTTGAAAAAGATACAAAAATTAATAAAATATTTCTTGATTTAACAATCTTAATGTTACAAACCTAAGTATGATGAAAATATAAAAGATATTTACTCAAATTATATTAGCAATAAACAATTTAAATAATAACAATGCTCACCTTATTTAAACAATATATAAAAAAAATAGCTATACAAACGAACTAATAAATTGTTTATGAAATCCCATAATAATTACTTAACTTTTCCTACAAAGATTCTTGATTATTAAAATTTAAGACACAGAAAAATTTTTAATAACAAAAAAAATACTATCATTATGAAACTTACTTTTATTAAAACTAAAAATTAATAAAATATTTAATAACTTTACTTGTAATAGTGACAATAACAAGTATAAAAATTATTAATATAATAACTTTAGTATTTACAGATTTTAATGCACTAATCTTTACACATTAAAATCTAAATACTAAAAAAATAAGCTTATTTTTTTAATAATTTTTACTATATATACTACTAGATGTAATTTGTAAAGAATTATTTCGTCTCAAAGGTCTAGTGACTAACTCCAAAATATCACTTGCATTAGTAAACCCATGAATAGATGCAAAAGTGAATTCAACAGACCATTTCGTACTAAGACCTCTGGCTTCCAATGGATTTGCATGAGCCATACCAGTAATAACTAAATCTGGCTGTAAATCTCTAATTCTATCTAGTTGTCCATAATTATCAGGCTTTTCAACAATTTTAGGATACCTAACATTCATTTCCACACAAGTATGTTTGAGTAAATCTAACTCAGCAGCCTGATATCTTTTATCCATATAAGGAATACCTATTTCATAAACAATCATGCCACATTTAATAAGAAATCGTGCCAATGATATTTCTAATAAATTATCTCCCATAAAAAACACTGATTTACCATGAACTATTTCTAAATAATATTGTAAGTTCTTCCAAATTTCTTGTTCTTTTGCTTTTAATCCAATGGGTACTATATTAAAAACAGAACAAATTCTTTCAATCCATAAACGAGTTCCATCCGGTCCTATAGGAAAAGGAGCAGTAATCAATTTAGCTTTTTTTCTTCTCATCAAAGTTGTTGCTGTGCGACTTAAAAAAGGATTAACACCTACTACGTAACTTCCTGCTGAAATAGTAGGTAAATCTTTATACTGAGCAGATGGCAACCAACCTGTAACTCTAATATTTTGATTACTCAGTTCTAAAGTTAACTGTCTAACGATCGGATTAGGTAAAGAACCAAATATAATTAAAGGTACTTCTTCGTTTAAATTTGCTATTTTCTTTTGAGGACATCTTTGAGCCATAGCTGCTAAAACTGTATCTTCTCCTTGAGTAAAAGCATAATCCAATCCATTAGCACGTGCAACTATTATAGGTATACTAAGCTCTGATTCTAATCTTGGAGCAATACCTTCTAAATCCATTTTTATAATTTCAGTCGTGCAAGTACCTATCCAAAAAATAACACTTGGATTTCGATCTTTTTTAATTTGAATACATAAACGTCTTAACTCAGAATAATCATTTAATTGCGCAGAAATATCACCTTCTTCTAGCTCAGCCATAGCATATCTTGGTTCAGCAAATATCATAACTCCCATTGCATTTTGCAAAAAATAACCACAGGTTTTTGTACCGATGACTAAAAAAAAGCTATCTTGTATTTTCTGATATAACCAAGATACACAACTAATAGGACAAAAAGTATGATAATTACCTGTCTCACATTCAAAATCTAACTGCTGATTCATTATCATATTATTAATGAAAAATAAGTAATAAAGCTAAATAAACATAGAGTTTACATCATTTTTACAATCTGTCTTAACATCATTCATACTATCAGTATTTAAATAAAAATCAGATAATAAACTAAACAATTCACGATCCGGTGCTTCTTTCGGAATTACACCTTCAGGTTGTGCAATTAATTGATCAGCAATATTTAAGTAATATTCACAAACATATAATAAAGCTTTATCTTGAACAGACATTTCAAATAAAGTTTTACCCTTTACTCTAGATATTCTAATATCTTCAATTAAAGGTAAAATTTCTAAAATTGGTATAGGTACTGTACTTATATATTTATCAATAAGGTCTCGTTCTGATGTTCTATTACCTATTAAACCTGCTAATCTTAAAGTATGAGTTCTCGCTTTTTCTTTAACTGAAGCAGATATTCTATTTGCTGCGAACAAAGAATCAAAGCCATTATCAGTTACAATTAAACAATAATCAGCATAATTTAATGGAGCTGCAAATCCACCACAGACAACATCACCTAAAACATCAAATAAAATAATATCATATTCATCAAAAGCGTTTAATTCTTTTAATAATTTGACTGTTTCACCAACCACATAACCTCCACATCCTGCGCCAGCTGGAGGTCCTCCAGCTTCAACACAATCAACATTTTCATAACCTTTATATATTACATCTTCTGGCCAAACATCTTCATAATGATAATCTTTATCTTGTAAAGTATCTATAATCGTTGGTATTAAAAAACCTGTTAACGTAAATGTACTGTCATGCTTTGGATCACATCCTATTTGTAAAACTTTTTTACCTCTTTTAGACAAAGCTACTGAAATATTACAACTTGTTGTAGACTTTCCTATTCCACCTTTACCATAAACAGCCAATTTCATATGAATCACCTAAAAATATAACTTTCTATTATAGTATTATAAATTTAATTGTACAATAGCATATTAATATGAATAAATTATACTAATGTATAAACATATCAATTAATAAAAAGTTTTATGTATTCTATATTTTAGTCATAAAAAATTATTTTGTTTATAAACAAATAACCTTGATACTGAGCTACTTTCCCAAAAAATTTCTTTTTTAGTATAATCGCCGCTGTAGCATTTAACAGCCGAGTTCGGAATGGATCGGAGTGGTTCTACTACGCTATGAGTATCAAAGTTTAAATTTTTATTAGTCTAATAAAGAAATTCAATAATATGAATTAAGTCCTCGGTCTATTAGTACATCTTAGCTGAATATATTACTATACTTACACTTGACGCCTATATAACGGCTAATCTTGCCGTGACCTTAACCATTTTAAATGGTAAGAGTACTAATCTTGAGGTAAGCTTCCCACTTAGATGCTTTCAGCGGTTATCTTGACCGTACTTAGCTACCCAGCGTTTACTGTTGGCACAATAACTGGTACACCAGAGGTACGTTTCTCCCGGTCCTCTCGTACTAAGGAGAAATCCTCGCAATACTCTTGCGCCTGCACCGGATATGGACCGAACTGTCTCACGACGTTCTGAACCCAGCTCGCGTACCGCTTTCATGGGCGAACAGCCCAACCCTTGGGACGTGCTACCGCCCCAGGATGCGATGAGCCGACATCGAGGTGCCAAACCTCCCCGTCGATGTGAACTCTTGGGGGAGATCAGCCTGTTATCCCTAGAGTAACTTTTATCCGTTGAGCGACAGCCTTTCCACTCAGTACTGTCGGATCATTAAGGCCGACTTTCGTCTCTGCTCGACTTGTAAGTCTCGCAGTCAAGCTTCTTTTTGCCTTTACACTCTACGACTGATTTCCAACCAGCCTGAAGAAACCTTTGCACGCCTCCGTTACTTTTTAGGAGGCGACCGCCCCAGTCAAACTGCCTACCTGAAACTGTTCTTTGACCGGATAACGGTTCAAAGTTAGAATTTCAACTTAATTAGAGTGGTATCTCACTAATGGCTCTAATAACTCCGCAAAGTCATTTTCATAGCCTCCCACCTATTCTGCGCAAATCAAGCCAAAATCCAATTTCAAGCTACAGTAAAGCTTCATAGGGTCTTTCTGTCCAGGTGCAGGTAGTCCGCATCTTCACAGACAAGTCTATTTCGCCGAGTCTCTCTCTGAGACAGTGCCCAAATCGTTACGCCTTTCGTGCGGGTCGGAACTTACCCGACAAGGAATTTCGCTACCTTAGGACCGTTATAGTTACGGCCGCCGTTCACCGGGGCTTCAGTTGCCAGCTTTGTAATATAACTAACCGACTTCTTTAACCTTCCGGCACTGGGCAGGCGTCAGCCCCCATACATTGTTTTACAACTTAGCGGAGACCTATGTTTTTGATAAACAGTCGCTTGGGCCTGATTATTGCAACCCTACAAGGGTACTCCTTCTTCCTAAGTTACGGAGCTATTTTGCCGAGTTCCTTAGAGAGAGTTATCTCGCGCCCCTTAGTATACTCTACTTACCTACCTGTGTCGGTTTAAGGTACAGGTATTTACTATTTAAGATATATCGAGCTTTTCTAGGAAACATGACATTGATCACTTTAGTATGTTAATACTTTGTACTCACTTTTTAGCTCAGAGTATTTTCTCTACTCTTCTTCACCTCAATAGTTTAAACCGGTAACCAACATCCGGCTGATCTAGCCTTTTTCGTCCCTCGTTACCAATAGTAAATAGTACGGGAATATTAACCCGTTATCCATCGACTATGTTTTTCAACCTCGCCTTAGGACCTGACTCACCCTTTGTGGACGAACCTTGCAAAGGAACCCTTAGGTTTTCGGGGCATTGGATTCTCACCAATGTTTTCGCTACTCAAGCCAACATTCTCACTTCTGTTTTGTCCACATCCGCTCACGCTAATGCTTCGACCTAATACAGAACGCTCCCCTACCGATAAAACATCCCACAGCTTCGGCAACTTACTTAGTCCCATTCATTTTCGGCGCAAGATCACTTGATCAGTGAGCTATTACGCACTCTTTAAAGGATTGCTGCTTCTAAGCAAACCTCCTGATTGTCTATGCATTCTCACTTCCTTTGCCACTTAGTAAATATTTAAGGGCCTTAACTGGTGGTCTGGGCTGTTTCCCTTTTGACAATGGAGCTTATCCCCCACTGTCTCACTGATTAATAATTCACTTTAGTATTCAGAGTTTGCCTTGATTTGGTACTATTTTCATAGCCCGCATCAAAACAGTGCTTTACCCCTAAAACTTAACATTAATCGCTGCGCCTCAACGCATTTCGGGGAGAACCAGCTAGCTCCGGATTCGATTAGCATTTCACCACTAATCACAACTCATCCGCTGATTTTTCAACATCAGTCGGTTCGGACCTCCACGTAGTGTTACCTAAGCTTCACCCTGGTCATGACTAGATCATCCGGCTTCGGGTCTATAAATAGTGACTAACGCTCTATTCAAGCTCGCTTTCACTATGGCTTCGATATACTTTATCTTAACCTGCCACTACTTATAAGTCGCTGGCTCATTCTTCAACATGCACGAAGTTAAACGTTAAGTCGTTTAACTACTGTTTGTAAACTTATAGTTTCATGTTCTATTTCACTCCCCTCCCGGGGTTCTTTTCACCTTTCCCTCACGGTACTGTTTCACTATCGGTCATTCAGGAATATTTAGCCTTACGAGGTGGTCCTCGTTGATTCACACGGGATTTCACGTGCCCCATGCTACTCGGGATACAGCAAAAATAAGTTATTGTTTTCGACTACAGGATTGTCACCTTCTATGATACATTATTCCAAATGTTTCATCTAACTTTTATTTATTTTAAATAAAATACTGTCCCACGACCCCATGAAAGTAATTTTCATGGTTTAGGCTGTTCCCTTTTCGCTCGCCGCTACTGAGGGAATCGCTTTTGCTTTTTTTTCCTTTGGTTACTAAGATGTTTCAGTTCACCAAGTTTGCTCTTTCTTGCTTATATATTCAACAAGAAGTTTAAAGAGTTTCCTCATTCGGGAACTTCCGGGTTAAAGCTTGCTTCCAGCTAACCGAAAAATTTCGTTGGTAGCCACGCCCTTCATCGCTTCTGAATGCCAAGGTATCCACTATAAGCCCTTATTACCTTAAAACTATTAATGAATATAAACTAATAAAAATAACACGAACAATAAGCTTTATAATGCTATTAAATAATATATAATTTTTATGTTTCAAAAAATACATACTATTAATTTCGTCTTAAAATACCTAAAGCTTGTGGAGATAAGCGGACTTGAACCGCTGACATCTGCCTTGCAAAGGCAGCGCTCTACCGACTGAGCTATACCCCCTTTTCATTTGTTGGGCTATCCTGGAATCGAACCAGGGACCTCACCCTTATCAGGGGTGTGCTCTAACCAGCTGAGCTAATAGCCCTTCAGCACTAGATTTCATAGGCTGATATACGATCTATATATATCCCTAAAAGGAGGTGATCCAGCCGCACCTTCCAGTACGGCTACCTTGTTACGACTTCACCCCAGTCACTAGCTCTGCCTTAGGCGACCTCCTCCCAGACAAGGGTTAGAATAACGACTTCGGGCATAGCCAGCTTCCATGGTGTGACGGGCGGTGTGTACAAGGCCCGGGAACGAATTCACCGCCGTGTAGCTGACCGGCGATTACTAGCGATTCCACCTTTATGCAGGCGAGTTTCAGCCTGCAATCCGAACTGAGGCTATGTTTGTGAGATTAGCTTACTTTCACAAGTTGGCAACTCTTTGTCATAACCATTGTAGCACGTGTGTAGCCCAGAATATAAGGGGCATGCTGACTTGACGTCATCCTTACCTTCCTCCGGTTTGTCACCGGCGGTCTTTTTAGAGTCCCCAACTAAATGATGGCAACTAAAAACAAGGGTTGCGCTCGTTGCGGGACTTAACCCAACATCTCACGACACGAGCTGACGACAGCCATGCACCACCTGTGATTGTGTTCCTAACGGCACTTTCTTTTCTCAAAAAAATTCACAACATGTCAAATTCTGGTAAGGTTCTTCGCGTTGCATCGAATTAAACCACATGCTCCACCGCTTGTGCGGGCCCCCGTCAATTCCTTTGAGTTTCACTCTTGCGAGCGTACTTCCCAGGCGGGATACTTAACGCGTTAGCTACGATACTGCACGGATCGATACGCACAACATCTAGTATCCATCGTTTACAGCTAAGACTACTGGGGTATCTAATCCCATTTGCTCCCTTAGCTTTCGTCTCTGAGTGTCAGTAATGGCCCAGTAGAGCGCTTTCGCCACTGGTATTCTTCCCAATATCTACGCATTTCACCGCTACACTGGGAATTCTCTCTACCCCTACCATACTCTAGCTTACTAGTTTCCACTGCTGCTTCAGGGTTGAGCCCTGAGATTTAACAGCAGACTTTTTAAGCAACCTACAGACTCTTTACGCCCAGTAATTCCGGATAACGCTTGCATCCCCCGTATTACCGCGGCTGCTGGCACGGAGTTAGCCGATGCTTATTCTTTTGGTACCGTCAGATCTTCTTCCCAAAGAAAAGAGGTTTACAACCCACAGGCATTCTTCCCTCACGCGGTATTGCTCCGTCAGGCTTTCGCCCATTGCGGAAAATTCCCCACTGCTGCCTTCCGTAGAAGTCTGGACCGTGTCTCAGTTCCAGTGTGGCTGATCATCCTCTCAAACCAGCTACTGATCGTTGCCTTGGTAAGCTTTTATCTCACCAACTAGCTAATCAGGCGTGAGCTCATCCTTAGGCGAAAAATCATTTCACTCTTGAGCATATGGGGCATTAGCAACCGTTTCCAGTTGTTATTCCCCTCCTAAGGGCAAATTCTCACGTATTACTCACCCGTTCGCCACTAAGTACAAAAGCACTTCGTTCGACTTGCATGTGTTAGGCATACCGCCAGCGTTCATCCTGAGCCAGGATCAAACTCTCCATGGTGTCCAGAATATATTTTATAAATCGAAATTTATACTACTAAACTATTTAGTTGTTTTGCAACTGATAACATGATAATCTGAGTATATCAAAATTGTCAACCCTATTTGAAAGATAAATTGTTATTTACTCATAAATTATTAAATTATGCATAGATAATTAATTTTAACAAAAAGCTAATTCAGCAACTATTGTTAAGTTATTACATCATACTATATTATAAAATTATAAACCATTTATTTTAGATTACAGAAAAAATATAACACATAATTTTTTCCTAATATAAACCAAAATTTATCAAATCTCAATATAAATAAATAACTTGTCTGAACATAAATAGTTAATATCTAGAGAATTATCAAGAATCAAAGTAAAGTATTCATAGATGATACTTTACTTATTAAATTTTTTATGAATAATTGCATTAAGCTATTCTATATTAATTATTGATACAACTCTCAAAAATTTATATCATTTTAAATGCTTACCTTAGTGATATAAATTTTTTTATTGGTAATCATAAATTAATATAATTTATAATATGATGATAACTAAACAGTTGACATATAGAGAACTAATAGCATGCAGGAGAACTTTAAAAATTGGAAAACCAAAAAGAAAAAATATTAATAGTTGATGATGAAACAAGCATAAGAAGAATTTTAGAGACTCGTCTTTCTATGCTAGGGTATGATGTAATAAGTGCAGCAGATGGAGAAGAAGCTTTGATATTATTTAGAAAAGAATGTCCTAATTTAATTATATTAGATATTATGATGCCAAAGCTAGATGGTTATGGAGTATGTCAAGAATTAAGGAAAGAGTCTGATGTACCTATTATCATGCTTACCGCTTTAGGGGACGTATCGGATCGTATTACAGGACTTGAATTAGGTGCAGATGACTATGTTGTGAAACCATTTTCTCCTAAAGAATTAGAGGCTAGAATTCGATCTATCTTTCGCAGAGCTGATAAAATAACCATTAGTTCTGGCATTCCAACATCAGGAATCATACATATAGGTTTTCTTAAAGTAGATACAAATAAAAGACAAGTATATAAACATAATGAAAGAGTTAGACTAACTGGCATGGAATTTAGCCTACTAGAATTACTAGTAAGCAAAGCTGGAGATCCTTTTTCTCGTTCTTCTATTTTACAAGATGTATGGGGCTATACACCAGAAAGACATGTTGATACAAGAGTCGTTGATGTACATATTTCTCGCTTACGTGCAAAATTAGAAGATGATCCTAGTAATCCTGACTTGATCTTAACAGCAAGAGGAACTGGTTATTTATTTCAAAAAATAACAGATATCAATAAATCAGCTAATAATACTTAAATATATTTATTTGTAAAAAACTTTGAATACTTTATGTAAAATATTACAAAAATACTAACTTAGTGCACTAACAAAAGTATATAATGAAATATCATATATATTGCATTTATAATATAAGGAATCGTAAAGAAAAGTAATTTTATAATTTTTACTTAATCAAGTTTGCTTTGGAGAAATTTATATGACCATAGCAATTGGACAAGAAAAAAAACGAGGTAGATTCGACTTAGTTGACGACTGGGTTAAAAGAGATCGATTTGTATTCGTAGGATGGTCAGGATTACTATTATTTCCTTGTTCATACTTATCATTAGGTGGTTGGTTAACAGGAACAACATTTGTAACATCTTGGTATACACACGGTTTAGCAAGCTCTTATTTAGAAGGCTGTAATTTCTTAACAGCTGCTGTTTCAACTCCAGCAAGTAGCATGGGACACTCTTTACTTCTTCTTTGGGGTCCAGAAGCTCAAGGAGATTTTACTCGTTGGTGCCAAATTGGAGGCTTATGGGCATTTATTGCCTTACATGGAGCTTTTGGTTTAATTGGATTCTGTTTAAGACAATTTGAAATAGCAAGATTAGTAGGAATACGTCCTTATAACGCAATTGCATTTTCAGGACCAATTGCTGTATTTGTATCCGTATTTTTAATGTACCCGTTAGGACAAGCAAGCTGGTTTTTTGCACCAAGTTTTGGTGTCGCAGCTATCTTCAGATTTTTATTATTTTTACAAGGCTTCCACAATTGGACTTTAAATCCTTTTCACATGATGGGTGTTGCTGGCATTCTTGGAGGTGCATTATTATGTGCTATTCATGGAGCTACTGTTCAAAATACTCTCTTTGAAGATGGTGATGCATCTGATACATTCAGAGCATTTACTCCAACTCAAGCTGAAGAAACTTACTCTATGGTAACAGCTAATCGCTTTTGGTCTCAAATTTTTGGCGTTGCGTTTTCAAATAAGAGATGGCTACACTTTTTCATGTTGTTTGTTCCAGTAACCGGTCTATGGACAAGCGCTTTTGGTATAGTTGGACTAGCACTAAACTTAAGAGCATATGACTTTGTTTCTCAAGAATTAAGAGCAGCTGAAGATCCTGAATTCGAGACATTTTATACAAAAAATATTTTACTTAACGAAGGTATTCGTTCATGGATGGCTGCACAAGACCAACCTCATGAAAACTTTATATTCCCTGAGGAGGTTTTACCACGTGGAAATGCCCTTTAATAATAATATTGAAATCGGTGGAAGAGATATTGAATCAACAGGATTTGCATGGTGGTCTGGCAATGCAAGACTTATAAACATATCAGGCAAATTATTAGGTGCCCATGTAGCACATGCTGGCATTATAGTTTTCTGGACAGGAGCTATGACATTATTTGAAGTAGCTCACTTTATACCTGAAAAACCTTTATACGAACAAGGCTTTATACTGATACCCCATCTTGCAACCTTAGGTTGGGGAATAGGGCCCGGTGGAGAGATTACAAATATATACCCATATTTTGTAGTCGGAGTAATACATCTAATTTCATCAGCGATACTAGGCTTTGGAGGCTTATATCACTCATTGATAGGACCAGATACTCTTGAAGAATCTTTCCCATTCTTTGGATATGATTGGCGAGATAAGAATAAAATGACAACCATCCTTGGAATACATTTGATTTTGCTTGGAGCAGGCTCATTTTTATTGGTCATAAAAGCTTTATTCTTCGGAGGCATTTATGACACGTGGGCTCCAGGGGGAGGTGATACACGGTTTATTACAAACCCTACTCTAAATCCATTAATTATATTTGGCTATGTCCTTAGATCTCCGTTTGGAGGTGATGGATGGATTATAAGCGTAGATAATATAGAAGATATTGTTGGTGGACATGTATGGATAGGAGTAATATGCATAGCTGGAGGAGTTTGGCATATTTTGACAAAACCTTTTGCTTGGGCAAGACGTGCATTTGTATGGTCAGGAGAAGCATATCTATCGTATAGCTTAGGCGCTTTATCTATTATGGGTTTAACAGCTTCTAATTTTGTATGGTATAATAACACCGCTTATCCTAGTGAGTTTTATGGACCTACAGGTCCAGAAGCATCTCAAGCACAGGCATTTACTTTCCTTGTGAGAGATCAAAGATTAGGAGCAAACGTAGCTTCAGCACAAGGACCTACAGGCTTAGGTAAATACTTAATGAGATCTCCAAGCGGTGAAATTATTTTTGGTGGAGAAACGATGAGATTTTGGGATCTACGTGCTCCATGGGTTGAACCATTACGCGGACCAAATGGATTAGATCTTAACAAAATTAAAAATGATATTCAACCATGGCAAGAAAGAAGAGCTGCTGAATATATGACTCATGCACCTTTAGGATCTTTAAACTCTGTTGGAGGAGTCGCAACAGAAATTAATTCTGTTAACTATGTATCACCAAGAAGTTGGTTAACCACTTCACATTTTTTCTTAGGTTTCTTCTTATTTATTGGTCATTTATGGCATGCAGGTAGAGCTAGAGCTACAGCTGCTGGCTTTGAAAAAGGAATAAATAGAGAGAACGAAGCTGTTTTATCTATGAAGCCATTAGACTAAATAATAAAATATAATAATAATGATCAACTTTAAATAAAGTATCAATGAAAAGTTCTTGTTTTTAATGTTAAAATAGAAACAAGAACTTTTTATTTATAAAAATATATCAAAAAAGGTTATTATCAATAATCAAAAATGTCAAAAAAAATTCTGAGTATATACAGCAGTAGCCATCCTTTAATTCAAATTTGGGTTAGCCATATATGCTATACACAAATTCTTGATTATGAAATAATTAAAGTAATTACTAATATTAGTCACTGGCTATTATTTGAAACAACAAGAAAATCTATTTTTATAAGTAATTTATATATAAAACAATTTCATTGTACAGCAAAAATCAAGTTGTTTCCGCGCACATTATCCCATATCATTATAAGCGATTTTCAACTAATGCATATTATTGGCAAAGATATTTTACTTTTAGTTCCTAAATGTACTTTACATTCAGTACATATTTATAAATATAATAATCAACTAGAAATTAATACGATGTTCCAAAAAACATTTAAATCCATTTCACTAGATAATCCAGTAATAATATTTGAGCAATATTTAGATATAAATAGAATAATACTTTTAATAGATTCAATTATAAAGTATATTAAATCTATTAAGCAGATTAAAATCTGTTGTATTATATCTTCTACAGATGCATTACAATTTATAAATAAAAACTATTCAGATATTAAAATATATACAGCAAAAATAATTAATAACGATGAATATAAATATATAAATCCTTTTTGGAAAGTTATATACAAAGATCAAATCAATTAAATTTATACTTTACAATTTTAACTCAATACATATTAGCAATGAATATTATTACAAACTCATTTAACCTAATATTTACATCTATTGCTAGTTTTTCAGAAATTTATTTGATATTACTACTATTAAAATTATCATTAGCATGGTTTCCAACTGTTAATTGGTATAACGAACCTTTCTGTTCCTTAAATAGATTAACTGACCCATATTTACGATTATTTAGAGGAACTATTCCTATGATATTTGGCATGGATATGTCACCCATGCTAGGTATTATATTTTTACAGTGTCTAATGGTTATATTTAATAATATTCGTCTCGAAATTGTTTCCTAGGATCTAAATAAATCATATGAAAGATTCATATAATACCAAGTATTATTAAATGAAAACATGTGATAATATTATATTATCCACATTTACTATTAATATTTTATAAGAAACAATAAATGTTAAAAATTAGACTTCAAAGATACGGTAGAAAAAAATATCCTAGCTATAAAATCATAGTTATTGATAGTAGAAAAAGAAGCAAAGGAAAACCAATAGAAGAAATAGGATTTTATAATCCAATACAAGAAATAACAACTTTAAATATTCCTAAAGTTAAATACTACATAAGTTTAGGAGCTCAACCAAGCGAAATTGTACAATCTATATGGAAAAAAGTTCAAATTAAATAGGATATGAATAATTAATAATTTTTGTCAAGACAGAATATAAATACTTAGGAACTTCACATATGTCACAATTTAGTTTAAAAATTCTATGGTTAAATACAAACTTAGCTATTGCAATTGATCAAATATTAGGTAAAACTAATTATCCATTAACTTCTTATTTTTTTTGGCCACGCAATGATGCTTGGGAAAATTTAAAAACAGAACTTGAATCTAAACCTTGGATATCAGCAGAAGATAAAATTCATCTTCTTAATCAAGTCACAGAAATTATTAACTATTGGCAAGAAGAAGGAAAAAATATACCTTTAGGACAAGTAAGAAAACAATTTCCACATTATTTTTTCTCTGGAAGCTTATAAAATAAAATTTTTGATTTATGAATAACTATAAATTAAAAGCAATTAATACAAACACAGAAGTTAAAACTTTTATACAAAAGAATCTATATTTGATACTATTATCGATATACACTATAAATACATACAATAATATTTTGCAATTTAAAGAACAAACATTCATAAATAATTTATATTATATAAAATATAAACGAGGAAATATTTATACTAAACATAAATTATTAGTTAAAAATCATTATGATACAATAGCTCTTGCATATATATTAATTAATATTTTAGTTCAAAAAAACTTGCAAACACAAGTAAATTATATACTTAAAGCAATACTAAATAATCACGATAATACATATATTGATTCAAACAAAACCAAAAATTATATAAAAAAATTTCATTACAGTTACATAAAAAATACAAACTCATATAAGATAGGCCATACATTATATAAAAATAAAAAATTCACTAAGACATTAAGTATTACTAGCCTTATCATTATATCTCAAACTTATACTCGATACGGAATCATTTACTTATTATTATATTTAATATGTTAAATTTTAGTTATTTATATCATTTACAACAACACATTCAGTTGTTAAAATCATAGAAGCAATAGAAGCTGCATTTTGTAAGGCACAGCGTGTAACTTTAACTGGATCAACGATACCATTATCAAACATATTAACAAATAAGTCTGCACTTGCATCGTAACCTATTTCAAAGCTACCTAAAACTACTTTTTCTGCAACAACTGAACCATTAAAACCAGCATTTTTCACAATTCTTTTTAATGGTTCGACAAGAGACTTTGCTACGATTAAAGCACCTATTAATTCATCATTAATTAAATTTATTTTTGACCAATGCAACAAGTTTTGAGATACATGAACTAACATAGCTCCTCCACCTGGTACAATACCTTCTTCAATAGCAGCACGTGTTGAATTAATTGCATCTTCTAATCTTAACTTTTTGTTTTTCATATCTGTTTCCGTAGCAGCACCTATTTTAATCAAAGCTACTCCACCAGATAATTTTGCTAACCTTTCTTGTAGTTTTTCTTTCTCATAATTATTTGTACTTAATTCTAATTGTTTTTTAATTTGCCTACAACGATTCTGGACCATGAGATTATTTGCTTGAGCAATAATAATAGTAGAATCTCTTCCCACAATAATTTTACGTGCTTGTCCTAACATCTTTAAGTTAACCGCTTCTAATGTTAAACCTATATTATCAGATACAACTGTAGCTGATGTTAAAATACCTATATCATCTAATAAAGCTTTTCTTCGATCACCAAAACCTGGTGCTCTCACAGCTACAACATCAATTACTCCTTTAAGTTTATTAACAATAATAGTAGCTAAAACTTCTTTTTCCACATCATCAGCTATTATAAGTAACGGACGACCTGTTCGAGCTACCTGTTCTAAGACAGGAACTACTTCTTGCTGCACAAAGGTTAATTTTTTATCTGTCAACAAAATATAAGGATTTTCATACTGTACTTCCATCTTAGAAGGATCTGTAACAAAATACGGAGAAATAAAACCTTTTTCAAAACGTAAACCTTCTGTGATTTCCAATTCTGTAACTGTCGACTTACCTTCTTCTAAAGAAATAATACCTTCTCTTCCAACTCTTTCAATAGCATTTGCTATCATTATACCAACATCATGATCATTACCTGCCGAAATAGAAGCAACATGCACAATATCTTGATAACTTACAATTGGTCGAGAATAATTCACAATATAATTAACAACAAATTTAGTTGCTTTATCAATACCTTTTTTGATTTCCATTGGATTAGAACCTGAGGAAAGACTTTGCATACCTTGGTATACAATTGCACGAGCTAACACAGTTGCAGTAGTTGTACCATCTCCTGCAATGTCATTTGTTTTAGCAGCTGCTTGTCTAATTAAAGAGGCTCCTATATTTTGTATGTGATTACTCAAAATGATTTCTTTTGCTATAGTTACACCATCATTAACAATTTGTGGACTTCCAAATTTCTTTGACAAAACAACATTTCTTCCTTTTGGTCCTAATGTTACTGATACAGCTTCTGTTAAAATATCTATTCCTTTTCCTAAAGCTTTTCTTGCAGAATCTTGATACAGAATTTGTTTACTCATAAATTTCATTTCCTTATGAAAAATAAATTATATATTATAAAAAATAATGATACAATTAGAATATCCTGGAGGGCTTGTAGCTCAGTGGAAAGAGCACATGGCTACGAACCATGGTGTCGGGGGTTCGAATCCCTCCTTGCCCGATATAAAAAATTTAAAGTAAATAATAATCATCAAAAATATCTAAAACGTCACATCAATAAAAACCAAAGGATAACAATCAATGCAATCGATTAGAGGCATGCATGACATTTTACCTGATGAAATTGAATACTGGCAACATATTTATTTAACAGCAATCAAAATTTTAGGATTAGCAGGGTATCGAGAAATTCGTACACCTATTCTTGAACAAACTTCTTTATTTTCAAGAAGTATAGGAGAAGGAACCGATATAGTCAATAAAGAAATGTATACCTTTACTGACCGAAACAATAGAAGCTTAACATTGAGGCCTGAAAATACAGCAAGCATAGCAAGGGCTATAATAGAACATAAACTTTTATTTAATCAACAAATACAAAAACTCTGGTACTTAGGTCCAATGTTCCGTTATGAACGACCACAAAAAGGACGCCAAAGACAATTTCATCAATTAGGAATTGAATGTTGTGGGAGCTACAGTGCTCTAGCCGATGCTGAAATTATTTATTTAGCTAAACAATTTTTAGACATTTTGAATTATCATGATTATAAAATAGAAATTAATTCTTTAGGATCAATAAAAGAACGAAAAGAATACCAAATAGTATTAAAAAATTACTTACAAACATATATAAAAGATTTAGATACCGATTCACAAATTAAACTAGAATTAAATCCTATTAAAATTTTAGATAGTAAAAACAATCAAGTACAAGCTATTTTAAGTGATGCACCTAAGTTAATTAGCTATTTAAATATTAACACACTAAAACACTTAGACAATGTACAAGAATACTTACATAAACTTGATATACAATATAGCATAAATTATAATCTAGTCCGCGGTTTAGACTACTATACTAACACTGTTTTCGAAATTAAAACACAAGAATTAAATACACAATATACGATTTGTGGCGGTGGTCGTTATAATCAATTAATTGAAACACTAGGAGGTTCACCCACTGCTTGTACAGGATGGGCAATAGGTATTGAACGATTATTGCTTTTAATAAAAAATAAAATAGCAATAAAAAGTACTCAACTTGTATTTTATATTGCAACTCAAGGACATGAAGCTATAAAATATGCTTTAACATTTCTCAAATACATTCAGGAACAACAACTTAAATTTGAAATTGATTTCAGTAATAAAAGTTTTCACAAACAAATAAAAAAGGCTAATCAACAAAATGCTCTTATATGTCTGTTAATAGGAGAAGATGAAGTAATAAATAACTGTGTAACTTTAAAATGGTTACAAGAAAATAATCAAATCACAATCAAAAACACAGAATTTATAGTTACTTTACAACAAATAAAAAACTTAACAACTCAATATAAAATATAATTAAGTCATATAAAAAAACAAAAGACTAGTTAGATTTGACAAAAAGTATAGACAGAAAGATAATATACAAACAAAAGTTAATATGGGATGTAGCCAAGCGGTAAGGCAGCGGACTTTGACTCCGCCATTCGTAGGTTCGAATCCTCCCATCCCAGCATAAATTTTCAAAAATAATACATAAAAATAAAATTATAAACGTTTTTGTATAAACAACATATAATTATTAATGCATAAGTATACATACAATTATTATATATGGCAGTAATACAATTTATTAAAGGAATAAATGAAGCATCCATACCTGAAGTAAAATTAACTCGATCTCGAGATGGTAGTACAGGTACAGCAACATTTAGATTTACTAATCCACAAATTTTGGAAGCTCAAATGTCAGATAAAGGAGATATAACAGGCATGTATCTAATCGATGAAGAAGGTGAATTAGTTACGCGCGATGTAAATGCAAAGTTTATAAATGGTAAGCCGAAAGGAATAGAATCTGTATATGTTATTAAAAATCCAGATAATTGGGACCGTTTTATGAGATTTATGGAAAGATATGCTCAAAGTAATAATTTATCATTTACAAAATCAAATTAAAGCTTATACAAACTAATTCAATTACTACAAAACAATAATTCATATTGTTAAGTTATAAAAAACTGATACTTATAAGATAAAGTGAAATTTAAATTTTTTATTAATAAATCATCAATATATACAAATTTGTATATATTGATGATTTATATCAAATAATAGTAAGTCATAAGCCGGTTTTTGTTCTCTTATATTTTCAAATGATACTTACCAAACTAATAAGAGGGTAGTTATTCATCTTCAGTTAACGATTAAGTCAAAACTTGTTGCAGTATTTAATCAATATATTTTTTAGAGAATATAATTTTTGACTTTACTTCTGTCAGGGGTTTACCTAACAAATACTTTACAGTACATTGTGAGTGTGCTTTTACCACACCTTTGCACCCTTTCTCAAAAATAAATTAACTTGAATTTAGTTGAGAGGTTTATTTCTGTGGCACTCGCCTGATAGTTTCCTACACAGGATTTTATCCTGCTGATTTGATTTATTAGAAGTCCGGACTTTCCTCAAACTAATTACAAGTTTGCAACTACCTACGCTTACTAAACATTATTTATCATAATCAATTAATTGCAAAAACTCAACTATGTATTTTAACAATAACTATTACCAATATGTTTTAAACAAGTATAAATATTTATTCCAACCAGGAGATATTATCGCCGGTACAATATTTAGTAAAGAAACGACAGGCTATTTAGTAAATATAGGAGCAAAATATGCTGCTTATTTACCTAATAAAGAAATTAAATTAGACTCAGATAATAGTTTAAATAATTCATTATTAGCAAACACGACATGTGAATTCTTTATTTTTAACACAAATAAAAAATCACATCAATTGATTTTATCTTTAAAACGCCTTGTCTATATTAAATCTTGGCAAAGAATTAAACAATTACAGTATGAAAATACTATAATTTATACATATATTTATGGTACTAATAAAGGTGGTATTTTAGTCAAATTTGAAAATATACAAGGCTTTATACCTAAGTCACATATAGGATATACTAAACAAAATATTGAATTAAGAAATGAGAATATTTGCTGCAAATTTTTATTAGTTAATGAATATAAAAATAAACTTATTGTTAGTCATAAATGTGCTTTACTCGAGAAAAATATTGAAAAAATAAAAGTAGGATACATAATTAAGGCACCTATTACTTACATAAAACCTTATGGGATTCTTGTAAATATATATAACTTACCAGCATTACTTCATATTTCAGAAATAAATAAAGAAAAAATAACTAATTTACATCAACTTTTTAAGATTGGTGAAACTATATTAGTTAAAGTTATTCATATTAACATTAAACAAGGAAAATTATTAGTATCATACCTAAACTTAGAATAAGTATCTTATCCACCCCCTACAATTGTAATTATTTCTAATTTATCATTCTGATTTACAAATATATTAGAAATTTGCATATCAGATAAAATTATACCATTATACTCTAGTAAAACCAACCTACTATCAATATTTAAGTAAGATATTATATCTAATAAAGACATCTGACTTAAACAATTAAAAGGCTCTCCGTTAATTTGGATAGTTATATATTGACTTGTCATATATAAAAGTTCTTATGATGATTTATATATTAAATAAAGATAGATTTATTTATAATAACCTATTATAATCAGTGTTCAATAAATTTCATGGCGGGTGTAGCCAAGTGGTAAGGCAATGGATTGTGACTTCATTATCGCGGGTTCAATTCCCGTCATTCGCCTTGTTCTATATAATTATTTTTCAAAAAAAAACGGTGCACTAATTCTGTTCTATTTCGAGAATGTGTTTTAACTAATAATCTGCTTACATATTTCTCAACATTGCGTAGACTTAAAGTAAGACTTTTAGCAATAGCTTTATTAGTCATGCCTTTTAAAACTAATTGCAAAATAGAATATTCTCGAACAGTAAACTTATTTGACAATAATTTATCATTTATAGATGAAGCATTCAATAATTGTTGTTGTAACCAATTAGATGAATTATTTAAAACACTTTTGATAATCGCAAGCAACTCTTGCATATCAAAAGGTTTTGTAATATAGGCATGACAACCTAGATCATAACCAACTATTCTATCTTGAGTCATTCCTTTAGCTGTTAAAAATATAAACGGTATCTTAGAATACTTTATATTACTTTTTAAAAACTGAATCAACTGATAACCATCTAGATCAGGCATCATAATATCTAAAATAATTAAATTTGGACAATATAATTCTAAGTATGACTTTGCATTATCTACATTATGTACAGATTTAACGTTAAATCCATGATCATGCAAATATAATCCAAGGGATTTTCTTAAACTATCATCATCATCAACCAACAAAAAATTTTGATATATCATAAAAAGTAAAAACAAATAAGACTTTTTCCAATAGAAAAATAATTATATTTAGTATAAAATCTAACAGTTTCAATATTCAATAATATAATAAAGATGCAACTACTAAACTTATTTATATACTCTAAAATTTATTTTTATATGTATAAATTACAGGCTGGAGAGGCTTTAGTATTACATAATAATAATAAACTCAAGAATTATATTATTTTAGACGGATGCTTGCTCTTAAGCAAATATTTTACAAATAACAAAATAATTAGTATTGGTTTATTAAGTAGTAAAGATATTATTCTTCCTATTTTTCATAATCAGTTTACTACTAATTATTTTTATAAAGCACAAGCTTTATCTATCACATATTTATTTAGTTTAGCTAATACTTCACAACAAAAATTTTTTAAAATTATTCAACCTCAATACAATAATCAACGGTATTATTTACTAGAAATCTTAGCACATAGAAATGCAAAACAAAGATTAATTCATACATTTTTAATTCTCATGAAACTTTATGGTACTATAAGTAATAAAAAATTTGAAATTAATTTAAATATTTCTTATGAGATATTGTCTTCTATTACTGGAAGTAATAAAAACACAATCAGTATATTAATTCAAAAATTAATTAAGCGTGAAATCATAATATATTCAAAAAATAAAATCATAGTTAATAGTATAGTTGATCTAATAGAATTCTAAAATACTTGTTACAATATGATAAAATAATAGATAAAATCTGAGTAAATATTTAGTTTATTTATTTATGATACTAGCCTACATGTAAAATTTTTAAGTATGCTATTAAGTCTTCATGGGTAAAATATATGATTGGTTTGAAGAACGACTAGAAATACAAGCTATTGCAGATGATATTACAAGTAAATATGTTCCTCCTCATGTAAATATTTTTTATTGTATAGGAGGGATTGTTTTTACCACATTTTTAATTCAAGTCGCTAGTGGATTTGCTATGACTTTTTATTATAGACCAACTGTAGCAGAAGCATTTTCATCAGTCGAATATATTATGACTGACGTTAACTACGGATGGCTAATACGATCTATACATAGATGGTCTGCAAGTATGATGGTACTCATGTTAAATTTACACGTATATCGAGTATACCTAACTGGGGGTTTTAAAAAACCTAGAGAACTTACATGGGTTACTGGTGTAATACTTGCAGTATTAACAGTATCATTTGGCGTCACTGGTTATTCTTTACCATGGGACCAAATAGGTTATTGGGCTGTTAAAATTGTCACAGGTGTACCAGAAGCTATTCCTATTATAGGTAGTAGTATAGTTGAACTACTTAGAGGAGGTATAAGCGTAGGACAAGGAACCTTAACTAGATTTTATAGCTTACACACTTTTGTACTTCCACTACTTACAGCAGTATTTATGTTAATGCATTTTCTTATGATTCGGAAACAGGGGATTTCTGGACCTTTATAAAAACCTATACTCATTATTTATTATATTAATTTTATGTCTATTATTAAAAAACCTGATTTAAGTGATGCTAATTTAAGATCTAAATTAGCAAAAGGTATGGGACACCATTATTATGGTGAACCTGCATGGCCCAATGATTTATTATATATGTTTCCTGTAGTAATATTAGGTACAATAGGATGTATAGTAGGCTTAGCTATTTTAGAGCCATCAGCTGTAGGCGAACCAGCTAATCCATTTGCAACTCCATTAGAAATTCTGCCGGAATGGTACTTTTTCCCAACGTTTAACTTATTAAGAGTTATTCCTAATAAATTAATAGGAGTTTTGTCGATGGCTTCTGTTCCGTTAGGTTTAATTCTAGTACCTTTTATTGAAAATATTAATAAATTTCAAAATCCATTTAGACGTCCAATCGCAACTAGCATCTTTTTAATTGGAACTTTCATTAATATTTGGTTAGGTATAGGAGCAACTATGCCACTATCTAAAGCAATATCTTTAGGTATCTTTTAGATGAACAAATCATAATCAACACCACACGTGTGGTGTTGATTATGAAATTTCTATCTTAGCACCTTCTTGTTCAAGCTTATTTTTAATTTCTTGAGCATCTTCCTTCGAAATACCAGATTTTAAAAGTTGCGGAGCAGATTCAACTAAATCTTTAGCATCTTTCAAACCTAAGCCAGTAATAGAACGGACAACCTTCAAAATAGCTATCTTTTTAGAACTAGGTACATCTGCTAATATAACGTTAAAATCTATCTTCTCTTCCGTTTCAACAGATACCTGCAAACCATTTCTTTGATCAGGCATCATCATCGAACTTGCCCCACTTACTTGTGAAACATCGATATCAAATGTCTCTTCTATACTTTTTACTAACTGTGAAGCTTCTAACAAAGTTAAAGACTTTAACTCTTCAATAATTCCAGAAATTTTAGTAGAAATCATATTAAAAAATTAATAATAAACTATACAACTGATAAATAGATTAAGCATACAGCAAATAATATAATAAATTTATTTACCTATTAAATAAGCTAGACATATTAATAGAAATAGATGGTCCCATAGTACTACAAATATATAATTTTTTCCAGTATTTACCTTTTGCTCCTGACGGACGATTACGATCTATGGATTCCTGAACAGAACATAGATTCTGAGCTAAATCATCTACAGAAAAATTTATTTTCCCGAAAGGTATATGTAAGATTCCAGCTTTATCTACTTTATACTCAAGCTTACCTCCTTTAAACTCTTTAACTGCACTTAACACATCCCAAGTAACAGTACCCGCTTTAGGAGAAGGCATTAAACCTTTAGGACCTAAAATTCTACCTAATTTCGCTAAAAGTGGCATAACATCAGGGGTTGCAATTAATTTATCAAAATCATAACTTTGATTTTCTATTTGATTAATAATACCATCTACTTCAGCAATATCAGCACCAGCTTCTAATGCTTGGACAGCTTTTTCTCCTCTTGCAATAACAGCAATCTTAATATTTTTACCTGTGCCTTTAGGTAACACAACATTAGATCTTAGCTGTTGATCAGCATACTTAGGATCTATACCTAATACAATATGTGCTTCGACTGTTTCAATAAACTTAGCAGAAGGAAGATTTTTTAATAATGTGATAGCTTCTAAATAGTCATATTGTCTATCCTCAATCTGAATAACAGCATTACGAAATCTAGATGATGACTTTTTTCTACTCATAAATTTTTTTTTATGTTTTTACCTACTTTACTACAATACCCATATTTTTAGCTGTTCCTCTTATTACTTTCATAGCTTGGTCTAAACTACTAGTATTAAGATCTTGTATCTTTGTCTGTGCAATTTCTTGAAGTTGCTGCAACGAAATTGATCCCACAACTTGATTATTCGGTTCCGACGATCCTTTCATAATTCCAGCAGCCTTCGCTAGCAAGACTGATGCAGGAGGAGTTTTTAAAATAAAAGTAAAACTACGATCTTCATATATTGATATTTCAACAGGAATAATAAGTCCTTGCTTATCAGCTGTTTTAGCATTATAATCCTTACAAAACATTACAATATTAACTCCATGTTGTCCTAGAGCTGGACCAACAGGAGGAGCTGGAGTAGCTTTACCCGCATTTAAAGCTAATTTCACAATAGCTGTTACTTTCTTAGCCATATTTTTTAGTTTATTTATTAATATTCAATATTAAGTGCTTATAAATCAGTATAAATATATTTTGCTTCAACTCTTAATTATGTACAATACTAACTCAGACTGTACAAATACATTTTATTTTCTTATTGTATATTAACTTTCATATAAATACAATTACTTAGCTTTATCCTAACTTAAGATTAATCACAAACAAACATCTTCTATTATAAAAATCAACACGTCCTGAAGGACTTGAACCTCCGACACTAAGTTTTGGAAACTTACGTTCTACCATCTGAACTAAGGACGTCAAAGGTTATAATAATATAATATCTATTTTAAAAATTTAAAATAATATTATTTAAGATAATATTTTATAATTTAATTTTAATTAATAAAGTTATTGTTCAAATTTATGCATTATACAAAAAAAATACAAAAAAATAATTTCACTCTACAAGAATATAAATTATATTCTCGTCATCTAATATTGTCTCAGATACAAATCCAAGGACAAAAAAGATTAAAAAATGCAAAAGTACTATGTATTGGAGCAGGTGCTTTAGGAGCTATTAATCTATTATACTTAGTATCATGTGGAATAGGCCAAATTGGTATTGTAGATAATGATATAGTAGAATTATCTAATCTACAAAGACAAATTATTTATAATACTAGTCATCTCGGGTATAAAAAAGTACTATCTGCACAAGAGATATTAGCAAATTTAAATCCACATTGCAAAATCAATACTTATGATATAAAACTTTCATTTAACAATGCATTCAATATCATAAAGCTATACGATATTATAATAGATGGAACAGATAATTTTGAAATAAAAAATAATATATCTTATTTTTGCCATGCTCTTCATAAAATACATATCTATGGAGCAGTATATGAATTTGAAGGTCATGTCAGTATATTTAATTATCAAAGCGGACCTAATTATCCAGATTTATATCCCATAGTAAATTCACACACTTGTAAGCCATGTACTCACGGTGGTATTATAGGAGTTATTCCTGGATTAATTGGTATTATCCAAGCGACTGAAACTATTAAAATTATTCTTGGGCTAGGAGACATTATTAATAACTATGTATTAATTTATAATAGCCTTGATATGTCTTTCAAAAAAATATTTTTTAATATACATAGTCAAAAACAAAAAGTATCTTGCAGTACAATAAATAATATTTTTTTTAAACAACAAAGACAATACATTCATATTGGTAAATTATATAGGATTATTAAAAATAATTCTTTAAAAATATATCTTATAGATATTCGAAATAAATATGAATACAATATATATCACATAAAAGGAGCTATTAATATTCCATTATATAAACTAACTCTTGATAAACAAATAAACACTCTAAAAATACGCTCTATTCATAAAAAAATTATTATCTACTGTAGTAACTATCAGAGAAGCATTATTGCTTCAAAAATTTTACATAATGCACAGATAGATAATTGGATTTTATATAAATATATCGATCCTGCAACATAATTTATTTTATAATAAAGTATCTTTACAAAAGGAAAGAAAGGGATTCGAACCCTTGTTAGAAATCTAAATAACATTTCCAATGTTACGCTTTCAACCACTCAGCCATCTTTCCGCATAAATTATATGATAATTATATTATCTTACATAAGACACATATGAAAAAAAAATCTATTGAAGTATTTATAAACAATAAATCTTCTAATCACAATAAGACAGGCATATTAAAATCCGTATCACGAGGTTACGCACTTAATTACTTAATTCCTTATAATTTAGGAGAAATACCTAGTAGAAAAAAAAAAATATACCTGCAAAAAATACAAACAAAAAACCTACATAAACAAACAGAAATTTTATTAAAGCAACAAGAACTTAAAAAAATTTTAGAAAGAATCAAAAAATTTTCTTTGAAAAAAAAATCCAGTGGTGCATACACATTTTTTGGTAGTGTAACAGAAAAAGATATTTTAGAGACAATATATAAAACTACTGGAATCAAATTATCAAAAAATACTATCTTAGAAAAGATAATCAAACACATTGGAATACACAATATCTCAATTGAATTAGGAAGTAATATTAGAGCTGATATTAAATTATACATTTTACCTGACCCCAGATAAAACAGTAAAATTTAGTAAACCTTACTAAAATATCTTAATCAACATGCCAGAAACTTTATATCATCAAAAACATTTTATACAAATCCCTCCACACAACAATTTAGCTGAAGAAATTTTACTTGGAGGGATTTTACTTAATATCTATATAATTCAAATAGTTAAAATTGAATTAGCAATTGAATCTTTTTCTATTGAAACACATCAAATAATTTATCGAGCTATTATTAGTGTATATTCAAAATACCAATATATTAATCCGATATTATTAATTAATATGTTATGGGAAATAAATTTATTACAAAAAATAGGTGGTGTAACTAAAATTCTATTTTTGCTAAAGCAAGGACAAATGTTTATTCCTCAAAAGTCTTCAGAGTTTACGATATTATACTACACTAATCTAATTAAAGAGCAGTATGCTCGTAGACTATTAATCCAATACGGACACTATGCCATTAAATTAGGATATTCTTGCATTACATATAAAAATATATTCACAAAAATTAATAAACAATTAACTGAAATTAATTATTTATTAAATAAAAATAAAACTACAAATACAAGTATTTTACTCACACATATATTACTTAAAATAAAATCAAATAATTTATTCTCATATGACAATAACTATTTATCTTCTGGTTTCCCTTCTTTAGATAACATTATATATGGTTTTACGAATGGAGACTTTATTGTAATTGCAGGACGTCCATCTATGGGAAAAACTTCTTTAAGTTTAAATATTATTTGTAATTCCATACAACAATACAATGTGCAAATTGCATTATTTAGTCTAGAAATGTCACAAGAACAACTTTTGTACCGTTTACTTTCAATATTATCTCAAATTTCTATAAATAAAATTCAACAAGGCAATATCAGCTTAAATGAATGGAATTCACTACAAACATACAGTAAAAAACTTTTAACATCTCAATTATATATTGATGATACAGCTAATTTATCTATTAGTAATTTAATAGCTAAAATAAAACATCTTCGACAACAGAAACAAATACATTTAGTAGTAATTGATTATTTACAACTTATTTATTTAGATAGTACTACTACAAATATCAATAATAGGACCGAAGAATTATCATTAATAACTAGGTCTTTAAAGATATTAGCAAAAGAATTAAATATACCAATCATTGCTTTATCCCAATTAAATCGAAATTTAGAAAAACGTATTAATAAAAAACCATTATTATCTGACTTAAGAGAAAGTGGGTGTGTGACATCATGGACAAAATTATTAATAGATGTAAAATCTAATTTAATATTATTTTTTTCTCCTGATTTATTAATTTCTTTCTATACTAAGAACAACAGTTATAATCTCTCATCTTATATTAAACAAATCAAAAACAATAAAGTTATACGCAAAGATATAAAATATACCTATATTATTTTATCTCAAAGAATTCTCATAATACAACTAACTCATAATCACCCTATACTAACTAAGATTGGATGGATAAAAAGTGATCAGTTAAAATATTATTATAACTTTTTAGATCATAATATTTCATATCAATATATAAGCAATATTCATCTTAGAAAGAAAAAATTTGTATACGATATTACGATGGATGAAAGTACAAGTTTTATCGCTAATCACACAATAATTTTACATAACTCTATTGAACAAGATGCTGATTTAATATTATTATTATATAGAGAAGCATACTATCATAAAGAGATAACAAATACTAGTATTACAGATATTATAATTGCAAAGCATAGAAATGGACCAATTGGTACAGTACAATTAAATTTTAATAATTTTTTGTCATCTTTTGAAAATTTATTTTTATAAAACAAAACTTGTGAAAAAAAATTATTTTTGTTATAGTTTACAAGCTTTGCTAAGATATAATTATTATTTTGCCGAGATAGCTCAGTTGGTAGAGCAGTGGACTGAAAATCCTCGTGTCACCAGTTCAAATCTGGTTCTTGGCATTCGAAAAAACGATAAAGCATTAAAACTAATCATTATGATTGTAATAATTCTAATTTTTGACCTAATAATACGATAACATCTCCCTTATCTGTAACATCTACAACAGCACTATCTCCATTTTTAATTTTACCTGATAATACTTCTTCAGCTAAGCTATCTTCAAGTAATCGCATAACTGCTCTACGTAAAGGCCGAGCACCATAATTAGGATTATAACCATCGTCAACAAGACGATCTTTAAATCTTTCAGTTACATCCAATTGAATTCCCTGTTGTTTAATTCTTTCAAATACTTCTTTTAACATTAGATCAGCAATTTGTCTAACTTCATCTTTAGTTAATTGACGAAATACAATAATTTCATCTAAACGATTTAAAAATTCAGGACGAAAATATTGCTTTAACTCTTCATTAACTAAAGTACGAATACGATTATATTGTGATTCAATTTGAGATTCTCCAAGTTCAAATCCTAGACTTCCACCTCCTTTTTCAATAACCTTAGAACCTATATTTGAAGTCATAATTAATAAAGTATTCTTAAAGTCAATTGTTCTACCCTTTGCATCAGTTAATCGACCATCTTCTAAAATCTGTAATAACAAATTAAAAATATCAGGATGTGCTTTTTCAATTTCATCAAATAATATTACAGTATAAGGACGCTTCCGCACTGCTTCTGTTAAATATCCTCCTTCACTATAGCCAACATAACCTGGAGGAGAACCAATTAACTTAGAGACCGTATGACGTTCCATATACTCAGACATATCCAAGCGAACCATTGCTTCTTCAGCTCCAAAAAAGTATGATGCCAATGCTTTAGTTAATTCTGTTTTACCTACCCCTGTAGGTCCAGAAAAAATAAAACTTGCAATCGGTCTACTAGGATTTTTCAGTCCAACTCTTGCTCTACGAATAGCACGAGATACTGCAATTACTGCTTCATCTTGTCCAACAATACGACCATGTAAGGTTTCTTCCATATGAAGTAATTTTTCTGATTCGCTTTTTGTTAATTTTGTTACAGGAATACCTGTCCAAAAAGCAACAATTTGTGCAATATCTTCTTCGGTTACAACAGGCTCAGCAATTTTATAATCGGATTTAGTGTCTTTTGTTTGTGCAATAGCAGAAATTTGGGCTTTAATCTCCATTTCTCTGGTCCTGTATTGCTCTGCTTTTTCATATCTTTGTGATCTAATAGCTTCATCTTTCGATTTTAAAACTGCTCTTAATTCTTTATCTAATTCTCGTGCGGCAGGAGGCAATTGAGAGTTTAGTAATCTAACTCTGGATCCAGCTTCATCAATTAAATCAATAGCTTTATCTGGTAAAAATCTATCCGAAATATATTGATTAGCATACTTAGCTGCTGCTGCTAAAGCACTATCAGACATTTTAAGTTGATGATGTTTTTCATAGCGATCTCTCAACCCGAATAAAATTTCTATTGTTTCTTCTACACTTGGTTCTCCAACCATCACAGGTTGAAAGCGTCTTTCTAATGCAGCATCTTTTTCTATATGTTTTCTATATTCTTCTAAAGTTGTTGCGCCTATACATTGTAAATCTCCGCGAGCTAGAGCAGGTTTTAAGAGATTTGCAGCATCTATAGCTCCTTCTGCTGCACCAGCACCAATTAAAGTATGAACTTCATCTATCACTAAAATAACATTATTTGCTGATTTAATCTCATCCATGATCCTCTTCAGTCTTTCTTCAAATTCTCCTCTGTACTTCGTACCTGCAACTAGTAATCCAACATCTAACGTAATTACTAATTTATCCTCTAGTATAGTAGGAACATCACGATTAGCTATTCTTTGGGCTAAACCCTCCGCAAGTGCAGTTTTTCCTACTCCTGGTTCACCTATTAATACTGGATTATTTTTTGTTCTACGTCCTAAAATCTGAATAACGCGTTCAATTTCTTTTTGTCTACCTACAACTGGATCTAATACACCTTCAACTGCTAATTCTGTTAAATTTGACCCAAACTCTTCAAGAGTTGGAATTTTACTACGAGTTTGAATATTATTTGTTGTATTAGGACCTACTTCTGTACTATCTCCTAACATTTGTATGACTTCTGTACGAATTGACGTTACATCAACAGCTAAATTCTCTAATACTCTTGCTGCTACTCCTTCACCTTCACGAACTAATCCCATTAAAAGGTGTTCTGTACCAATATAATTATGTCCTAATTGTCTCGCTTCTTCTAAAGATAATTCTAAAACACGTTTTGCTCTAGGCGTAAATGGAATTTCTACTGCAACAAAGCCAGATCCTCTTCCTATAATCTTTTCAACTTCAATTCTAGCATCTTTTAAGTTTACATTCATTGTTTTTAAAACTTGAGCTGCTATTCCAGTTCCTTCCCCAATTAAACCTAGTAATATTTGCTCAGTGCCTACAAAGTTATGTCCTAGACGTCTCGCTTCTTCTTGAGCGAGCATTATGACTTTAATAGCTTTCTCTGTAAAACGTTCAAACATATGAAAAAGTATAAATAATAAAATAAACTATTACCTTTGATACTAATTATAGTAACACATTTTAATAGTCAATTTAACAGTTGCTTAAAATAAAAATATTTTATATTTTAAGCAATATATTTAATTATTTCTATATTTTTTTTATAATCAGTTTACATATAATATAGAAACTATTATATTATTAATAAACATAAAAAGTTTGTTATAAATGTTATATCTTAGGCAATAAATAATAAATTTTTTAGAATACAATTCTATAAATAGTTAATCAGGAAAAAAAATGAATTTAATGAATAATAATTATGAAGAGTTAAAAAAATCTATTGAAGATATACATATAAAGTTAAGTATTCCCGAAATTAACATAGGAGACACTGTAAGAATAGGTTTATTAATTCAAGAAGGAAACAAAGAGAGAGTTCAATACGCAGAAGGAGTCATTATAGCAAAGCATAAAGCTGGAGTCAATACAACAGTAACTTTAAGAAAAATTATGCAAAATATAGGAGTAGAACGTATTTACTTAATTCATTCACCAAGAATACAATCAATAATTATAATAAGAAAATCAAAAGTACGTAGAGCTAAGTTATACTATTTACGGAATCGGAGTGGAAAAGCAACACGATTAATACAAAGAATCAGATAAATTGATTTACTGATCATGATATTACTATTTAACTATATAATTAGTACTATTAGCGTGAGCTGGGACATATAACTCAATTTGGTAGAGTATCATGTTGACATCATGAAAGTTATTGGTTCAAATCCGATTATGTCCAACAAATTTTCTATTTTATTATTATTATGTTATAATTATAAACGTATAAAATAAAGGGTCGGTGCCCGAGTGGTTAATGGGGACGGACTGTAAATCCGTTGGTTAAACCTACGTTGGTTCAAATCCAACCCGGCCCAGTTAATATTAAATATTATAATATAGAAGTTAGAAAGATTTTATAATAAAATAGATGACATGGATTTAATTCTTACTAAAAACTTTCTCTCTTTTTTGTCATTTTTATAAATAATTTATTTCAACTAATAGTTGTTACATGTTTTTGCTTTTACGTTGTTGAATACCTAACATTTGAGAGTTACTTTTACCTGGAGCAACCATAGGATAACAATTTTCATCTTCTATAACATGACAATCTAATAATACTGGTCCCTTATAAGAGATAAATTTTCGCAATATATCTGTTATATTATTACCTTTTTTTAATTTCATAGCTTGAATCTTATATGATTTAGCAAGAGTTTCTAAGTTTGGTGAGCCAGTTGCCATACTTGAGTGAGAATATCGTTCACCATAAAATGCTTGTTGCCATTGTCTCACCATTCCTTGCCATTTATTATTGATTATTAATATTTTAATTGGTAATTTATATTGAGCAATAGTCCCTAACTCTTGCAGATTCATTTGAAAACTTGCATCACCACTTATACAAATTACTAACTCAGAAGGAAAAGCAATTTGAACTCCTATTGCAGAAGGCAAACCATATCCCATTGTTCCTAAGCCGGAACTAGACATCCAATGTCTTGGTAAAACGTTAATAAACTGAGCTGCCCACATTTGATGTTGGCCTACATCTGTAGTAAAATATGCTGTAGAAGCTAGTTCATTTAATTGAAACAAAATTTCTTGAGGCGATAATTGATTTTGTTTAATTGGTATTAATAATGGATATTGTTTTTTCCATTTATTAATTCTTGTACTCCAAGATTCTGTTTGTTGATGTATAATTGTTTGATTGCTTCTAACTTCATTAATAATTTGTTTAATTATGTTATCAATATCTCCAATTATAGCAAGTTGTGGTATTCTATTTTTTCCAATTTCTGCTGCATCGATATCAATATGAATAACTTGTGCATTACAAGCAAATTCATCTAACTTACCTGTTACACGATCATCAAATCTTGCTCCTAATGCTATTAATAGATCACATTCACTAACAGCAAAATTGGCATATGCTGTTCCATGCATTCCTAACATTCCTAATGCTAGCTCGTGTTTCTCATTAATAATACCTTTCCCCATTAGAGTTGTTGTAATAGGTATCCTACATATACTTGCCAATTCTTGTACTCTCTGATATGCATTAGAATTTATTGCACCTCCGCCTACATATAAGAGAGGTTGATGTGATTCTAGTAATAGTTCTATAGCTTTATTAATTTGATATTTATTACCATTATGAATTGGTCTACATCCAGGCAAATTAATTTTGCCTGGACTAACAGGATCATATATAAATTTTTCTAAACCAATATCTTTAGGTACATCTATTAAAACTGGACCTGGTCTTCCATGATTAGCAATATAAAAAGCTTCAGCAATAATTTTAGAAATATCTTTTGGATTTCTAATAATATAGGAGTGTTTAACAATAGGTAAAGTTATACCAAAAATATCAATTTCTTGAAAAGCATCTGTACCTATGAAGGGACGTGAAACTTGTCCTGTAATTATTACTAAAGGAATAGAATCCATTTGTGCTGTTGCTATACCGGAAACTAGATTAGTTGCTCCAGGACCAGATGTAGCAAAACATACTCCAATTCTACCCGTACTCCTAGCATATCCATCTGCGGCATGAACACAACCTTGTTCATGCCGCCCTAAAATATGCTTAATTAATTTATTTTTTTCCCAAATATATAATTCATCATAAACTGGTAAAATTGCACCACCAGGATATCCAAAAATATGAAATACTTTATGCCTTACAAGACTATCAATTAAAGCGAAAGCTCCTGTCCGTAGTAGAAAATCCATAAAATTATAAAAAGTTAAATTATTATTATATTATATATGTTCGATTTTTTTTATTATCTGATCTTTTTATATATATTATTTAGTTAAAGCTTTGTATTACTCAATATTTATTTTACTATAAAGTATAAAAGTTTTAAATAATCATAGATAAACACAAAAATACAATACTATGGTTTTTCTTGATAACTTGAATATGTCGCTTAAGAGTTATCAAGAAAAACCATAGTATTGTATTTTTGTGTTTCTTTAAAGCCAATTAGATTATTAATATCAATTATTTTATGGTATCATGTTTATTATTTTATAGATATCATATAAATATTTAAATATTTATATGATATAAATAATATTTTTTATACTATGATCAATCTTCTAGAGAAAATAAAGTTTCTGTGCGAAGCTAAATCTTCCCTTCAATATTTGGCTAAACAAATAATTGTAATTAAATATGGTGGAGCTTTGATGAAAGATAAGTTCCTTACTGAGCAAATAATTGAAGATATAGTATTTTTACATACTATAGGAATAAAAGTTATTTTAGTACATGGTGGTGGTCCAGAAATTAATAGCTGGTTAAGTAAAATGAATATTCCAACCAAATTTTGTGATGGAATTCGTCTTACTGATTATAATACAATGGAAATTGTTGAAATGGTTTTAGCAGGAAAAATAAATAAAACTTTAGTAAAATTAATAAATCAAAAAAATATCAATGCAATAGGGATTTCTGGACATGATGCACAAACAATAAAAGTTGAACCAATAGATAAAACCTATAATAATTTTGTTGCTAATGTTAAAAAGGTTAATCCTTTACTAATATCGACATTATTAGATCAAAATTATATTCTTGTTGTTTCTCCGGTGGCTTCTGATGATAAGGGGCAATCATATAATATTAATGCAGATAATGTTGCTGGAGCATTAGCTTCTGCTCTAAATGCTTATCTTATGATAATTTTGACAGATACCCCAGGTATTTTATCCCAACCAGATAATTTTAAAAGTAGATTCAATTCTATCTGTTTTAATGAAATTGAAAAGTTAATAAAATGTAAGACTATTACCGGTGGTATGATTCCTAAAGTACATACTTGTATGAATGCTCTATTGAATGGAGTACAAACAACTAGCATTATTGATGGTCGTGTACCACATAGTTTATTGTTATATTTGTTAACTAATGAACCAATTGGTTCTACTATTACTAAGTAATATAGAAATCTATTAAGATTTCATTACTTTGATTGTATTATTGAAATTACAAATATATAATCAATCGTGTACCTATATTTTAGGCTTAGTAGCTCAGTTGGTTAGAGCGGGGGATTCATAAGCCCAAGGTCGCAGGTTCAAATCCTGCTTAAGCCAAACATAAACTTTATTAATAGAATTATATGTTATTATGATTTAAATTATACCAAGGAGAGATGGCTGAGCGGTCGAAAGCGGTAGATTGCTAATTTATTATACAATTATATATTGTATCAAGGGTTCGAATCCCTTTCTCTCCTAAGTATTAAATCTTATTTTTGTATTTTTAAGTTATATTAATATTTAGGGACTGTAGTTCAATTGGTTAGAGCACCGCCCTGTCACGGCGGAAGTTGCGGGTTCAAATCCCGTCAGTCTCGTGTATAAATATAGTTATAATTTCAGATCCTCTATTTTATTTTATTAATAGATGATTTTGAAAGGTATTTTTGTGTATTCTGTTATTATTTCTTCTAGTTTATAGCCTTCTATCGTTTCTTGTTCTATTAGAATATCCACTAACTTATCAATGACCACCCTATTTTGTTCTATTAATTTTAAGACTTTCTGATAACATTCACTAACTATCTTTTCTATTTGTTTATCTATTTTTATTACAATAGTATCAGAATATTCATTATTGTTACTAATATTTCGTCCCAAGAAAGGATTCGAATTTTCATTTTCTAATGATAATGGACCTATTAATGACATCCCAAAGCGGGTAACCATTTGCCTAGCCATTACAGTGACTTGTTGTAAGTCGTTACTTGCACCAGTAGTTACCTCTGTATTTCCAAAAACAATTTCTTCAGTAGCTCTTCCTCCGAGTGCTCCCATGATTTTAGATAAAATTTGTGTTTTTGAGATTAAGTTTTGATCGTTTGTAGGGGTAAACCATGTTAAACCTTTGGCTTGTCCTCTAGGTATTAATGTTACTTTCTGAACAGGATCATGATTTGGTAGTAATGTACCGATAATAGCATGACCTATTTCATGATAAGCTATTAATCGTTTACTTTTATTATTTATTAGAGGTGTTCCTTCCATTCCTGCTATTACTCTATCTATAGATGTATCTAATTCGGCAATCGTAATTGCCTTTTTGTATCTTCTTGCTGTTAAAATGGCGGCTTCATTTAGTAAATTTGCTAAATCAGCTCCTGAAAATCCAGGTGTTCTTTTGGCAATTGTTTTAATAGAAATATTAGAGCTTAGTTTTTTATTTTTTGCATGTACTTTTAGTATGGCACACCTCCCATTTATATCTGGAATATTAACAGTTACTTGTCTATCAAATCTACCAGGTCTCAATAATGCTGCATCTAGAATATCTGCGCGGTTTGTAGCAGCAATAATAATAATTCCGGTATTCCCTTCAAAGCCATCCATTTCTGTAAGCAATTGATTTAATGTTTGCTCTCTTTCATCATTGCCTCCACCTATGCCTGTTCCTCTTTGTCTACCTACAGCATCTATTTCATCGATAAAAATTATACAGGGAGCACTTTCTTTAGCTTTTTTAAATAAATCTCTAACTCTTGATGCTCCTACTCCTACAAACATTTCTACAAATTCTGAGCCAGAAATACTAAAAAAGGGTACATTTGCTTCCCCTGCAATAGCTTTTGCAAGTAAAGTTTTACCCGTTCCAGGAGGACCTATAAGTAAAATCCCTTTAGGGATTTTAGCTCCAACTGCTGTAAATGAATCAGGCTGTTTTAAGAATGTAACAATTTCTTGAAATTCTTCTTTAGCTTCATCTACTCCTGCTACATCATTAAATATAATACCTGTTTGTGCTTCAACCTGAAATAGTGCTTTTGTCTTACCAAATGATAAAGCTTGTCCTGGTCCTGATGCTGATGAGTTAGATCTTTTGAATAATACTGCTATCCCTCCAATTATTAATACAGGAAAGAATAAATTACTAATTAAATTCCAAATTGTATTTGTGTTTTTATTAGGATTTGCGTTAATGTCTACTTGTGCTTTTTTGAGTTTATTAATAAGCCCAGGTGCATTTGTTGGTAATTCTACGCGAATCTTTTGTACTTGATTACCTAGTTCTGGACCAATTGCTTCTACAAGAGCTGTATGGTTTTTATCGTATAAATCAATTTTTTTTATCCATCCCATGTCTAAATATTCTAAAAATCGACCATACGTCATTCTTGAATTGGTGGTATTGCTTATGAAGTTTGTATTATTTGGTAATAAAAAACCTTGCCATACAAAGAAGCTGATTATAAATATAGGTAAAGACCATAATAAAATTGTTTTCCATGATGATTTCATTGTCTGCTGAGCCTTTTAAGTATATCGTTCATAAATAATTATCTATATTTAGTGTAACAGTTTTTATTTGCACTGTGCAAATAAAAGTTCAACAAGCCTAAATCTTTTAAAAGTTACAAAAGTTATGATTTAATTCAGCATGAAATATTTTTAATATATACTAACTAGATATAGCTATGATAGTAGTTTTTATTTATTCTATATATAAAATTAAATTATAAAATGATTAAGAAAGGTGATAGTGTTAAGGTTATGCGCAAAGAGTCTTACTGGTATCAAGAATTAGGTACAGTTGTAAAAGTGGATAGCGGAGTTAAATATTCTATCTTGGTACGATTTGATAAAGAGACTTATAGTGGTATTAACACTAATAATTTTGCTGAAGATGAATTAAGTATAGCTTCATAAAAAAAAATAGTTCTAATTAAAAGTTATTAGAAGCATTTAAATTTAAAATGCTTCTAATACTGTTAATATTGTTACTTAGTTGCCTAGTATTGCCCAATCAACGTCAACATTTTCTAAAATTAAGGATGAATTATATATCTGTAAAATAATTAAAAGAAATAAGAAAAATAGTAACATAAATACAGCCATAATAGGTGTCGTTCCCCATCCGGGTGCTACTTTTCCATATTCTGAATTTAAAGGTCTTAAAATTTCACCTAGTCTAGTTCTTAGTGCCATTTTGTTTTATTATTATTTTTTAAAGTTAAATGATTTATAGTATGTATATAGTTATATTTTAATATTATTGTGTTATGGACATAGCGATAGTTTTAAGTGTATTCATTTCTAGTTTACTTTTAGGTATTACATGTTATTCGATTTATACGGCATTTGGACCATTATCAAAAGAACTTAGAGATCCTTTTGAAGAACATGAAGAATAACTTTGATATTCATATTCAATTTATATAGTATCTGAAAGTTTTATCTGAAAAATATATCTGTTTATTTTATTTAGTAATTCTAGGTGGATCTCTAAAAAATATGGCAAAGAATATTACCATTAGAGTTCCTGTTAGTAAAAATACATATACTAATGCTTCCATTTTCTTTTTCCTCCTAATAATACCTTGGATAAAAATTGCTTATATATAATTTATACAGCTCCTTGTTTTTTACTTGTTTTATCCCCGAGTTTTTGAAAAGCACCAAATTCTACTTGATCTGTAACTTCTGCTCCTATTCCAGCAAATACATCTCTGAAAATTGTTCTGGAACCATGCCATAAGTGACCAAAAAAGAAAATTAATGCGAAGTTAGCATGTCCAAATGTAAACCAACCTCTTGGACTACTTCTAAATACTCCATCTGATTCTAGCGTTGTACGATCAAATTCAAATACTTCTCCGAGCTGAGCTTTTCTTGCATATTTTTTGACGCTGGGAGCATCGCTGAAAGTTTTGCCGTTTAGTTTACCACCATAAAAACTAGCTGTTACACCAACTTGTTCAATGCTATATTTCGATTCCGCTCTTCTAAAAGGTATATCTGCCCTAATAATACCATCTTTATCGATTAGTATTACTGGAAAAGTTTCAAAGAAAGCTGGCATTCTTCTTACATTTAACTCTCTACCTTCTTTATCTTGAAAAATGGGATGTCCCAGCCATGTTTCTGCAATACCATCTCCTTTATTCATTGGACCAGATCGAAAAAGTCCTCCTTTTGCTGGATTGTTACCGATATAATCATAAAACGCTAATTTATCGGGAATCCGAGACCATGCTTCAAATTGATTAGATCCTTCTCCTAGAGAGCTCTCTACACGTTTTTCTATTTCTTGTTGAAAATAGCCACTATCCCATTGATATCGTGTTGGTCCAAATAATTCTAATGGCGTTGTAGCTGATCCATACCACATTGTACCACATGTTATAAATGCACTAAAAAATACAGCTGAAATACTGCTTGATAATACTGTCTCAATATTGCCCATTCTTAATGCTCTATATAAGCGTTGAGGTGGTCTAACAGTTAAGTGAAAAATTCCAGCTAAAATACCTACTGTTCCTGCTGCTATATGATGTGATGCTATTCCACCAGGATTAAATGGATTAAATCCATCTGGTCCCCATTCAGGCGCTACAGCTTGCACTTTCCCTGTTATACCATATGCATCTGATATCCATATACCTGGCCCAAATAAACCAGTTATGTGGAATGCTCCAAAGCTAAAGCACAATAAACTAGCTAGTAGTAAATGTATACCGAAAATTTTTGGTAGATCTAGGGCTGGTTCTCCTGTTCGTGGATCTCGGAATAACTCTAAATCCCAATAAACCCAATGCCATATTGAAGCTAGAAATAATAAACCAGAAAGTACAATATGAGTAATAGCTACACCTTCAAAACTCCAAAGACCTGGATTAGATATACTTTCTCCGGTTATACTCCATCCTCCCCAAGAATCCGTTACGCCTAGTCGTGCCATAAATGGCATAACAAACATACCTTGTCTCCACATGGGATTTAACACTGGATCAGACGGATCAAATACAGCGAGTTCGTATAGGGCCATAGATCCAGCCCACCCTGAAACAAGTGCTGTATGCATTAGATGAACAGATATTAATCTGCCAGGATCATTTAATACAACTGTATGTACGCGGTACCATGGTAATCCCATAAAACTAATTTGCCTCCTAATCAAAGTTGATTTTATTTATACCTTTCTGACTTTCGTATTATTATTTTATTGTTATATATTATAGCATTCTTATCTATCCTAAATTTAAATTTTTTATTATTCATCAAATTTTTTAGATATTAGGTTTTGTGCTATTGTAAAACATATACTGTTTAGTATGCAGAAAATTATAAGGACTTGCTGTAAACTAATTGTTCCCCATACAGTATTCATAATAATAGACTGTGTATTAAAAATTTTAAGTGTATTATTATATCTAATAATTTCTATTACATAGCTTAAAGGATTAATACTTGCGACTACTTGTAACCATGCGGGCATAAATACAAGAGGTGCTAAGGCCGTACTCGAAAATAATAAAGGTAAATTAATAATAATTATAAATGCTAATAATTCTATATGCCCTGGTAAAATAATTGCAAAAATCAAACTAGTACTTGTAACGCAGTTGCTAAATAAAAACAGTATTATTGTTATGACTAATAAGTTATTTATATTAATTATAAAAGTTCCCATCAACTGACATACAATCATTATGATACTTACTTGAGACATACTTAATATTATAATATTTAAGCATGATGCTATAATTATAGAGTATCTAGTTGTAATAGGAGAACACAGAAAACGATTTAAAAAACCAAATTCTCTATCAAATATTATAGGTAGTCCTGCGTTTAAAGAGGCAGTAAAAATCGTAAATACAATAATTCCTGCAGATATAAAGTTCTTATACTTATATGTAGAAGTATAAAATGTAATAGGAGCATTTTGAAATAGAGCACTAAATAATAATAGCCACAGTAATGGTTGTACTGTACTTATTATTAAGATGAAAGGTCTTCTAAATATTTGAATAAAAAGTCTCTTAGTTAAGCCTTTTATTTCTTGATAATATAAATCGTGAGTTTTTAGTTTTACTTTATGAGATAAAGTAAATTTAATATCTTTATTCTTTTTATAAAGAAAGTTCATAGCAAAGTCGAAAATGTAAATATTATATATTTTATTTATATTTATATTATGAACTTATGAAAATAATCTATGACATTATTTCCATTATCCTTGTTATATCTTTTTAATTGTTATATTTTTTATGCATATTTTTTCTATTTATATAGTAGAGTATTATCTATGCAAAAGGACTAAATATACACTATTTAAAACTTTGTATTTTGTATATAGATCGTTTGTTTTTAATAAGTATGGAGGAATTAATGGCTAGTTATAAGGTGACTCTTATTATGGAAAATAATTCAGAAGTTACTATTGATTGTGATGAATCAGTTTATATTTTAGATGCTGCAGAAGAAGAAGGTCTTGAATTGCCATATTCTTGTCGTGCAGGTGCATGTTCAACTTGTGCTGGAAAAATTCAATCAGGTAGTGTTGATCAACAAGATCAATCATTTTTAGATGATGATCAAATATCAAATAATTTTGTATTAACATGTATTGCTTATCCAAAAAGTGATTGTATTATTTTAACTCATCAAGAAGAAGGATTATATTAATTCTTTTAAATATATAAAGCGAGTATATAAATAATATAATTTTTTGTATACTCGCTTTATATATTTTATAGTTTAATTTCTACATCAATACCTGCTGGTAGATTTAGTTTCATTAATGCATCAATTGTTTGAGAAGATGGTTTATGTATTTCTAGTAATCTTTTGTGTATTCTTACTTCAAAATGTTCTCTTGAATTTTTGTTTACATGTGGTGATCTTAATACACAATAAATACGTCTATCAGTAGGTAATACAATGGGACCGGTTATTGTAGTATTAGTTTGGCTAATATTATCTAATATATTACTGCATGATTGATTTAACAGTTTATAACTATATGCTTTTAATTTAATTTTTATTTTCTTTTCTTGTGTGATGACCATAGAATTTTTGAAAAAATGAGGATAAAATATAATTACTATGATTATAGTGTAGATATTTGTTGAGGTTTATTCAAGGATTTTTGATACAACTCCTGCTCCTACTGTTCTTCCACCTTCTCTTATTGCAAATCTCATGCCTTGCTCAATTGCAATAGGATTAATTAATTCTGCACTCATTTTAATTCTATCACCCGGCATAACCATTTCTGCTGCTGATCCATCATCTGCAGTAAATTGAGTGATAGTTCCTGTTACATCTGTAGTTCGAACATAAAATTGCGGTCTATATCCTGAAAAAAAAGGTGTATGCCTTCCTCCTTCGTCTTGAGTTAAAATATACACTTCAGCTTCAAATTGTGTGTGAGGAGTAATAGTTCCTGGTTTTGCTAATACCATTCCTCTTTCTATATCTTTTTTCTGTATGCCTCGCAATAATATTCCTATATTATCACCTGCTAGTCCTTCATCTAATGTTTTTTGAAACATTTCTAAGCCAGTAATAGTAGTTGTGCGAGTTTCTCTCAATCCTACTATTTCTATAGTATCTCCTACTTTTATAATACCTCTTTCTATCCTACCTGTTGCTACAGTCCCTCTTCCTGTAATAGAGAATACATCTTCTACTGCCATTAAAAATGTTTTGTCTATATCCCTTTCAGGCGTTGGGATATAATTGTCAATAGCTTTCATTAAATCATGAATTTTATCTACCCATTTGTTTTCTCCCTTTATTGTATCAGGATATTCTGTTACATAATTTAGTGCTAATAATGCAGAGCCTGCAACAAAAGGAAGATCATCTCCAGGAAATTCATATTGGCTTAATAGTTCTCGAACTTCTAATTCAACTAGCTCTAACAATTCAGTATCATCTACTTGATCTTCTTTATTTAAAAATACAACTAAGTTAGGTACACCCACTTGTCTCGCAAGTAGTATATGTTCTCTTGTTTGTGGCATAGGTCCATCAGCAGCAGATACTACTAGTATTGCACCATCCATTTGGGCAGCTCCAGTAATCATGTTTTTAACATAATCTGCATGTCCTGGACAGTCTACATGTGCATAATGCCGAAATTCTGTTTCATATTCTACATGCGCAGTATTAATTGTGATACCTCGTGCTTTCTCTTCAGGTGCGGCATCAATTTCATCAAATTTTTTTAGTTGTGTATTTCCAGATAATGCTAAAGTAGCTGAAATAGCAGCTGTTAATGTAGTTTTTCCATGATCTACATGTCCTATTGTTCCAATGTTAACATGAGGTTTTTTGCGTTCAAATTTTGTTCGTGCCATAATATATTTGTTGATTGCTTCGATAATAAATAAATAACTTACTTTTAACGTTTTATGGTTATCTTTTTGTTTTTAACTATTTTTATTATTATGTTATATTTTCTTTAATATCTAAAATGAGCAAATGCTTTATTTGCTTCAGCAATTTTATGAGTTTCTTCTTTTTTTCTTATTGCATGTCCATTTTCATTTGCAGCATCAAGTATTTCATGAGCTAATTTTAAGACCATGCTTTTTCCAGATTTTTCTTTTGCAAATTGTGTAATCCATCTTAAGGCGAGACTAGTACCTCTATATGCTCGTACTTCTATTGGCACTTGATAAGTTGATCCTCCTACCCTACGTGCTCTTACCTCTACTAGAGGAGTTGCATTTCGAATGGCTTTTTCTAGTACTTGAATAGGATTAGATGCAGATTTTTCTTTAATTAATTCTAGTGCATTATATACTATTGCATTTGCAATGTTTTTTTTCCCATTTTTTAGTATTTTTGTAACTAGCATACTTACTAGTCTACTATCATAAACTGGATCTGGTTTTATGACTCTTTTAGTTATAGTGTTTCGACGTGACATTCTTAATATTTAAGTAAGTAATTATTTATATTTATTTTGGTTTTTTTGTGCCATATTTTGATCTACTTTGTTTTCTATCTTTAACTCCTGTAGAGTCTAATGTACCTCTTATAATGTGGTATCGAACACCTGGTAAATCTTTTACTCTTCCGCCACGAATCAGCACTACGGAATGTTCTTGAATATTATGCCCTATGCCAGGTATATAAGCTGTAACTTCAAAGCCAGATGTTAATTTAACTCTGGCTACTTTACGTAGAGCAGAATTAGGTTTTTTAGGTGTAGTTGTATATACGCGAGTGCATACTCCTCTTTTTTGAGGACAGTTTTTTAAAGCAGGTGATTTGTTTTTTTTATCTATTTTTTTTCTGGGTGATTTTATTAGTTGTTGAATTGTTGGCATTAATTATTTAATTAGAATAGTTTGTTAAATAAATATATAGAATATATTTTATATATAGATTGGTACAGCTGTCAAATTATATATTTTAATTTGTATAATCTGTACTTAATTTATATTTTCGTATAAATTTTTCTACTCTTCCTTCAGTATCTATAATTCTTTGTGAGCCTGTGAAAAAAGGATGATTACCTGCCCAAATATCAACATGTAGTTCAGGTTTTGTTGAACCGACTGTCATAATATATTTACCATCACAGTATACTTTAGATTCAGGATACCATTTAGGGTGCATATTCTTTTTTATCATAGTTTTGTATTATCGTTTAGAAAATTGTGGAGCTTTTCTTGCCTTTCTAAGGCCATATTTGCGTCTTTCTTTGATTCTAGAGTCACGTGTTAAATGACCTTCTAACTTTAGTCCTGTTCTATTTGTGGGATTGATACAGCATAGTGCTCTAGCAATTCCGAGTCTAATTGCATCTGCTTGTCCTGTTAAGCCTCCGCCTTGCGTTTGAACAAATATATCATATTCCTGACTTAATCCCAATGTTTTTAAGGGTCCATAAGTAATTCTTATATAGTTTGGACTGAATTGTAAATAAGATTCTCCTGGCAAACCATTTATTACCATCTTACCTGATCCAGGAATTAATTTAACTCTGGCTACTGATGATTTACGTCTACCAGTACCTCTATACACAGTTTTTATATTATTATTTATCATCTTTTAATATGTTAATTTTATAGATTTAGAGAAGTCGGTTTTTGTGCTATATGAGGATGAGTGTTACTTGAATAAATTTTTAGATTTTTAAACAATTGTTTTCCTAGTCTATTTTTAGGTAGCATATTATGAATAGCTATTTTAAGAATTTTGTTTGGTGATTTATTTTTTAATTCTTCAAATGTTTGTACTCTAAGACCACCGGGTTTTCCAGAATGTCTTAAATAGATTTTTTGTTGATGTTTATTTCCTGTAACATGAATTTCTTTTGAATTTATAATTATAATATGGTTTTGATGATTTAATTGTGGAGCATATGTTACTGCATTTTTTCCAATTAGCATTGATGCTACTTGTGTTGCTAAACGCCCTAATGTTTTTCCTTGAGCATTTATTAAATACCATTTAGATTTATAATGAAGTTTTTTATTAAATGTTCTATTCATAGATTTGTGAAATAATATATTATAAGTATAAATAATCCTAAAAAAATTTTTTAAAATATATTGTATCGTATTGTATATTGATTAAGTGTGTCATAATTAAATATAATTTTTATTGATTTGAAATCAATAATGTATATAGTATAAGATATTAATGATTAATTTTTTGTTTTGGTAAATGTATACCTAACCTCTGTTGCAGTGCTTCAATGACTTCATTAGCAGATTTTTGTCCAAAATTTTTAATTTCTAAAAGTTCTTCTTGGGAATAATTAAGCAAGTCAGAAACAGAATGTATATGAGCTCTTTTAAGACAATTGTATGCTCGTACAGACAGTTGTAGTTCCTCAATAGATACTTCATAAATTTGTTGTTGCTCTTTTGGAGCAGAATTTTCAATAAATTTATAATTTATTTGGCATAAAGAATAAAAAAGATTAGTTAGTATTGTTGCACCTTGGCTTATAGCTTCTTGAGGACATAAACTACCATTAGTCCAAAGTTCTATTAAAAGCTTTTCTTGAGTAATTTGAGAATTTAATTTGATTTCTTCAACAATATAATTAAATTTTTTTACTGGCATAAAGATAGCATCTATTTGCAAAAAATCTGTTTTTTTATTAATTGTTTCTTTGTCTACTAAACGATATCCTTGTCCTTTTTCAATACAAAATTCCATTTCTAAAATTGTATTATTACAAATTGTTGCAACATACTGTCTAGGATCAATAATTTCTATTTCGTTAGGTATATTAAATAAACCTGCTGTAACAATTGCTGGCCCTTGAATACGTACTCGGCCAATTTGTGGTTTATCACTATGATTTTTTAGAACAATTTCTTTAAGGTTTAATAGTATTTCTAATACGTCTTCTCTTACTCCAGCAATCGTAGAAAACTCGTGATTAACACCAGATATTCTCACAGCAACTATGGCTGTTCCTGATAAATCAGATAATATTGTTCTTCGTAAAGCGTTACCTATAGTAATACCTTGACCTCGTGTTAAAGGTTCTATTATAAAACGACCGTAGTGCTGACGCGTATTCTCTACTTTTGACTCTATACATTCAATTTGAAAAGGACTCATTGAAAAAAATTGTTGATTCATGTGCTATGACATAAACATTATACTTATTATTATGTATTATAATTATATTCTACGTTTTTTTGGTGGACGGCATCCGTTGTGAGGAATTGGCGTAATATCTTTGATTATGGTTATTTTTATACCACATGCTTGTAAAGATCTAATAGCAGTTTCTCTTCCTGCTCCAGGACCATTAATCATAATTTCTGTTTGTTTCATTCCTTGATCTATAGCCTGTTTAGCAGCTTTTTCTGCAGCAATCTGTGCTGCAAAAGGTGTACCTTTTTTAGCTCCTTTAAATCCACTACTACCCGATGAAGACCATGATATTGTATTACCTTTAAGATCGGTAATTGTTATTATTGTATTATTAAAAGTTGATCTAATATGCGTGATACCATTAACAAGGTAGCGTTTATTTTTAATGTTATTACTTTTTTTGATTTGTCTAGCCATAGGTATTATTAATTGAATGAAATATGGAATGTTATTTTTTTGGTGCTTTTTTCTTATTTGCCATTGTTTTTTTTGCTCCTCTTCGGGTTCTTGCATTTGTTCTAGTTCTTTGACCTCTTAAAGGTAGCCCTATTCTATGTCTTTTTCCTCTATAACAGTTAATTTCCATTAATCTTTTAATGTTCATAGATTGTAACCGTCTTAACTCACCTTCAACTTGATACTGACTATCTAATATTGATCTAATATTTACAATATCGTCATCACTTAGTTGAAAAACTTTTGTGTTTGGATTAACATTAATTTTTTGTAGTATATCTTGTGCACAAGCCAAACCTATTCCGTATATGTATGTTAATGCTATTTCGATTCTTTTATTATTTGGCAGATCAATACCTGCAATTCTTGTCATAGAAGTATCCTAGTGGTTATTGTATATAAAATTATATAGTATTAATATTTTATAATTGATTTATAATATTTTACCCTTGTCTTTGTTTATGCTTTGGATTTATGCAAATAACCATAATACGACGATATCTACGAACAATTTTACACTTATCACACATTTTTTTTACAGAAGGACGAACTTTCATAAAAGTATTTATTATTTTATTTATATTAGTATAAGATTAATAATCATAATAGATTTTAACTTCAAGTATTTATTGAATTATATTTTCATATTCTTCGGATATGATATATGTTTGAATTTGTTTCGCTGTATCGATAGCTACACCTACTAATATAATAAGAGATGTTGCCCCTAAACCTTTAAAAGCGTTATTATCTGTGATATTAGTTATTACTACAGGAACTAAAGCAATTAAAAAAAGGAAAATAGAGCCTAATAGTGTTAAACGCTTTATAATGATATTTAAATATATCTTGGTATTTTCTCCGGGTCTTATATTTGGAATAGATGCTCCCATTTTTTTTAAGTTATTACAAAGATCATCGGTATTTAAAATTAAAGATGTATATAAATAACTAAAAATAATAATCAAAACACCATAAAGAGTATTATGTACAATTCCTGCTTGTGTGAATAAATAGAGAAAATTTTTTATATATAGATGATTGGATATAGATTGTAAATATTCTGGTAGTACCATAGAAGCTGATGCAAATACAATAGGCATTACTCCCCCTTGATTTAACTTAAGAGGTAAATAACTTTGTGGATTTAAGTCTTGTCCTTTAGTTAGTTGTCTTGCAGATACAATTATTATTTTTCTAATACCTTCTTGTATTAGTATTGTAATACTAAGCATTATAGTAATCAGGAAAAATATAAGAGGAAGTTTATCTAAAGTGCTTTCTGAATGTTTTGTTATTGATTCTTTTATGTTATTAGGTATTCCAGATACAATATTTTGAAATATTAATAATGAAGCTCCGTTGCCTATACCTCTATCTGTAATTAGCTCAGAAAACCACATTATGACTAATGAACCCGTAGTTAAACTCAATATAGTATCTATAATGAAGGTTGTATTCCAATAAAAAACGTATGGTTTAATCCATAATGCTATAATTGCACTTTGAATAATTGCCCATAATAATGTTAAATATTTTGTAAATTGCTTGATTTTTTGTTTACCAATTTCGCCATCTTCTTTTTGTATTTTTTCTAAATATGGTATTACTTTAGTTAATAATTGAATTACGAGTGATGCATTGATATAAGGTACAATTCCTAATGCAAACACGCAAATTGTTGAAAAGCCACCCCCAGAAAAAATATTTAAAAAATTAATAAATGTGTTTGTACTTACACTACTATAAAAAGCATCATGATCAATACCAGGAATAGGTATAAAAATTCCTAGTCTTGCTAATATAAGTATTAGTAGAGTTAAACTAGCCTTTTTAAATAATATTAGATTATTAGGCATTTGAATAATATATTTAACTGATATAGATTATTTTAGTATATTAAGATATTTCGGTCTTGTGCTATATTTTTAAATGTTTTAAGTTTAGATAAAGCGTTTATAGTAGCACGAGCATTATTTAAAGTATTAGAAGATCCTAATTGTTTAGCAAGTATATTTTTGATGCCAGCCAGCTCAATAACAGTCCTGACAGATCCACCAGCTATTACTCCAGATCCTTGTGCAGATGGTTTTATTATTACTGTTGCAGCTCCAAATATTCCATTAATTATATGAGGTATAGAACTATTTCTTGTTAAAGGAATCGTAATAATATTTTTTTTAGCATCTGTTACTGCCTTTTTAACTGCTCCAATTACATCACTTGCTTTTCCAATTCCCACACCAACTTGTCCATTTTCATTACCTATGACTAAAATTGCTCGGAAACTTAATTTTTTTCCACCTTTTACTACTTTTGTAACGCGTTTAACCTGTATTACCCTCTCTTCCCATGGAGTTTCTTGATTTTTAGTTTTAGTATATTTTTTTTTATTCATCTTATATTTTATTTATTTTTTTTAAAAATCTAAGCCATTTTCTCTTGCAGAGTCAGCTAAAGCTTTAATTCTCCCATGATATTTCCTCGATCCTCTATCGAGTAATACTTTTAATATTCCTTTCTTTATGCATTTATTTGCTATCGATTTACCAATTAGTTTAGCTGTTTCGCAATTTTTAGTTTGTTTAATATGATTTTTTAAGTCAATTGCTATGCTTGAGCTAGTGGCTATTATATGAGATGTAAGATCATCTATTATTTGTGCATATATATGTTTATTAGAACGATAAATATATAATCGTGGTCTTTTGGGGGTTCCTTTAATCTTTTTTATCATATTTATTTTCCTGCTTTCCCAACTTTTCTTTTAACTACTTCATTTTTATATTTTATCCCTTTACCTTTATATGGTTCTGGTTGACGAGTAGAACGAATTGTTGCTGCAACTTGTCCTACAAGTTCTTTATCAATTCCTGAAACATTAATAAAATTGTTGTTAACTATAATGGAAATATTTTTTGGTGGATTTATTAATACGCTATGACTATAACCAACGTTCAAAATGAGTTTTCGTTGGTCTAAATTACATCTATAACCTACTCCTTGAATTTCTAAGGTTTTATTAAATCCTTGAGTTACCCCAATAACCATATTATAAATTAGAGTTCGGGATAAACCATGTAGTTCTTTTGATTTTTTTGTTGAATTAATAGCATATATATTTATGCTTCTGTTATCATTATTTAAGTCAACTCTAATTAAACTAGGTATGTTATACGATAGTTTACCTTTTGGTCCACTAATCACAATGCAGTTGTTATTTATCGTAGTATTAATTTCATGTGGAATGAAAATACTTTTTTTTCCTATTCTAGACATACTTAAAAATATTTGTTTTTTGAAATAGAATTGTATAATATAGGACAAATAATATAATATTCACTTAATATTATATTACCAAATATAACATAATACTTCGCCTCCTAAACCTTTATGACGTGCTTTATGATCTGTCATAATACCTTCTGAAGTTGAGACAATAGCAATACCTAAACCTCCTAATACTCTTGGTATTTCTTTGTGATTAGCATATACTCTTAAGCCAGGTTTACTAACTCTTTTGAGACATGTTATAACTGACTGGCGTTTTTTCCCTTTATATTTTAAGCAAATTAGTAAAAATACTTGCAGTGTTTCGTTTACTTCTTCAAAGTATTCAATAAATCCTTCTTCTTTTAAAACTCTTATTATGTTTTTTGTGATTTTTGTCGAAGGTACTTGAACAATTTGATGTTTTGCTAAGTTTGCATTGCGAATACGAGTTAACATATCTGCTATTGTATCAGTAATCACTTTGCCTCCTTTATTGTTTTTAAATAGATGTATTATTAAAAGGCATTCCTAGCATTTGCAATAGTATTATAGCTTCCATATCTGAATTTGCAGTTGTTACAATTGCAATATCCAAGCCACGAATTTTATCTACTTGATCATAATTAATTTCTGGAAAAATTAATTGTTCTTTTATACCTAAATTATAATTACCTCTTCCGTCGAAGTGTTTTACACTAATACCTCTAAAATCTTTAATTCTTGGTAAAGCTAAGTTTATTAGTTTACTTAAAAAAGTATACATTTTTTCTTTACGTAGATTAACTGTAATACCTATTGGTATGCCTTCACGCACTTTAAATCCTGCAATAGCTTTTTTAGATTTTGTAATAATTGGTTTCTGACCTGTAATTAATTCAAATTCGATAATACTTTTTTCTAATTCTTTGTTATTTTGTACAGATTCTCCTAATCCTCTATTTAGGGTAACTTTTATAAGTTTTGGAATTTGATGTCTGTTTTTATATTTAAAGTGTTTCTGCATTTCAGGAGCAATTTTAGTTTGATATTTCTTTTGTAAAGGAGTTATCATATGTATTATTTTTGTATTTTTAGTTTTTCTTCATAAAGCATAACATTAGAACTATGAATAGGGCTTTCAATTTGTACGATTTTTCCTGTTTCTCCATTTTGTTTAGGTTTACAGTGTTTGGTTTTAAAATTCATATTTTTTATAAGAATTTTTCCTGTTTTTGTATTAACTCTTGTAATACTTCCTATCTTCCCTTTATATTTTCCTGATATAATTTTTACTTGATCACCTTTTTTCACATGCATTTTAAGCTTTTTTGCCATTATACAACCTCTTGGGCTAGTGAAATTATTTTTGCGAAGTTTTTTTCTCTTAGTTCTCGAGCAATGGGTCCGAATACTCGCGTTCCTCGCGGATTATTATCTGGATTTATAATAACAGCTGCATTATCATCAAATCTAATGCTCATTCCATCATTCCTTCTTAATGTATGTCTTGTTCTTACGATGACAGCACGAACTATCTCTGAACGTTTAATATTCATATTAGGTAAAGCATCTTTTACAACTCCTATTATAATATCTCCGATTTTACCAAAACTTGGATTGCTTGTACCTAAAATTTTAATGCACATAATTTTTTTTGCTCCGCTATTATCTGCTACATTTAGATAAGTTTGTGTTTGAATCATAAAAAGTTTTTAGTACTATATTAAATTAATTGTTAATTGTTCCTATTTTACAAGTAAGTGTCCAAAATTTTGTTTTACTTAATGGTCTTGTTTCATGAATTTTAACAATATCTCCTATTTGACAAACATTTTGTTCATCATGAACCTTATATTTTCTAGTTCTAATTAAACTTTTGCCATATTTTCGATGTGAGATTCTATTTTTTATAGCGACTGTAATTGTTTTAATCATTTTATTACTAACAACAATACCAATTCTTTCTTTTGTAGGCATAATTACTCTAATTGTTACTTTTTATAATTTGTTGATGTTCAATAGTTATTATTCGTACTAACTCTTTTTTATACTTTTTAATTTCATGAGACTTTATAGGCTGTTTTGTTGCTTGTTTTACTCTGTAATCAAGTAAAATTTTTTTTATATTAATTATTTCTTGTTGTAATTTTTCTATGTCTAATTTATTTATATTATTGTTCATTTTGACAAAAATTTAGTTTTTATTGGTAATTTATAGGATGCTAATTTCATAGCTTCTTGTGCAGTTTTTTGGTTGATACCATCAATTTCAAATAAAATATGACCAGGTTTGATAACAGCAACCCAGTATTCGGGCGCACCTTTGCCAGATCCCATCCTTGTTTCTGCTGGGCGTGCAGTAACTGGTTTATCTGGAAATATTCTAATCCATAGTTTTCCTCCTCTCTTAACATATCTAGTAATTGTTCTGCGTGTTGCTTCAATCTGACGAGATGTTAACCATACTGATTCAAGTGATTGTAAAGCATATGTACCAAACACAATATGATTTCCTTTAGTAGCATGTCCAGTCATTCTACCACGGTGGTGTTTACGGAATTTTGTTTTTTTAGGGCTTAACATAATTGTTTCAATTTTTTTTTAAAATTAAGTGATAGATTTTGAATATTATATAATTGTGCTTATGTTGTATCTAAAATTTCACCTTTGAATAACCATACTTTAATTCCTAGAACTCCATATATTGTATGAGCAGTACAACAAGCATAATCTATATCTGCTCTTATTGTTTGTAGTGGCACTTGACCTTCCCGAATCCATTCACTACGTGCAATTTCAGCTCCGTTTAAACGTCCAGCTACTTGTATTTTTATCCCCTGTATATCTGTTTTTTGTGCTCTTTGTATTGCTTGTCTAATAACTCTTCGAAATGCTATTCTTTTTTCTAATTGTTGACTTATAAAATCTCCTAAAAGTGTAGCTTCTATATCTGGTTGTGTTATTTCTATAATATTAATACGAATTTGTGGAGACTTATTTAATATATTTTGTAGTTCATTTCTTAATGTTTCTACACCAGTTGCAAATCTTCCTAAAATTATACCCGGCCTAGCAGTAAAAATGTAAATTTCTATTTGGTTAATTTTTCTTTGAATTTCTATTTGAGCTATACTAGCGTGAGATAATTTTGATCCAATATATTTCCTAATTTCATAGTCTTCTTTGCTATAAATTGGATAATATGTAGTATTTGCAAACCAAGCAGATTTATGTTTCTGAGTAATTCCTATTCTGAATCCTAATGGATGAGTTTTTTGTCCCATAATATAGTTATATTTACATCTTGATAACTTAACTTTTATATATTCTCAAAGGTCTTATTTATAAACAAAAATAATTATTTCTTTTGGAGATTTAATGTAATATGACAAGTTGGTTTATGAATAGGAAAGGCTCGTCCTTGTGCGCGTGCTTGAAATCTTTTAATCGTAGGGCCTTGATTTACAAATGCGGCTTTAATATATAGTTCACTTTTTTTGAAGCCATAATTATTTTCGGCATTAGAGCCAGCAGAATGTAGTAATTTTTTTATATTTTTACAAGAACGATAAGGCATAAATTCTAGTATCAAAATAGCAGTATCATAGTTTTTTCCTTTAATTTGTTTTAAGACTCTGCCAACTTTATTTTGAGAAGATCTTATATATTTAGCAACAGCAATAACTTTATTATTATTATTTATAGAAGATTTTTGATTCATGTTAATTAATATACATTTAACGTTTTATTTTTCTATCATTCTTTATATGACTTCTAAAGGTTCTACTTGGTACAAATTCTCCTAATTTATGCCCTACCATTTGATCTGAAATAAAAATAGGAAAGTGTTGTTTTCCGTTATATATTGCAATTGTGTGTCCGACCATATCTGGTAATATCGTCGATGCTCGAGACCATGTTTTAATTGTTTGTTTTAAATTTTGCTTATTTAAATTCAATATTTTATGCAGTAGCTTGAAATCTATAAAAGGTCCTTTTTTTAGAGATCTTGACATAGTGTATTTTATTATGTAATAGTATATTCTATTTTTTGCGTTTCAAAATATATTTATTGCTATATTTTTTTCGATTCCTAGTTTTTACACCTAATGTAGGTTTTCCCCAAGGGGTTACGGGATGTGTTTTTCCAATAGGTGATCTTCCTTCTCCTCCTCCGTGTGGATGATCTACTGGATTCATTGCTACACCTCTAACATGTGGTTTTTTACCTAACCATCTATTTCTTCCAGCTTTACCTATCGCGATATTATTAATATCAATATTTCCTACTTGTCCGATACTTGCATAACATTCTTTTCTTATTAGTCTTACTTCACTCGAAGGTAGCTTTAATGTTACAAATTTTTGATCTTTTGCGACGATCTGTGCGTAAGTACCCGCTGCTCTAACAATTTGTCCACCTTTACCAGGATTTAATTCTATGTTGTGAACAGCTGTACCTAGTGGTATAGCGTGTAAAGGTAATGCATTTCCAATTTCTATGGGGGCATTTGGTCCAGATATTACAGTAGAACCTATTTTTAAAGTACGTGGATGGAGTATATAATTTTTTTGTCCATCTTTATAACATAATAATGCTATTCGAGCATTTCGATTAGGATCATACTCTACTGCAGTAACAATAGCCTCTATAGAAACTTTATTACGCTTGAAGTCAATTAGTCGGTATCTTTTCTTGTGACCACCTCCACGATGTCGTGAAGTAATTTTTCCTTGATTATTATGTCCTTGTCGATAATTTTGCTTTATAATTAAACTTTTTTCTGGATAGTGTTTTGTAATTTCTCTAAATTCAGATACACTTCTATTTCTTGTTCCTGCAGTATATGCTTTGTATAACCTTAATGCCATATTGATTGTTTGTTTAATTTATTTGTTAGTTTTCAGGAAATAAATTAATCTGGTCGTTTTGTGCTAAAGTAAAAATCGCTTTTTTGTACTGAGCTTTTTTACCATGAAATTTCCCTACATGTTTATATTGAGGAGCTAAACGTACTGTATTGATTTTTATTATATGTACTTGAAATATATATTTTATAGCTTGTTTTATCTCATTTTTTGTAGCTTTTTTATCGACAATAAAACTATACTGATTGAGCTCAAGGAGTTTTGTTGTTTTATCTGTAATAATAGGTTTTTTTATAATATCGAAAAAAAATCTTGTACTATTTCTAGGCATGGTATATTTTTTGTATAGTTAATAATCCATTTTCTGTAATCAAAATTTTTTCAGCATTTAATACAGAAATAATATTTAGATGATCAGCTTGTATAATATCAATATTCTTTAAATTACGACTAGCTAAATACAAATTTTTATATTTTTGATTGACTATAATCAGTATTTTATTATCATTTTTTACTTCCATAAGCTGAAGTTGCTTATAAAGTAATTGTGTTTTAGGATAATCAATATTAAAATTGTTATCAGGTATAATTGAAATACTTAGGTTTTTATTGTGTAATAAAGTACTTAAAGCTAATCTTTTTTCTTTAATATTAATTTTATGTAAACTTTGAATAGGTTTTGGACCAAATGTTACTCCTCCTCCTCTCCATAGAGGAGATCGGATTGATCCAGCTCTTGCTTTACCTGTTCCTTTTTGTTTCCAGGGTTTTCGACCACCTCCACGTACTTCACTACGAGTTTTTGAGCTAGCAGTGTTTTGGTATTGATGTTTTAATTGATTTATTAAGCTTCTATGAACTATATAAGTAGTTTGTTTTCTATGATTTTTTAAGGTCATGATGAGTAATTTCAATTAAGTTTATGCTAATGATGATTTTTAATTTTTATTCTTGAGTTTATGGAAGAGATTAATTTGTTTCCATTAGTAATTAACTTAAGATCTTAAAGTTAATGTAGGATGTATTTTAACTATATTACCTACTTTACCAGGTACAGCACCTTTAATTATTACTAAATCTTTGTTGGTATCAATATCTAAAATCTGCAAGTTTCTAATTGTTGTATTGTTGTTACCTAATCTTCCTGCCATTTTTTTTCCAGGAAATACTCGTCCAGGAGTAGTTCCTGCTCCAATTGATCCTGGTTTTCTGTGATTCTTGCATCCATGAGACATAGGTCCTCTAGAAAAGTGGTGTTTTTTTTGATAACCGGAAAATCCTCTGCCGATTGTAAGACCAGATACATTAATAAATTCACCTATTTTAAAGTTAGTAGCTGTAATTATTTGTCCTATTTTAAAAGATTTTGGAGAATCAGTCTTGGTTTCATATAGATATTTTAAGCTAGGTAAACCTTTATGATTTAAGTGACCAAATTGCGCATTTGTCAATAAATGTGAGCTAATTTGTTTGTATCCTAACTGAACAGCATTGTATCCATCAGACTCAATAGTCTTTATTAATGTAATTATACAAGGACCTACTTGCATTATTGTTACAGGTATGCATAAACCAGAGGTATTAAAAATTTGAGTCATTCCTACTTTAGTACCTAATAAACTAATACACATAAAATATTTTAATTATATTAAAGTTTTAACAAACAAGCTATAATTTTGTTGATTCACTATGATCTTTATATATATGTATGTTTGAATAAAGAAATATAGTAATTAAGAATTCTATTTTATTCTATCAGTTGTTAAAAGTAGTTGCAAGTTTAATCTATAAAATATTTTGACATAAGTTAAAAGTTCGGTAATTACACCTTTTTTTTTTTTTTTCATTATTACAATATAATATAAAAAATCAGAATAGATAAGAAA